GCCATACTTGATGCGTTTCTGCTACAATAGGCTTATCATCTCTATCTGTTCTTATAAAATGAATTGGATTTTGTTCATCAGGTAATATCTTACAAGTGATATATCTTCCCGTATGTAATCCAATTCCTTCCAAATTTATGACTTTGGTTAATGTCTTCATACAAGATACCATTGTTGCTATTGCAACTTATTTAGCTCCTTCTAGTGTTGCCATCATTAGACTTTCTGGTGCTGATGCTGTTTCTCTAGCCAAATCCATCTGCCTTCACCAACATCACTGGATTTCACATAAAGCCATTTATACCTATGTTCAGGATGAACAACAGCAGCTGATCGATGAAGTGCTCGTTTTACCGATGTTAGCCCCTCATTCGTATACGCGTCAGCATGTAGTGGAAATTCATTGTCATGGTAGTGTGGTCATTGCCAAAACCATCCTTCAACTTTTACTTAACAAAGGTGCACGTTTAGCACAACCAGGCGAATTCACTTTAAGAGCATTTATGAATGGACGTTTGAGTTTAACTCAAGCAGAATCTGTCTTGGATTTGATCCATGCTCCTAGCCTTTCCATGGCCAAGAAAGCACTTGCCAATCTTAAAGGCTCTTTGTCCACACAATTGCATCATATTAGATCTCAATTAATCCATCTATTAGCTCAAATGGAAGTGCAATTAGATTTTGAATATGAAGAATCAATTGATATCCATGCCCCTTTACTTCAACTTTTAGATCAAATCGATCAATTACTCAACACCCCTTCTCAATGGTATCGATATGGCATTCGAGTGGCTTTGATAGGAGTGCCTAATGTGGGCAAATCTACCTTATTTAATGCTTTAGCTGAAGAAGAACGATCCATTGTTACTTCCATAGCAGGCACCACTACAGATGTCATAGAAATTTCTATCCAATGGAAACAAGCATGTTTTCGTTTGTTTGATACGGCCGGTTTGAAATCCGCTTCTTCCGAAATTGAAACAAAAGCCATCGCCAAAACACAACAGATGGCTAATCATTGTGATCTCATTTTGTGGGTGACCGATGTGCATCAACCTCTACAAATCCCCAATCACCTAAAACAACCTATCATTATCGTTTTGAATAAAATTGATCTTGTAGAACAAATTCAGCCACCTCAAACTTCTTTACCCGTGGTGATGGTCTCTGCTTTACAAGGTTCAAATCTCACCCATTTAAAAAATATGATTTATGAACATACCATGAAGCAACAGCCTGATGGCATTTATATCAATGAAAGACAAACACAGTTATTACAACAAGCCAAACAACAATTAATCATGTTACAGCAAGCTATGCAAAAAGGATATCCTTTAGAAATTCTTAGTTGGCATTTAAAAAACGCTATCCGAGCCTTGGAGGAAAATGACGTGAATCAATCCACTCTCCATGCGATTTTTAGTCAATTCTGTATAGGAAAATAACATGCAAACCAAACCAGTATTTCCATTTACCGCTATCGTTGGCCAAGAAGAGATGAAGTTAGCTTTACTACTTAATGTAGTGGATCCTAAAATTGGTGGTGTCATGATTATGGGCGATCGTGGCACAGGTAAAACCACAACGATTCGAGCTTTAGTCGATATTTTACCTTCTATCCCTGTAGTCAAAGATGATGTATTTAATTCTCATCCCTCTGATCCTGAGTTAATGAGTTATGATGTTCAACAGAAATTAGCCAATCACGAACATCTTCCCATCGTCTATAAAAAAGTGCCTATGGTGGATTTGCCTTTAGGCGCGACGGAAGATAGATTATGTGGTACCATAGATATGGAAAAAGCTTTAGTTGAAGGAATCAAATGTTTTGAACCTGGCTTATTAGCAAAAGCTCATCGTGGTTTATTATATGTAGATGAAGTGAATTTATTAGATGATCATTTAGTAGATATCTTACTCGATGCCGCTGCTTCAGGATGGAATACAGTAGAAAGAGAAGGTATCTCCATACGTCATCCTGCACGTTTTGTACTCATAGGATCAGGCAATCCCGAAGAAGGAGAATTAAGACCACAATTACTAGATCGTTTTGGTTTACATACTGCGATTACTACTGTGAAAGATGCCAAATTAAGAGTAAAAATAGTGGAAGAAAGAAGTTGCTTTGATCGTGACCCTGAGGCCTATTTACAACGTTGGCAAGAAGCTCAAACTCAACTAACCAATCAGATTGTTCAAGCACAGCAATTATTACCAAATGTTACCATCGCTGAAGAATTGCAAATCCAAATTTCACAAATTTGTGCTGAATTAGATATTGATGGTTTACGAGGTGATATAGTAACCAATAGAGCAGCATGTGCTCATGCCGCATTAAGAGCTTCTACAGTAGTGGAGATGGAAGATATAGAAAAAGTCATTATGATGAGTTTACGCCATCGATTGCGTAAAGATCCTTTATCAACTATGGATTCTGGAGAACGAATTCAGCAAATCTGGGGGGCTGTAAGGCATTCGACATAAGTTGTCAATTTAAATAACAGCAAATCAAATCATACCTTTTTCTATTCCCGTTTTAGCGGTTTAATTACATTCGCGACAGCCTAGAAAGCATCAACTTATGGACGTGGGTTCAAATCCCACCAGCTCCAATGCATCTATGGCCGAGCGGCTTAAGGCAGCGGACTCATAATCCGTGGACAAGTGATTGTCATCGCTGGTTCGAATCCAGCTGGATGCATCAACCTCAACCATTATGTTAGTTAATGAAAGTATTCGTTATCCATCAATTCTCGTCATCGATGAACATGGCATATCTTTAGGAATTTTGACCTCTGAGCAAGGTCGTCAAATCGCCGCAAAGAAAGGTTTGGATTTACTTTTAATTAATCCACAGGCCGACCCACCTGTATGCAAAATTGTCAATTATGGTAAGTATAAATTTGAGTTAGAAAAAAAAGCGAAAGCTAAAAAGCGACCTCAATCAAATCTTAAAGAAATTAAGATGAGTTACAATATGGAAGAACATGATTATCAGGTAAGATTAAATCAAGCATGTAAATTCCTAAAAGCCGGTGATCAAGTCAAAGTCACACTCATCTTAAAAGGAAGAGAGATGCAACACCTTAACTTAGCACAAAAGAAAATCGCGCAATTTCAAGCTGACGTAAGTAGTGTGGCACAATTAGCCAAACCAGCCAGTCAAGAAGGGAAAAGCTTGAGCGCTATATTTGTCCCAAAAAAATCATGAGATTAATCGCCTCCCAAATTGCTCATCGCTATGGTCCTCAATGGGTTTTAAAGGGAATTACTATCAGCGTCAAGCAAGGCGAAATTGTAGCCTTATTAGGAGTCAATGGAGCTGGCAAAACCACTTTATTTAATATCATGGCAGGGGTATTTCATTCCACTGAAGGACAAGTGTGGATGGGCAGACAAATGATGAATGGTATTAGCTTAGATGAAAGGGCATGTATGGGATTAATTTATTTGCCGCAAGCCTCTAGTCTTTTTCAAAATCTAACTGTAGCTGACCATGTAGATGCACAAATTTTATCTTTGTTCGATTTACAAAACGTTTCACAACATCTATGTGTTCATTTATCTAGCGGCGAACGCAAGCGAGTAGAGTTGGCCAAAGCCGTGTCACAACAAGCCAAATTTCTTTTATTAGATGAACCTTTTGCTGCTGTGGATCCGAAATCACTAACACTTTTACAACAGACGATTAAGAGATTAAAAGAATGGAAAATTGGTGTGATGATCACAGATCATCATGCCAAAGAAACTTTGCAAATTGTGGATAGAGGATATGTGATCTTTGAAGGAGAATTGTTAGCTAAGGGTAATGCTTCTCAATTATGGCAAAATGCCATGGTGAAACAAACATATTTAGGTTATGAGCAGAATTGAACAGTATATATGGAGTCAATTATGGACTCCATTTATTTATGCTTTATCTGCTTGTCTAGCACTCAGTTTTTCTGCAGGTGCTCTGGTGGATGTTATGCGTCAAATCTCCCAAGGCTTGCCTTATCAAATGGCTTTCCAAATTTTATGTTGGCAGTTAGTAGTAAGTGTGTTATTGGGCTTGCCTGCCAGTTGTCTCTTTGGAGGACTTTTTGCTTATAATCATTTGCAACTTATGGCCTTACGTACATCTGGTATAGGCGTAGCCCGTTGGTTAAAGCCTTCGTTAATGTTTGGATGCCTTATAGGTTGGTTGGGTTGGGAATGGAATGAATGGGCTTTGCCAGTGGCCAATTATTCGTTAAAACAATTGCAACAACAAATCAAAATAGCAGGCACATCCACAAGTTTGTTAGATCAAATAGATTCTCAAGTAGTGTATGTACAAGATTGGAAGCAACTTCATATGTCTAATTGTATATGGTGGAAATTTGATGAACATGAGAGTCAATTATGGATGGCAAAAAGTCTAGATTGGGACGGGGCCCATTGGATAGCAAGTCAAGTAGTCTATTATTCTTGGGACCAACAACAACAAATCCAGAAACATATTGATCTTATGCAAATGGAATGGCCTACTCAATTGATATGGAAACAACAATGGCAACCTATTTGGATGAATGTTCAAAGTTTAAAATCTTATAAACGTATGGGTGTTGTCAATTCACATTTAGCCATACGCTATTATCAAAAATATGCCTTTCCTATTACTTGTGGTTTATTTCATGTCATAGGAAGTAGTATGGCAAGCCTGAGAAAACAAGGCTTCATCTTGAGTTTAATTGTATTATTTGGCTATTATTTATTCGGATTCGCTTGTGAAGCACTGGCCGAAAGTCATAAGATCTCTGCCTTGCAGGCAGGTTGGATGCCAGTCGCTGCATTATTTTTTGTCTTGTGCTTGTGTATAAAGCAAGCAGACACAGCATCATGAAACATACTTTATCTGTATTAGTAGAAGATGAAGCAGGAGTCTTAACTCGAATAGCGGGTTTATTTGCCCGACGTAGCTTTAACATAGAAAGTTTAGCGGTAGGACCAGCCGAACAAGTGGGCATCTCTAGAATTACCATGGTGGTGCCTGGAGATGACAGAACGATAGAACAATTGATGAAACAATTATACAAATTCATCCCCATTTTCAAAGTAGAAAATTTGACACAAGTGCCCTGTGTAGAAAGAGAATTAATGTTAATGAAAGTGAAGGCTAATTCAGACACAAGAAGAGAAATCTTAGATATGGCCAACATCTTTCGTGCTCGTATAGTGGATATCGCCGCGGAAGATCTTATGTTAGAAGTCACTGGTGATCCCGGCAAAATGGTTGCTTTAGAACAAGTATTAGCTAAATTTGGATTAGTGGAGGTGGCTAGAACCGGTAAAATTGCTTTAAAACGATCATCAAAAGTGAATACTGAATGGTTACGTTATGGGGATGGAGGGACTTGAACCCTCACGATTCAAAAGGAATCAACAGATTTTAAGTCTGTTGTGTCTACCATTCCACCACATCCCCGTCAAGGCGGCACCCAGATTCGAACTGGGGGATAAAGGATTTGCAATCCTCTGCCTTACCACTTGGCCATGCCGCCGTCGTTTGTTTATTGAAACAAACGACTTTTTAAAATATCTTCTGCTTGAATGGTTACTAAATCATACTTGGTTAAATTTTGACCAGGTGTCGCAAATATTCTATTTGCTTGTCTTAATCTTGCTCTATCTAATGCGTTTCTTACACTTCGTGCATTCGCAAAATGAGGTTGTTGCATTCTACGTTGAATATATTGTAAGAATACCTCTTCAGCTTCTGGTGTAAATTGGTATTGCTGTTCTTGCAACATGATTTTGCCAATCATTAATAGTTCTTCTGGTGTGTAATCTGGGAAATTGACGTGATTGGCTACTCGAGAAGATAAACCTGGGTTCGAAGCATAAAATCGATCCATCTTCTCTTTGTAACCTGCAAAAATGATCACCAAGTCATCTCTTTGATTTTCCATTACTTGTAATAAAATTTCAATAGCTTCAGCACCATAATCTCTTTCATTATCAGGACGATACAAATAGTATGCTTCATCAATAAACAACACACCTCCCATAGCATTTTTTAACACCTGTTTTGTTTTTGGTGCTGTATGACCTATATACTGTCCCACTAAATCATCTCTTGTGACAGTAATCAAATGACCTTTTTTGATATACCCTAATCGATAAAGAATATCAGCCATTTTGGTCGCTACTGTGGTTTTTCCAGTACCTGGAGAACCTGTAAATGACATATGGAGACCTGGATTAGAAGAACTTAAACCTAATTTTTGTCTTAAGCGATCCACTAATAACAACGCAGCAATCTCGCGGATTCGGGTTTTAACAGCTTGTAAACCAATTAATTCTCGATCCAAATCATCTAAGACTTGTTGAATTTGAGTTTGTTTGAATTCTGTTTGTAAATTGACTTTCATAGCAGTTTGATGTGAAAAGGATTTCCAACACTAAGTTTGGAAATCCTTTTCTGTGATTAATATCTAGAACCTTCTGGCTTTTCAGTTGCGTAACTATGAACTGTATATCTTTGAACACGATCGTTAGATTCTATGCGTTTTAACACAAATCCTGGTTCGTGTACAGGTCTATTGACGATAAAAGATAATGCCGTTGACTCAATTCCTTTCGTAGAATTAAAAGCCAATACTTTTATATAGTAATTGGGATATTGTTTACGACATTCTTGAACCTCAAACATCACGGTTGCTGGATCTTTTACATCAAACAAAGGTAGTCCCCACATTTCCCAATAGGAATTTCGTGGATGTGGATCATCTGTATATTCCACACTTAATGCCCATCCGTTGTTGATGGCATATTGAAGCTGTTTACGAATTTGTTCATCGGTTAAATCGGGTAAATAACAAAAGGTGCCTTGCGTTACTCTCATAGTTGTTATACGTTAGCTGTTGGTGTTTCTACGAAGTCAGAAGTGTCAGTAGAGGTATAGTTGAATGAAATGTCTTTCCATAGGTCTAAAGCCGTTTGAAGAGGACCACAATTTTTTGCTGCATCTCTTAAGATTTGAGGTCCTTCATTGAAATAATCTCGACCTTCATTTCTTGCTAAAATCATGGATTCTAAAGCTACACGGTTGGCAGTGGCTCCGGCTTGAATTCCGTCTGGGTGACCAATCGTTCCTCCTCCGAATTGCAACACGACGTCTTCACCTAAGTAATGAATAAGCTGATGCATTTGACCTGCATGGATACCACCAGAAGCGACTGGCATGACTTTACGTATAGATGCCCAATCCATTTCAAAGAACAAACCTTGAGGCAAATTGATCTCTAATTTAGGTAGTAATAATGTGTTATAAAAACCTTTGATAATAACAGGATCACCTTCAAGTTTACCTACCACTGTTCCTGCATGAATATGATCCACTCCTGCCATACGCATCCACTTAGAAATCACTCGGAAGTTAATGCCATGATTTTTCTGACGAGAATATGTGGAGTTGCCTGCTCTGTGTAGGTGAAGAATCATGTTATTTTCACGTGACCAAACCGCCATGCTTTGAATCGCTGTATAACCAATCACAAGGTCTATCATAATGATGACTGTACCTACTTCTTTGGCGAATTCAGCCCTCTTATAAATCTCCTCCATGGTGGCTGCAGTTACGTTCAAATAGGAACCTTTCACTTCACCTGATGCTGCAGATGCTCTATTCACCCCTTCCATTACGTATAAGAAACGGTCTCTCCAACGCATGAAAGGTTGTGAATTAATATTTTCGTCATCTTTTAGGAAGTCTAATCCACCTTTTAAACCTTCATACACAACACGTCCATAGTTTTTTCCAGATAGACCTAATTTGGGTTTACAGGTACAACCTAATAATGGACGACCAAACTTATTCAAACGTTCACGTTCAACGATAACTCCTGTAGCTGGTCCTTGGAAGGTTTTCAAGTAAGAAAAAGGAATGCGCATATCTTCCAAACGTAGACCTTTCACTGCCTTGAAACCAAATACGTTTCCAATAATGGATGCTGTTAAGTTGGCAATGGAACCTTCTTCAAATAAATCAATATCGTATGCAATGTAAACAAAGTATTGATCTGCTTCATTTGGTACTGCATCTACTTTATATGCTTTCGCACGATACACATCACATGCAGTTAACAAATCGGTCCATACCACGGTCCAAGTTGCTGTGGATGATTCCCCTGCTACCGCTGCTGCCGCTTCAATTGGATCTACCCCTGGTTGAGGAGTTACGCGGAACAACGCTAAAACATCACTGTCTTTAACTACATAGTTTGGATCCCAATATCCCATTTTGGCATATGGAATTACCCCTGATTCATAACGTTTGTTTTTTAACCTTGTACGTTCTTGTACGGATTGAGCCATGAATTCCTCCCAATTTTCGCTTGTTTTTACTTTATCATGAGCACTTCTGTTACTTGTCCTAAGTTTGTTTATCACTGTTATAAGATGACTTAATATTTTTCTCCTGCTTCTTTTGTGCTAGCATATCTTATTATGCAAATAGATGAATTAAGCTTTGACACAGAGGTGTTACAAAGTCACCAATTAGTGTTAGTGGATTTTTGGGCACCTTGGTGTGGTCCGTGTCGTATGATTGCTCCGATCTTAGACGAAATTGCACAAGAATTAGATATCAAAGTCGTCAAACTTAACACCGATGAAAATCCTAACTTAGCCACGGAGTATGGAATAAGAAGCATTCCTACATTAATGTTATTTAAGAAAGGACAACGCTTAGATACTGTGATTGGTGCTGTACCTAAATCTACTTTAATGAATACTATTGAAAAATATTTATGAGCCGAGTTTGTGCTTTAAGTTTGAAAAAATGTAATCACGCATATAGGGTAACGTATTCCCATAAACGTAATCATCGTAAGCAATTTGTGAATTTGCAAACCAAACGAATCAAAATAGGTGACGATTGGGTAGTCATGAAAATTAGTACAAAAGCTATCAAAACATTGAAAACCCATGGACGATTATTACATCTTTGAATATCGTTTATCTGAACCTCAACCCACTGTATGGCAATCGTTGTGGCAATGGTATGTTTCTCCTGTTCAAATTCAACATTTGCTGCTAAGTCGTCAAGTTCAGTCCATTCATCTTCCATTTATCAAATCCAAATCTTGTGGTGTGATTGATTATCAGTTTCATTATCAATTCAAATCGAATCATCCCAAAATTCATGATGCTTTCAGGCAAAGTTTGGAAGCTTGTCCTATTTATTATGTAGTGAATCCAAAACAGGAATTAATTCTTTTATCGCCACGCAAGTGGGAATCTGAATATCAAGCGCCTACTTTCATGAATTGGGTATTAGATTGTGTCTTTCGTCAATCTCCCACAAGTTATCTATTAGTTTTTTTCCATCCTGATGACGCACAAATGTATTTACAAAGCGTGCTGAACAATCCATATGAAAGGGATAAAAACTCCTTTGTTCAAGAAGGTGATTTATTCACTTTCTTAAAGTTCAATCGTGCTGACGTGAAGGTGTTATTGGTACCCCATTTAAAACAAATGTGTCAATGGCAACAATTTGATGGCACTCCAGTATTTCGAGTCCAAGTAAAAGATCGTGAATGGTTATTTCTTAGCAAACAAAATGCACAACAATTTGTCAAACGAATGAAAAAATTGTCATGCAAATGTGATGTAGTCAGTCTCGAATCGATTTTGGAAGCAGATGCTAATCGACAAGCTCGTTGTGTTTTAGTTCCCTTATCTTAAGCTCCTACTCGTGTATAATACTCGACCACTAATAATTCATTCACCACAAAAGCTAACCATTCTTTTTGAACCGGTTGTGTTACAGTTAAAGTACCATTCGATAATTGCAAGTATGGTGGTAAATATTCAGGTGGTTTTGGTGGTGAACTGGATTTGACTTCTATTACATGATTGACTTCACAAGCCCAACTGGCTATGGTGACTTTTTTGCCATTGACTTTGACGTGACCATGGTTGACTAATTGTCTTGCTGCAGGTAAGGTAGGGGCAAAACCTGCACGGTATACTAGGTGATCTAAACGTGTTTCTAACATGGTTAACAATGCTAAACCAGTAGAGGATTTAGATCTTCTAGCTTGACGAAAATACCGTGCTAATTGAGAATTGGTGATTCCATAATAATACTGTAACTTTTGTTTTTCCTGTAACTGCACAGCAAATTCAGATAATTTGCGCGTTTTATGTGCATGTTCTCCAGGAGCACTGGTACGTTTTTTAGGTGACTTATTGGTTAATGCTGGTAAAGCTCCCAAACGGCGAATAACACGAACTCGAGGTCCTAAATATCTTGACATGCTAGTATAGCTCAATTGGTAGAGCAGCTGATTTGTAATCAGCCGGTTGCAGGTTCAATTCCTGTTGCTAGCTCAATTATACAATACAATTTCATCATCCACTTGCCAATCATTCCATTCTTTCATAGAAATGCCACATTCTTGCGAAGCTTTTACTTCTTTTACTTCTTGTTTGTGAATTTTGATTTCGTTTATGTGGGCAGTAGCTTTCAAATGATTTCCACGCAAAATTTGACATTCCATACCGGTTTGAAAAACTCCTTTCGTAACCAAACAGCCTGCAATGGTGCCTTGACGGAAAACTTGTTTCACCACTGCTTTGCTAGTGATCGTTGATATGGGTTGTGCAAATATCTGTTGCAACCTTGTTATTAATTGCTCGAAATCATACGCTTCCACCACTTTGACTTGTTTATGCCTTGCGGTCATTTGCCATGCCACAAGAATACTATTGGTATCTTGTGCCAATCTGATGTCTTGCATTCTTATACTGCCAACTTCGGCTGATAACAGTTCCCATTTCTCTTGAACTAAAAAATAACATACGTTTTCTAATCCACTTTGAGATTCACTGCGTACGATTAAGTTGCCTTTAGGATGACATAAATGATGGATTCTATTGGTTTGAGGTATTTTCTTTTTCTTTCGCCCTTTATTCATCGCAGTCGCCAAACACAAGACTTGATTGAATCCCGTCAAGTGGACAATTTCTCCCGCTTTCGCTTCCGTCACTGGTTGCTGTTTCACATTCCATAAAGCACGGATTTTCCCACTTACTCCTTCAGCCTCTATATGATCTCCTATTTTCAAGATGGATTTCCTTAATAAAATGGTCGTGACAACACCCAATTTAGCATCTCTTTTGGATTCCACAACCATCATGCTTGCACCTTTAGGATGATGAATGTCTTTATCCACTATTTGTTGCGTCAGATGAACTAGAGCCGCTAATTTTGGCATTTGTAAAACAAATGCTCTATCCGTTATAGAGATAGACCAAACTTGATTACTCCAAACTGCTTCACCATCAAGCCGTTCTACTGCCATAATTGCTATATCAACATCATCTTCTTCACTTTTGTTGCTTTCACTATTCATTTGCCATTTCCATTCAAATCCATATTTGGCTTGAAATAGTTTCATTAATTCATCATCCAAGATATCATTAAGCGTTATCATACGTCCTTGTGTAAATACATAACGAATGAATTCTGTTATTGGAATGTCGGTTTGTTTCGACAACTCTGCAAGAGTGGCGCCTACGGGTAAGATGATTTTTTCATCGCACTTATCCATTCTGTTAATTGATCTACTCCTTTTTCTAATAAAATTTGCATGCATGCTGTGCCTATAATGACTCCATCCGCTCCCCAAGATTTTACTAATTGTAATTGTTGTTTCTGGTGAATCCCAAATCCTAATGCGATAGGTGTTGTGGTCACTTGTTTTAATTCGGCTATCATATTAGGGATCTGGTTATCAAAATGGGCATCTACTCCTGTGACTCCGGTACGACTTACTAAATAAATCCAATCATCACATGCCAATGCTAATTGTTTCGCTCTAACTTTTGGTGTAGTGGGAGAGATTAGCCAGATCATATGTAAATGGTGTCGAGCACAAGCTGCTCTTAAAATGGCGGCTTCTTCATAAGGTAAGTCAGGCACAATCAAGGCTTTTACCTTTAAATTCACTAAGGTGATCACCCATTTTTCTACACCATAATGAAAAATTTGGTTGTAATAAGCTAAAATCACTACAGGAACAGGCAGTTCTATTTCTGCTAGCAGATGCCACAACTGTTCTAAACGAAATCCATTTTTTAACGCCTGTTGTGAGGCTTTTTGCAAAATTATTCCATCAGCTAAAGGATCTGAATAAGGCACACCTATTTCTATAACATCTGCCCCATCATTCGCCAAGTTTAATAACGCTTGTTTGGTAGTGTTTAAGTCAGGTGCCCCCGCTGTAAGATAAGCTATGAACATATTTCAAAAATAAGCATATTAGGATGGGTTGCCCGGGACTCGAACCCGGAACTAATCGGTTAAAAGCCGAGTACTCTACCATTGAGTTAGCAACCCTCCAAATCGAATAATAGCTCATATGTCTACTTATACTCAATTACATGTTCAATTCAAACGTGTGTTCCAATTAGCCAGGATACAAATGTTGAAAAGTTCATGGTTATTAGCCATTTCAGGTGGCCAAGATTCTTTATGTTTATTGAAGTTGATGTATGATTGTGTAGGTGGTAGTTTGTATGTGGTGAATTTTGACCATAGATGGAGAAGAACATCCACATTGATGTCTTTACGTGTATATTACTTAGCACGCTATCTGTGTTTAAGTTGGCGTTATTATAGAACCGCTTATGACATTCGTGCGGAACATCAAGCACGTCAATATAGATATGCTAACTTGATTCAACTGTTATCCCAAAACCAATGGCAAGGAATTTGTACTGCCCATTCTTTATCAGACGACATGGAAACTTATCTGGATCAATGGTTAAGCCAACGCAATCCAGAAGGCATTTGGCGCTTGTGTCATTTGAGTGCATCTCAAATCTTATTAAGACCCTTAATTTTTTTCACACGAGCACAAACCAGTTGGTTCACCATGATTACTTACTTGCCCATATGGTCAGATATGAGCAATTACCAAACACAATATAAAAGAAATCGATTACGTCATCAACTTTTACCTTATATAAAAAATCTAAATAGACGCTTTGCCCCAATCTTTCCCCGAGTGTTATCGCCTTTAGTGATGGCAGATATGAAAAGTTGGCTATGTTTACCTATATGGCTACAATACCAAATGGCTACACAATGGGGGTGGCCGCCAGATGAAATGAAAAACTTGATTTTAAGATATAATAACAAATATGAATTGGCACGTCATCGCACAATTAACCGTTTTAGCGCTTGTGATAGCTGCAGGTCCTATCACTTTAATATGGTTGTCTAATAAAAAAGATGCATTGTTATAGAAAAAAGCAGTCCTATATAGGCTGCTTTTTTTCTATTTCATCATAGCCATATCGCTCTAAATATTTGGCTAGAGATGCATCACCACTTAAAACCAAACGTCCTTTATACATAACATGTACATAGTTGGGTGTCACATAATCTAGCAATCTGGGATAATGAGTAATTAATATATATGAATTATCTTTTGTTTTTAGTGTATTTAAACTGTTAGCAATTTGCTTTAATGCATCTATATCCAAACCAGAATCGATCTCATCTAAAATAGCCAACTTAGGTTCTAATACGGCCATTTGTAGCACTTCATTTTTTTTCTTTTCTCCACCGGAAAATCCATCATTCACATAACGATGTAAAAAACTGCTATCCAGGCCTACGCATTGAAATTTAGGCATGATATATTCTAAAAAACTTATGGCATCAATTTGAAGCTTATGTTTAGTTTTATAAGCCAACATGAGTAAATCCATATTGCTCACTCCATGAATGGTGAGTGGATTTTGAAAAGCTAAAAAAATGCCTAAGTGTGCTCTAGCTTGTGCATCAAGATGATTGATGGATTCGTTTTGCCACAACAAATCTCCTTTCATAATTTCATAGGCAGGATGGGCAGCAATAACTTTAGCCAAGGTGCTTTTTCCACTTCCATTGGGTCCCATAATGGCATGAACTGAACCTGGCTCTATTTCTAAATCTATCCCTTCTAATATGGTTCGATTTTGAGTCTTGACATAAAGGTTTTTTAGTTTCAACATAATTTGGAATCTAATTTGAATGCTAATAATTGATTGACTTCTGTGGCAAATTCCATTGGCAATTCCACAAATACTTGTTGACAAAAACCTAAGACAATTTGATTCACCGCGTCTTGAACACTGATACCTCTCTGTTGAAAATAAAATAATTGTTCCTCTCCTATTTGAGTGGTGGTGGCTTCATGTTCTACTTTGGCACTACTATTAGCGATTTCCACATAAGGATAGGTATGAGCAGCAGCCTGTTTACCTAAGATCATGGAATCGCATTGTGAATGATTCAAGGCATGTTTGGCTGCAGAGGTCATTTTGACTTGACCTCTATAACTATTGGTGGATTTACCGGCACATATGCCTTTAGAAATAATGCTACTTTTTGTATGGCTTCCAAGGTGAATCATTTTACTGCCTGTATCGGCCTGCTGATATCCATCTGTCAAAGCCACAGAATAAAAATCACCAGCACTGGAAGGAGCTGCTAAAATACAACTTGGATATTTCCATGTAATCGCTGATCCTGTTTCTACTTGTGTCCAACGAATTTTCGCACCTTCTCCCGCACATAAGCCACGTTTGGTTACAAAATTATAGATGCCACCTTTGCCTTCTTTATCCCCACTGTACCAATTTTGCACTGTAGAATATTTGATTTGAGCATGGTCTAATGCTATTAATTCCACAACAGCAGCATGTAATTGATTGCTATCATGACGTGCTGCTGTACAACCCTCTAAGTAGCTGACAGAAGAATGTTCTTCTGCTATAATAAGGGTGCGCTCAAATTGTCCAGATCCTTCTTTTTGTAATCGAAAATAGGTGGAAAGTTCCATAGGACATTGAGTGAATTTAGGGATAAAGCAAAATGAACCATCGCTAAAGACGGCGGAATTAAGCGCACTAAAAAAATTATCTCCTATAGGAACTACGGACGCTAAATATTTTTTCACTAATTGTGGATATTTTTGAATGGCTTCTGAAATTGAGCAGAAAATTACGCCCGCATCTTGTAAAGTTTGATGAAAACCTGTGCCAAGTGAAATACTATCAAATACAGGGTCTAGAGCTACTTTAGAAGATGGAGTTACCCCTAATTTTTTTAAAGTGGCTTGAATCTCATCTTCATCTGTTTTTGATGGTGCTGCGTAGTATAAAATTTGGTCAAAATCAATTCGTTCAAAAGTCACTTTAGCCCATTCGGGCACAGGCATTTGTTTCCAAATCTCATATGCTTTCAATCTGAAATCCAACAGAAATTGAGGTTCTTGTTTTTTCGCAGAAATCATGCGAATAATGTTTTCATTCAAACCTCGTGGAAAAGGTTCATAGTCTAAAGATGTAATAAAACCATATGCATATTCTCGATTAAGCCAGCGATCTAATTGATTGTTCATATCTTGTTCTATAACAAATCGTATATGACTAGTCATATAATATACTCAACTCATCTTTATCCAGACTTAGCAATCCTTTCTACTGGGTAGATGGCGAAATTGGTAAACGCATCAAATTCAAAATTTGACGACGAGAGTCATGTGGGTTCAACTCCCACTCTACCTAATATATATATATGAGCTTATTGATTATAGGAGCTACCGGAACTTTAGGTACGCAATTAGTACGTGAAGCATTAAGTAATGGTTATGAAGTGAAATGTATGATTCGCAATTGGTCAAAGGCCTCCTTTATTAAACAATTAGGCGCACAATTAGTGTATGGCGATTTAAGATGGCCTGAAAGTATGGGCAATGCATTTGAAGGTGTTACAGCTGTCATCGATGCTTCAGTTACCAGATGGCAAGATTTATCTCAAATGACTCAAATCGATTGGGAAGGCAAACTGGCACTATTAGAATATGCAAAAGCTTCTCAAGTGAAACGTTATATGTTTTGTTCTATTTTGAATGCTCATCTCTATCCACAATTGCTTTTGATGAAATATAAAGCTGATTTTGAAACACAATTGGCTCTTTCTGGGTTAGATTATACCATTTGTCGTTTTGCAGGCTTTTATCAAGCTTTAATCCCTGCCTATGCCTTACCCATCTTAGACTCTCGCCCTCTCTGGTTGCTTCTTAAGCCTACTCGTATCGCCTATATTGATGCTACGGAGGCCGCTCAACTCATGATTCGACAATTATGCTCTCATGACCATGATTTGAATTTAATGGGACCGAAAGCTTGGTCACCTAATGAAATTATTTCTCTTTGTGAGCAATTATGTGGAAAAAAAGCTAATGTGATTCGAGTGGATCTTAAGTGGTTACAATCCATTGAAATGATTTTGAAATGGTTTCAATGGACATCCCCTTTAGCCCAACAATTGTCCTGGAGTCGAATTTTGGACGAACATTTTGAACCAAATGAAGCAACCCTAGCACAAAGAAGCTTGGAAGAATACTTGCAGGAATATTACAGCAAAGTATTAAGCAAATTAGCCCATGAATAAAGTTTCTCTTCTTTTTCATATTGTACGACCTATTATTTCGTTCCAATATCGCAAGGCAGATTTTGCTATCACTGCAGGTCTAATTCCATATTCACGTTCTCAACAAGCATATATTCCTTTGAAAATGTATGGCGAAGGATCGAAACTTTTGTCTTATTACGCTGCTGGTGATCAAATTATGGTAGATGGCTTTATAAAAAAAAGTGCAGATTCTTACGAAATCATCGCTCATCAAATCAGTAGTTATTGGTTAGGGGAAGACTTGCTTCAAACAGGCCGCGAACAAGAAAGACTGGATAAAGCTTCTCAAGTGAATGCCTCTTTTGCTGATGTTGTTTGTTTATTACGACCAACCGATGTGCATAAATTTTGTCCACTTGAACGAGAATGTGAAGAAGATTTAGAACAAGAAGCCTTTCCCGAAGATTGGGTGATTTTAGGCACTCGTAAAATTACGAAACAAGATTTTCAATGGGCGCTTGCTACTGTGCCTGAGATGGATGAATTGATTGATCTTTCGTTTGAAGAGGAAAAAAAAAAGAAGACAAAACGCCGTCCTAAAATTTATAAACCTCCAACTCGTAAGGATTTAACTTTAAGAGCTTTTCAAATTGGCCACTTCAGCAAACCTCAAAACCTTGACCAACTCTTATTCCAAATCTATCGATTTACTCAAGTGTATTTAAAAATTGTTGATAGATTTGATCTAAGGCCATATAAATCTAAAAACAGACGTATTTACTATACGCAAGATCATTTTTGTGATCCTAACTTGCGCTTGACGGAATCGCGCTTTGATTCTGTAGACGAATTTGAAATGCTATATGATGCCAGCGATTATCAAAGTTTTCGTGTCCAATTCCCTGAAGAATTTCCCATCTTCAATGATATTGAATTATTCCATGATCCTTTAGAAGACGAATCTAAAGCACTGGTGAAATGGCGCAGATATAGTAAACAGACTCCTCGTCTCTACCGTCCTATGTGGTATGAAATGTCCCAAATTGTAGAATATAAATTGGCTCACTTAAATGCCTTTCCCATACACATGCCACAACATCTTCAAATAGAGCGATTGGCAGGCAAAAATGAAATTGATTTGGCGTTTGCACCTGCTTGGATTTACTACAAATTCATAGGACGCCTCAATCTTTTATTGAAAGCTGAACCTGTTTATTTAAAAAAACTTATCACAGATATGAAAGCGACCATTCGTCGCATAGCAAAGAGAACCATACCAGTCTATAGATATATAGGATTACCACCTTATGCATTTATAGAATTCTGTACAGGTACAGTTTTGTTTCATCAACGTTTGCTAAGAACATGCATTTTGAATGTGGGCATGGATTTTACCTATCTAGTGCCATTACCACCGTTGACCATCAAAACCTTTGCTAGAGCTCGACGAATGATAAGCAAAGGGTATGAAATTTTTTATGAAAAAGTGCCTGATCCTGTTCCCTCTTTTGCTCCTATCTATGCCGATTCGTCATTTTTTTGGTTCTTAGATTTAAGACATCATTATTTGCAGTTAAAAGATTTTATGAAAATTAAGCAATTCCATTGGTCTTATTACAAACATAAAATTCCTGCTCATTTATTGAAACCTAAAGATTTTGAACATAAAGTGGCGCGTGGACATGTTTTGATTGAATGTAATCCACCGGCAGAAGTGATGTATTATACTCCTGCGCCAAGGAGTTTTGCCAAGGTTCGCACTCGTATTTTGAAGAATTCCGTAGAATTAATCGTATATGATGAATATAATGAGCAAGATATCTATGTGGATATCGGATTTGATGCCAAGTATGAAACTTTAGAAAAGTATGCCGAATATGCGCTTGACATTTTTACACAAATCTATAGAGAACCGGGTTATCGTCCAGGAGAACTGCCTATTTTTTATGAAAAAAGACGCAATAGGCCTCATAAGATTAGGAGAGTAATTAAACCTAATATGTTCTCAGGGTCTCCTTATACCCATAGCTTATTACCTTTTTGGCCTAAAAAAACTGTTTATGGAAGGTTTTGCCAATATTGGAATGGACTATAATAAAGGTATGTTCACCTTGAAAATTTTTGTTTATACTTGTGTAATCTTTTTTTCTTCTTTATTCATTTTTGGTTTTTTATCAAACGATCCATCACGTAACCCGAATCGCAAAGATCTGGAATAGCCTAGTTATGCCCTAGGCTTTTTTTTATAGAGTTTGGCTATCTCTCTATTCAAAAACATTTCTGACATGGGCGAAAAGAATAGTTGACGCAATTGAGTGGCACGTTTGATTTTTTGTCCCAAAATTTCATAAGACAATAACAGACGAGTTCGTAACACAGACCAGATTTCAGGACGGGGAGGATACGAATTTTGATAATGACAGTATGACCATGAAAAAGAAAATAAAACTACTCGTCTATCAGAAAACAAACAAGTCCAAGAAAAACAAACTGTATCTGAAGGCAAATAGAAAGTTTCTTTAAAATATTGATGATCATTTTTACGCCAACAAAATGTAATCATACGATTATCTGGGTCGTACTTAGCATGACCACATTTCAATCTTTGTTTATGTTGAAATTCAGTGAAATAAAATTCATTTGGTTTATATGCCACAAAAACCCAATCGATACATTCTAGCAGTTCTATTTTGCTAAACCTGAACACACGTAATCTCCAAACTAGGTCTGGTACGATAATTTCGGGAATGGAATAGGCTCTTTCTGTTACTACTGGAGGACGCCATTTTGCTTCTATGACATCATATGCATCACGAATATATACCCATTTGCCAAACCATTGATTTAAAAACTCAAACCACTGCATAAACGATTACCATGATTAATGGCTAAATGAAATTTCCAAGGTAACATAACTCCCATTTGATGCTTGCTGATAAACATACACATTTGTTTTTGATGATATTCTATCCTATCCCATGCGTGAACTAATAACACTTCATTTGGTGAGATCAAAACTTGAAAAATGGGCCACTGACAGAAGAGGCGTGAAGAGATATCAAAAGCTAACTTGAGTTGATAGTTCAATTGTGAATCATATTGAAGTGTATGAGTTAAGCCCATAGAAGCACAAGCTTGTTCTCGCCATTGCAACCAAAAGCCATAATGACCGAAACTGCTCACCACTCTGGTTAAACATGAAGCGGCACTATCTGAAGTGACATAACTCCATGGATGAAACCAATCCCATACAAATTCATCGCTACTTGCATGCAAAGTATGGGTAAACGTTTGAAAATGAACTCCATAACTTACGCTATGAGGAGAAAAACGGATTAAACCATATGCTTGGTTGGTATTCGATTTGTACAGCTGTTTTAAATAACGTAATTTATACTCTAAGGCTTTCGTACTAATCATTCGATTAGGATGGAAATTTAGATAAGTTTGCACTGGTTTATCAATCATCTCAACATGTGTTAGAGTATTTTCTTTCCACCTCACATGTAAAGCATCACCACATGTACGTAAATGAATGTTAGGTGGTTCAAACCCTCGCTTTATATACCAAGAGGCAACCTTGCTCCATGTTTGAATCCAATGGCACCAGTTGCCAAAAAAAAGTTGCTTAAGCAACCTATGATCTATGAATAAAGCATTGGAATCGAATGTGATATGAGGAAAGTAAGCATGAGGTGTTAGCTCCAGCGTCAGGAGTGGTTGTCTCACTATAATACGAGCAAAATTTCCCGATCGTTGCCATTGATGAATGATGGTTTTCCAATTTTTGGCTTGTTTCAAATGGTTCACTTGTGGAGTAAGCCAAGATTTTGGTGCATAGGTTTGAATAGATATAATCATATGAGAAATTGGCCATTAACAGCGAGGTCCGCATTTGAAAAAAGTGGTCCCATTCCACGTTCTATAAGTAAGACATTAGAAAAGTTGTTAAAAGAACTCGATGCCAGCGCTGAGAATGAAGTGATGGAAGAATGGCGAGTAGCCAGATATCAAACCGTGGCATCTTTAAAATACTTACTATTACTCATCACCATTCCTGTCCTGGTTAATCAAATCAGTAAAAGTTGGATTTTTGGACCCATGGTGGATCATTTATGGACTGTGAATCATGCCGATATCTTTTTAAATACTTCACAAGAAGAAAGAGCCTTTGCCCAATTACAAAGGTTTGAAGAAAGATTGCATTTCGATATCCTCATAGGCAAATCTCCAAATTTATCTGAAGAAGCGATTCAACAACAAATTAAAAATAAAGCGCTAGAAATCGCTTATCAATACGCACAAGAAAGTGCTTATGCCGTTAAAAATGTTTTAGCTGATTCGGCATCTGTTGCAGCGTTTTTAGCTTTGATTCGTTTGGGCAAAAGGCAATTAAGTGTGTTTCAATCTTTTATTAATGAATTTATTTATGGTTTAAGTGATACGGCCAAAGCTTTTTTGATTATTTTGTTTACAGACATGTTTATAGGATTTCATTCTCCCCATGGATGGGAAGTGTTAATGGAAGCGCTCTTAAGACATTTTGGCTTACCTGAAAATCGCGATTTTATTTTTTTATTTATAGCCACCTTTCCTGTGGCATTAGACACGGTTTTCAAATATTGGATTTTCCGTTATCTGAATCGAGTTTCGCCATCAGCGGTGGCTACGTATCATAATATGAATGAATAAATCAACAAATAAGCAAAACCTGCTCCACCTACTGCTCCTAATAGAAAACCGGAAGCTAATTGACGCCAACCTTCTAAACTTTCCATATCTTGGCTATCATTCGTAAAAGATACATAACCGTATAACAACATACCTAAAGTCAAAATCACCACTAAACCCACTGCAGATAATAAACCTGCTAGATATTTCATCTCAGTATTTCTTAAAGGTCCTAATTCTACAAAAGGTCCAATGAGGAAATAACCATGAGCCATGCCTATTTCAAGACCTCGTAAAAAAGGAGAGAGACCACTTCGGTAAATAGGCAATTGAGCTAGATAACCACGTGTCAAACTCGAGGAATTGATAGGAGTCGCTAGGTGGCCTACAAAAGGATCATTATTATAGGGCTTAATATAATCACTCATATGCTTTTTTCTTCATTATAGTCTGTGATAGAATAAAACAAAAAAATCTTATGTTGATTAGTTACGTAGGTTTTTTATTTCTTTATTTCATCTTAGCGATAGGTAGTTATAAATTATTGAAACAAATCAAATGGATTTAAGTTGGAGTACTTGGTTGATTCATCATTGCAGCGTGATTGAATGGATGATCATCATCTCCATGATTCCAAAACGCTATCAAACTGCGATGCATTTGAATCTAATAAGTGCATGGGCAGCCATCAGTTGGCACTTAACTCATAATCACATAGAATGGTTAGTGTTGATTCAAGCTGCCACAACAGGATTAGCCAATTATCAATGGTATGAGCATTCAAAGAGAACGAATTCCAGGCTCAAGAAGATGGAGTAATGTAGCGTGGTGTGTCATTTTAGCATCGGCCGGTAGCGCTTTTTGGTTCACTGGCATCCATTCCGATTTAGCTTTACAAGGGGCAGTCATGTGTTTTTATGGAAGTATCGCCTTCACGTTATCAATATATCTCCTGCTCACGATTTGGTGGGATGTAGGTGGAGGATATAATGAATACGATCTGGACAAAAAAAGTGTCACCATCTGGCGCAAAGGTTTTGGACAACAACAAATTCGCTTAGAATATAAAAGAGAAGAAATTCAATCTCTCAAGGTAGTGGTGAAAGATGGCCTGAATCCTAAAAGGGAGATTTATTTATGTACGAATTCGGGAGCACAAATTCCTTTAACAGCTGTGGGAGAACCCATGCCATTAGCTCAACTGGAACAAAAAGCTACCCAGCTAGCCAAATGGCTTGATTTAGCGGGCATAGTTTAGTGGTAAAACCATAGCCTTCCAAGCTATTGATGCGGGTTCGATTCCCGCTGCCCGCTCTCACAGAAATGCAATATACTAGGATACAAAGAGGAGCATGTTATGGCCGCAGGTTCAACAGGCGAAAGACCTTTTTCAGATATTATTACCAGCATACGTTATTGGGTGATTCATAGTATAACCATTCCATCTTTGTTTATTGCAGGATGGCTGTTTGTAAGTACTGGTTTAGCTTATGATGTATTCGGGACACCAAGACCGAATGAATATTTTACTCAAGAGAGAACACAAATTCCGTTAGTCAATGATCGTTTTAATGCAAAACAAGAACTGGAAGATTTAATATGAATAAACAACCTATCAACTATCCCATTTTTACTTTTCGTTGGTTAGCTATTCATGGTTTGGCAGTTCCCACTGTGTTCTTCTTTGGTGCGATCACTGCCATGCAATTTATTCAACGTTAATCTATGAGTGGACCAAATCCAAACAAACAACCGGTCGAATTAAATCGAACTTCGCTTTATTGGGGACTGTTATGTATTTTTGTTCTAGCGGTCTTATTTTCTAGTTATTTTTTCAATTAAGGAGCACAATTTATGGCAAGCACTGGTAGAGTTCCTTTATGGCTTGTAGTTACTATTGGAGGGATCGCTGTTTTGACAGTACTAGGTCTTTTTATTTATGGTTCTTACTCTGGTTTAGGCTCTTCATTATAAACAAAAAAAAGATAGCCAACCTATTTTAGGTTGGCTATCTCATTTCTCAATAGCTACAAATAAAATAGCCATGGTGGCGAAAGGTAGGATTAATCCTACTGTGGGAACTAAGATAGATGGTAGATATGAAGCAGACATACTTTTATTATAGGAGGTTTTTTCTATGTCAAGTTTTGAAGCCATGAAAAAATTCGCTCAAAATTATGCCAAAATGAGTCAAACCGTATTTTGTGAGGATCTTTCCATCACACTTACAGTTATAGAAGGCTTAGCTCGTCATAAAGATGAATATGGGGCGCCTTTGTGTCCTTGTAGACACTACCAATCGAAAAAAGCAGAAGTGATGGCAGCTTATTGGAATTGCCCTTGCGTTCCTATGCGTGAACGCAAAGAATGTCATTGTATGTTATTTTTGCAACCTGATAATGAATTTGCGGGAGATCAAACTAACCTTGTTTAGCCAGTGCATCTTTTAGCATTTGTTCAACTTGTTCGGTCCATTTTCCAGTTTGTCTTATAGATTGGCCATATTCCACTTGTTGAGTGCTTAGATAATTTCTTAATCTCGACAAAAATGGTTGCACTTCGTTTAAAGCTAATTTATCTAACCAACCATTGACTCCAGCATAAATCATAGCGATTTGATCCTCGATGGGAATCGGAGAAGCTTGGGGTTGTTTTAACACTTCTCTTAAGCGTTGTCCTCTGGCTAATTGCATTTGAGTTGCTTTATCCAAATCCGATGCAAATTGAGAAAAAGCTTGCAATTCATCGAATTGTGCTAATTCCAATTTTAACCGACCTGCTACTCTTTTCATGGCCTGAATTTGTGCTGCAGAACCCACTCGAGAAACAGATATGCCCACATTAATCGCAGGTCTAATTCCTGCATTAAATAGATCACTGGATAAGAAAATTTGTCCATCTGTAATGGAAATCACATTGGTTGGGATGTAGGCGGAGACATCTCCCGCTTGAGTTTCGACGATGGGTAAAGCAGTCATACTTCCACCACCTAATTCTTGATTTAATTTAGCCGCTCTTTCTAACAATCTCGAATGTAAATAAAATACATCACCTGGATAAGCTTCTCTACCTGGTGGACGTCTTAACAATAAACTCATTTGTCTATAGGCTTGAGCTTGTTTTGTTAAGTCATCATAGACAACTAAAGTGGCTTTTCCTTTATACATGAAATATTCGGCGATAGCTGCTCCTGTATACGGAGCTAAATATTGCAGGCTGGCTGCATCATCAGCATTGGCTGCGACCACCACCGTGTAATCCATTGCGCCTTTACTTGCTAATAAATTGACGGCAGCCGCAACAGAAGAAGCTTTTTGACCAATTGCTACATAAACACAAATCACATCTTCTTGTTTTTGATTCAAAATGGTATCTAAAGCTATAGATGTTTTACCGGTTTGTCTATCTCCAATAATTAATTCTCTTTGTCCGCGCCCTATGGGGATCATAGCGTCAATCGCCGTAATGCCGGTCTGCATAGGTTCACACACCGATTGACGTGACACGATGCCAGGGGCTGGAGATTCAATCAATCTGTTCTCATTGGTTTCTATGGCGCCTTTCCCATCTATGGGTTGCACTAAAGCATTCACCACGCGACCTAATAACTCTTCTCCTACTGATACTTGTGCAATTTGACCACTACTTTTGACTTGACTCCCTTCTAGAATATTTCTACCATCACCCATCAACACCGCACCTACATGATCAGATTCTAAATTTAACGCGATGCCTATGGTTCCATCAGCAAATTCTAATAATTCCCCTGCCATCACATCATTTAAACCATACACACGCGCAATTCCATCTCCCACCTGCATCACGGTGCCAACATTACTTAATTGCACTTGTTGAGAATATTGTTCAATTTGCTGACGAATCATGCTACTAATTTCATCAGGACGTAAATTCACCATATGTATTTTTGCAATTGTTTCAGTTGTGTTTGCCAACTTGTATCTAAAAGTTTTCCATCCAGTTGAATTCTTAAACCCGCGATTAATTGTGGATCTACTGTGTAATTACATTGCAGAGATGTGGCTTTAGCAATTTGTTTTAATTGTGTTTCCAAAGAGAGCGTTTGGGTTGATGTGAGTGCTTTGGCACTCGTAATGGATACACAAGCGACTCCTGCTTTTTTGTTACATAACTGTATGTAATATGCACATATATCAGGTAATAAATGAATACGTTTTTTATTCCAAATGACTTCTAACCAGGATTGGATAATGGGATCGAAATGTTGAAATAATGACAATTTGGCTGATTTAGAAATACTCGGATTGATCAGCCATTGCATGATCTTCGGATCGCACACGATTTGCCACAATTGTTGAATATGGGATGACAAATCATCTCTTAACGAAAATAATGCCTGAGCATAAGGCTCAACGATTTTTTGCTTCATAATATTGCTGCGTTAATGAGGAAATATGTCGATCTAAAATGACCTCACCATCTACAGGGGTTTGTTTCACCTTATTGATTGCTAGCTCAATGAAAGTTTGTTTGATTTGTTTGGCCACTTGTTTAGAGGCGTTATGTAAACTTTGATTAGTTTGAACTTTCAATTGCGCAATGGCTTCATTCGCTTGTTGCAACCAGTACTGCCTTACAGCTTCAGCTGTCTGGCTAGCTTCTTGTTCAATTTGCTGAATTTGATTCTGAGTTTGTAGCCAATCTTGTTCTGCAGACTTGAATTGTTGTTCAGCCTGTGCCAAGCGTTGTTGTGCATCTGCTAATGCTTGCATCACTTGCTGTTGTCTTTGCCATAAAATTTCACCGACCACCTGACGGGCAAAACGCACTAAGATGAAAATCAAAATCAACAAATTGATCAAATTACTTTCTAAGATCATGTGGTTACCTCATCAATTTGCTCAAAATCAGATGCGCCATTTCATCCACGTGACTAGATAAAGTGTTTAAAGCTTGTTGTTTTTGTTGTGCTAGTTGTTGCATAGCATCATTGAATACTTGCGTCATTTGTTGTTGAGCTTGCTTTAATTGTTCCTCCATCATCGCTTGTGCTTCTTGTTGCACTTTTCGAATCCGATTTCGTGCCTCTTCACGTGCCTGCTGCAATTGGCTTTGATATTCTAAAGTCAATTGTTGAGCTTTTTCTAATTGATCTGCGGCTAGTTGTAATTGTTGCTGAATAGTGGTTTGCCTTTCTTGTATGATACGTTGAATTGGTGAATACAAAAACTGTTGTAATAACCAACTCAACAACAATACTTGCAATCCCATGACGGGTAAAGTGGCATTAAAATCAAATAAACCTGCACTCATATGATTTCTATAATTGCTGGAACAAATGTTCCAGCATGTTTGTCTTATCCGGCAAAAGGGTTAGCAAATAATAATGATAATGCTACGACCAATCCATAAATGGTTAAAGATTCCATGAAGGCTAAACTTAATAACAAAGTGCCTCTGATTTTGCCTTCTGCTTCAGGTTGTCTTGCTAAACCTTCTACTGCGTTTGCGGCAGCACTTCCTTGTCCTATCCCTGGTCCTATGGCGGCCAATCCTACTGCTAAACCGGCTGCGATTACAGATGCTGCTGATACAATTGCTTCCATAAATTTGCTTAAAAATATTTGAAGATTAACTGATTTCTCCAGTCCTCAATGAGCTTCTTCTAGTGCCTCTCCTATATACGCTGCTGCTAGGGTGGCAAAAATTAATGCTTGAATGGAGCTGGCAAATAAACCCAAAATCATCACTGGTAATGGCACTAAAATAGGAACCAACATGGTAAACACAGATACCACCAACTCATCTGCCACCACATTTCCAAATAAACGAAAACTTAAAGAAAGCGGCTTGGTAAAATCTTCTAAGATGTTAATCGGTAATAAAATAGGTGTGGGAGATACATAACGTGCAAAATAACGTACTCCTTTAGATTTTATCCCTGCATAAAAATAAGCACCCGATGTTAACAACGCCAATGCTACTGTGGTATTAATATCATTCGTTGGAGCCGCCAACTCTCCCGAAGGTAAATGAATCAATTTCCATGGAATTAAAGCCCCTATCCAATTGGATACAAAAATGAACAGAAACAAAGTGGATATAAAACTGACCCAAGATTGATAATGTTTACTGCCTATCTGACTTTTAGCTATATCCACTAGAAACTCTACCACATATTCCGCCAAATTTTGTATTCCTTTTGGAATTAAGGTCAATGAAGAAGTGGCTTTCCAGCTAAGCACAAGTAAGATCGATATGACTAACCAAGATTCTAATAATACTTGTCCATGCAAATGCACTCCAGCTATCGTCCAGTTCCAATGTGTTCCTACCTCAATCATGTGTTTGTTCTCCTAAAGCAAAACGAACGAATCTCGTTAACCTTATATTTTCTCCCACCTGTGCGATGACGGTACGAATGAGTTCATCTACAGTGAATTGCTCATCTTTGATATACGGTTGCTCTAATAAACACTGTTTTAATAAATGTTTTTTCACCTTGGCATCTAAAATTTCTTGTTGCATATGCGCCGGTTTATTAGATATTTCCGCTTCATAGTGTGTTTTCATACTTTCTATGACATTGAGGGGGATATCTTCCCACTTGAGATATTTGACTTCTTCATTCGCTGCAATTTGCATCGCTAAATTCTTAGCTAGCTGTTGAAAAGGTTCACTTTTAGCCACGAAATCAGTTTCACAATTCAGTTCCAATAACACTCCTAGACGATGGCCGGCATGCACATAACTTTCTATTCGACCATTGGCAGTACTTCTTGTGCGTTTCTGTTCAGCCTTTGCTAAACCCTTTTTTCTAAGCAAGTTCATGGCTTGTGATAAATCGCCTTGGGCTTCTTGTAGTGCTTTTTTACAATCCATCACACCTGCGCCTGTATTTTTTCGCAATTGCTGTACTAAATCTTTCATAATTTTTTGGCTTTAAGAATGGCGTCAGCTAAACAAGATAAAATTAATTGAATGGAAGCAATGGCATCATCATTGGCAGGAATCGCTAAATCGACCGCTTCAGGGTCCGCATTGGTATCTACTAAGCCTATGGTGAAAATACCTAACTTGCGACATTCCAATACGGCCGTATTTTCTTTATTTGGATCAACGACAATGACCAGATTAGGTAATTGATCCATGTGTTGAATTCCTCTCATCTGTCTGTTGAGTTGATTGAGTTCCCTTTTTAATGCGGAAGCTTCCTTTTTGGTTAAATGATCAAATTTGGCTTCCAACAATTGACGCCATCTTTGCAAACGACTTTGAACGGTTGTCCAATTGGTGAGTAAACCTCCTAGCCAACGTTGATGAATAAAAAATTCACCACAACGAGTGGCTTGTTCTTCTACCACAATGGAAGCCTGTGGTTTTGTTCCAACAAATAAAATTCGTTTACCTTCACTTACTTGAGCGGTTAAAATCTCACAAGCTTGATTCAATAAATGTGCTGTTTGAACTAAGTCAATGATATGAATCCCCATCCTTTGGGTATAGAGATAAGGTAACATTTTAGGATTCCACCGTTTGGCTTGATGTCCTAAATGAACTCCTGCATCCAACAATTGTTGAATTTTCATCATAAATAATTGGCTCCTGTGCCAGCTGGAATTAATCTACCCATGATCACATTTTCTTTTAAACCTCGTAACTCATCAATTTGACCTTCTATAGCTGCTTGAGCCAGAATCCTTGTAGTTTCTTGGAAACTCGCCGCTGAAATAAAACTTTCTGTATTTAAAGCAGCTTTAGTAATACCTAACAAGATGGGTCGATAGAGAGCGGGGCGAAGAAGAGAGTTATTGATGTTTTCTATTTCATTGAGATACACTAATTCGCCTGGTAAAAAATCACTATCCCCTGCATCTTCTAATACGACTTTTGAAGTCATTTGGCGTAAGATTACCTCTATATGCTTATCTGCAATTTCAACTCCTTGTGATTGATAAACTTGTTGAATTTGATGAAGTAGATGAGCTTGCAATTTGAAGAAACTATAACGCGCTGCTTCTGCTAAAGTCATGTGTTGCAGAGCATTGCTAAAATCAATTTGCAATAACTCATGTGGGTTAATCGCTCCTTCGGTCAACGCATCGCCTGCTTGCACACGAGTAGCTTCACTTAAGATCAAACTAGCTTTGACATGTTGTATAAAACCATTATCACATAAGAGACATTGATTTTGTACTACGCCATCAAATTGTGCCATCTCACAACTGGATTTAGGTTTGCGTGCCTCCAAGATTTCTTCAATACGAGGTAAACCTTGAATAATATCGCCAGTTTTAATTTGTTCAAAGACTAATGAAGCTAAATGATCACCTTCATCTACTAAATCACCATCCTTTACATAACATATGGTTTCATTGGACAAAAAATATCCTTTTGCTACGCGTACTTGAATATGTGTTGGACCTGCCGCTATGACAAAACAAGAAGTTTTTGCCGTGAGATGATGATTTAACTTATCTCCAATTCGAATCACATCACCCACTTGGAAATGATGTTCTCCTATCTGATAGGTTATCACATCTTGATCAGATACGATTAAAACACGATGATCACTGATGCGTACTTGCCCACTGTAAGCCGAAACCAATTGAATTTGTGCTAAAGGCGTTTCGCTTTCTACAGATTGATTATGTTTGACTAACCATTTGATGATTTGAGACGGTTGAAATTTGAAATTCCAAAAGTGAGATAATCGCCATTGCCATATGGATGAATCTTTATAAACCCCTATTTGATTCATGGGAGCTTCAGAAGACAGTTTGAGCTGCAATTGAGATCTCATCAAATACACTTTCTTGTATGATTTGATCCATTGCTGATGCTGAAACATACAGGTTTGATACATCACTATACTTAACCAACGAGATTTGGCCAGCACTTTTGGCGCTGAAGCAGCAGGATATCTATAGACTGGAGAAATGAGTATACCTTGTTCATATTCTTCAACATAACAAAGCGCATCAGTAGTCAATGGTGAACATAACTCTACATTGGGTTGCACAAAACCTACCTCATGTGCCATGACATTAGGTAGATAAATACCTGGTCGAATGCGAACTTCCTTAATCACTTCATTCTGCTTCACCAATTGAACCCAACCGCTCATCTCATTTTTCACTCCACATATATGACGTTGATTCGCCAGAATAAATTGTCCTTGTTTTACATCTACCAAATCTTTTTGTGAGCTTACTTCGTAAATGGCTGCTGGCACTAACCAAATTTCACCATTTTTATGAAAAATTTGTCCCCCTGTGGGAGTTTGATAATTGGACTCAAATCTTTCTGCCACCACTTGTCCATCTGTACATTTATCATGTGCATGAAGATGAAAACTTCCTACACAGGTCTCTAAACCATTGTTGGCATTCAGTTTGAACGTTAAACGATCCAAAATCAATTCCAACTGATTGGGATGAATTTGAACGATTCCTTTGGCACGCGAACGCAAGAGAGATTGTGCAATCACATCTCCACTTTTGACTTCTTGTCCATGAGATACTAATAATTCTGCACCAGCTGGCAAATGAAGCATACGTCCCGATTTAATCCAAATTAGCCCTTCGGTCTTAACTAAGTTTTGATCTAATTCTAAATGATCGAAATGAATTTCACCTGCTAAATCTGCGAAAACACTTTTGGTAGCTTTTTCAAAACGAGTAGCAGTAGGTAAATAGGCTAATAAACTATTGGCTTTGACATATTGACCTGATTTCACTAAAAGAACAGTGCCAGTGTCTAATTGATAGGGAGGTTGATTACCTAAAATAAGTTGGGTAGGCGTTTCTAGAAGTAACGCTTGTTCTCCATGACGAGTACGAATAGGTTTGAGCTTCCCCTCATAAGATACTAAGCCATCCATATTGGCACGAATAGAAGCTGTTTGAGCTGAAGTAAATACTCCACCAGTGTGAAAAGTTCGCATGGTTAATTGAGTACCAGGCTCGCCTATTGATTGAGCGGCTATGATGCCAACAGCTTCTCCTAAATCTACCATAGTGCCATAGGCTAAATTTGCTCCATAACATAATTGACAGATACAACGTAACGCTTCACAAGTTAAAGGCGAACGGACAGTGATCTCTTTGATACCTAAAGCGTTTAACTCATCTACCATGTGAGATGTAATGAGTTGATTACGCTTCATGTTTTTATTGATATCTTGTGCTAATACTCGTCCTATCACCGCCGTCGAAACGGTCACGATTAACCCTCTCAAAGTTCCACAATCCGTTTGGCGAATAATCACATCTTGAGCCACATCAACCAGTCGGCGAGTAAGATAACCTGAATCGGCTGTACGTAAAGAAGTATCCACTAAACCTTTACGAGCTCCATATGAAGAAATTAAATATTCTGTGACTGTCAAGCCTTCTCTAAAATTAGATAGGATGGGCAGATCTATTAACTGACCATGTGGATCTGCCATTAATCCTCTCATTCCAACTAACTGTCGCACTTGAGATAAGTTTCCTCGGGCGCCTGAAAATGCCATCATATAAACAGGATTGAGTGGGTCGGTATATTGATAATATCTCACCACCTCTTGTTTTAACGTTTCAGATGCTTCTGTCCAGGTATCAACTACTTTGTGAAATTTTTCCACATGTGTAATTTCCGCCCTTTGCCAACGGTGTTCCGCTTGTTCAATTGCTTGCTGTGCCCACTGGAAAATCATTTGTTTAGATGGCGCTACTCTTAAATCTTCGATCCCTAATGATAGACCACAAATGGTGGCGTAGCGAAAACCTAATTGTTTTAATTCATCAGCTAATTGGGTAGCATGAGCCATCCCTTTTGAGTGATAAACAGTTTTCATCAAATCTCTTAAGTGTGATTTGGTAATGGTGAAGTTGAGGAAAGAAATGCCAGTGTGTTGATAAAAGATAATTCGACCAGCTGTGGTCTTAAGAAAGGTGCTATTAGGCCGGCATTGAATCCAATCTTCTTTTTTAGCACCTGCAGGTAACTTGATGGACAAATCTTCACTTACACGTACCCACACCCAGGTATGCAAACCTATTTGCTTTTGTTCATAAGCCATTAATACATGTTCAAAATCGGCCATATAATGAGATTGCATACTCTGATTAGCTGGATTACTCGCCGTAAGATAATAACAACCTATGACCATGTCCTGTGTAGGCATGATGATGGGATCTCCCGTTGCTGGTGACAAAAAATTATTCACGGAAAGCATTAATAGACGTGCTTCAGCTTGAGCTTCAACGGATAAAGGCACATGCACAGCCATTTGATCTCCATCAAAATCCGCGTTAAATGCCGCACACACTAGGGGATGCAATTGAATGGCACGCCCATCAACTAGCACAGGATCAAATGCTTGAATCCCCAATCGATGCAAAGTGGGTGCACGATTCAGTAACACAGGATGTGCTTTCACTACCTGATATAAGATTTGATCCACGATAGCTTCTTTGCGTTGAATAATTTTTTTGGCGGCTTTCATATTATTGGCTAGCCCCTGGGCCATCAAACGTTGTATAACAAAAGGTTGGAACAATTCTAACGCCATTTCTTTAGGTAGACCGCATTGATAGAGTTTTAATTCTGGTCCCACCACAATCACTGAACGACCTGAATAGTCTACACGTTTGCCTAGCAGATTTTGTCTAAAACGTCCCTGTTTACCCTCCAAGATATGAGATAATGATTTTAAGGCTCGATTATTCGCTCCAACTACGCTTCTTCCTCTTCTGCCATTGTCCATTAAAGCATCCACCGCCTCTTGTAACATACGTTTTTCATTACGAATAATAATCTCTGGCGCCAAGATTTCCTGTAAACGCTTTAAACGATTATTTCGGTTAATGACACGACGGTAAAGATCATTCAGATCAGAAGTAGCAAATCGTCCACCATCTAACTGCACCATTGGTCTGAGGTCAGGAGGAATCACTGGCAACACACTTAACACCATCCAACTTGCATCGGCTCCCGTGCTGGCAAAATTATCTAAGATGCGCAAACGTTTCATCACTTTTTCTCGTTTTGATGATCTGGCATGGAATAATTCATCTCTGCATAGTCGGATCTCCATGTCTACGTCTAATTGTTGCAATAAATATTGAATGGCTTGCGCTCCTATACCCACTTGAAAAGGTTGACTGGCCATACGTTCCTCTAATACAATCAGTTCATCCTCAGATAATAATTGCTTAGGTTTGACTAATTCTGTTGTGGATTGCAACACCACATAAGAATGAAAATAGATGACCTGTTCCACTTCTGAAGATGGCATATTTAAAAATAAACCTAAATAACTTGGGGGACCTTTTAAGTACCACACATGGGAGACCACCGCTGCTAATTCAATGTATCCCATTCTATGACGTCTGACTTTCGACTCGGTCACTTCCACCCCACATCGTTCACATACGATGCCTTTATAGCGTACTCGCTTATATTTTCCACAATGACATTCCCAGTCTTTGACTGGACCAAAAATACGTTCACAAAATAAACCATCCATTTCAGGTTTTAAGGTACGATAATTGATGGTTTCTGGTTTTGTGACTTCGCCTACCACTTGGCCATTCGGTAACACACGTTCTGCCCAGCTACGAATTCGTTCTGGAGAAGCTAATCTAATTTGTATTGCATCGCACATAAACTTTGAGATTCTAATTGCAACACAGTCACATCTAAACCTAATGCTTGTAATTCTCTCATGAGCACTTTAAACGATTCTGGAGTTCCTCCTTTCGGAATGGGTTGAGCTTTCACTATGGCATTGAGAGTGGCAGTACGTCCTTCCATATCATCTGATTTTAAGGTAAGTAATTCTTGTAATGTGTAAGCTGCACCGTAAGCTTCTAAGGCCCATACTTCCATTTCTCCTAAACGTTGACCTCCATGTTGGGCTCTACCTCCTAAAGGTTGTTGTGTTACCAAAGAATAAGGTCCCGTTGAACGAGCATGAATTTTTTCATCTACTAAATGTACCAGTTTTAACATGTAAGCGATTCCAACCGTAACTGGATTATCAAACAATTCACCTGAACGACCGTCATACAGAGGCACCTGAACATGTAGCTTTGCACGTTTGAGTTGCTGATGTACAAAAATTCTAGAAGCTTCTTTATGATACATTTCATCAAAAGGTACAATTTTGATGCGCTTTCTTAAATGGTAGGCAGCCAAACCTAACAAAGCTTCAAATAATTGTCCTACATTCATGCGTGATGGAACTCCTAGAGGATTCAAAATCACATCCACCGGTGTGCCATCTGGTAAATAGGGCATGTCGCAACGAGGCAAAATTCGAGCCACTATGCCTTTATTACCATGACGGCCCGCCATTTTATCTCCTACTTGAATCACACGTTTTACTGCAATCGTTACGCGTACGCTCATATTGACACCGGCAGGTAATTCATCACCTTTTTCTCTACTTAAATTTCTTACATGCACCACACGTCCACGAGCACCATTAGGCATGCGTAAACTGCTATCTTTTACATGCTTGTTTTTTTCACCAAAGATGGCTCGCAATAATTTCCCTTCTGGGGGTTGATCAGATTCTCCTTTCGGGGTAATTTTGCCAACTAAAATACTACCGGCTTCTACCCAAGAGCCCACACTAATAATTCCTTGTTCGTCTAATTGACGTAAGGCATGTTCTCCTACATTGGGGATTTGACGTGTGATTTCTTCACTTCCTAATTTGGTTTGTCGTGCATCTGTCTCATATTTTTCAAGGTGAATAGAAGTATACAAATCTTCATAGACCAAACGTTCACTTATGACAAAGGCATCTTCAAAATTGTAACCTTCCCAAGGCATATAAGCGATGAGCACATTCTGTCCTAATGCCAATTCTCCGCTATCCATCGCAGCTGATTGAGCAATCAACTGTCCTTTTTGCACATATTCGCCTACCCATACTAAGGGGCGGTAATCGATACAAGTGTCTTGATTAGATTTATGATATTTGATGAGATCATAATCTACCATGCCATATGGATGTTCTATACGAATCTTATTTGCATGCACTGACCTCACCATGCCATCAGCGCGGCTGAATAGACCTTGAAGCATCCATTTCTCTTGGCCTGTAGTGACTAAAGGTTTGGAAGCCTTAATTAAAGGCACTGCTTGTCGCTGCATATTAGAGCCCATTAAAGCCCTATTTGCATCATCATGTTCTAAAAAAGGAATTAAACATGTAGCGGCAGAAATAAATTGAATGGGCGAAATCCCCATATAATCAACTTGTGATGAATCACAAGTGGTCCATTCTTGTCTGTAACGTACCGCTACGGTGGATTGTAGGATTTTACCTTCACCATCATATGGTACATCAGCTGGTGCTAGTCTATACTCATCTTCCACATCTGCTGTTAAGTACACAATTGGTTTTTGAACTCGTCCGTTTTGGACCGGATAATATGGAGTTTCAATAAAACCAAAACGATTCACGCGAGCAAAGATGGCTAAAGAACCAATGAGACCTGCATTGGGGCCTTCAGGCGTTTCTATGGGACAGATTCGACCATAATGACTCGGGTGAATATCACGTACCGCAAAACCAGCTCTTTCACGAGTGAGACCACCAGGACCTAAAGCACTAATACGACGTTTATGCGTTAATTCTGCTAAAGGATTAATTTGGTCCATAAATTGCGAAAGTTGAGAAGATGCAAAGAACTCTCTCAAAGAGGAAGTCAAAGGTTTTGGATTAAGTAGACTAGATGGTTGCAATTTTTCGCCTATGGTCATTTTTTCTTTTAATAACTTTTCTAGACGACTGAGACCTATACGCACTTGATTTTGTAATAATTCCCCTACGCATTTCAAACGTCTGTTTGCTAAATGATCAATATCATCCACTCGTGCACGATCAAGCGATAATTGCAAAAGATAGTCTAAACCAGCTAATAAATCAGCGGTGGTGAGGATGCGAACAGAATTGGGAATATCTAATTGAAATTTTTGATTAAGTTTATAGCGACCTACTTCAGACAGATCATATTTTCTGGTATCAAAAAATCTGGCATACAGCAGTTGCTTCGCGCTATTAATGGTCGCCGGTTCACCTGGACGCATTTTCTTATAAAATTCTAATAATGCTGCATCACTATTACTCAAGCAGTGACTGTCCCAACTTCTTATAAACATCTCTCCATCTGTTAAATGAGGTAAAATTTCTTGTGAGGTTAAACCAAGAGCTTGTAAAAATACTGCTAAAGGCATTTTGCGATTTTTATCCAAACGTACCCACAAGAGTCGTTGTTTATCTAATTCGTATTTGATCCATGCTCCACGATTGGCCATAAATGTGGCTTCAAAAGTACGTACATGATGCTTATCCCAAAGTGATTTAAAATAGACTCCTGGTGAACGAACGATTTGATTCACGACGACTCTTTCAGCACCATTGATAATAAAAGTGGCATCTTCCGTCATTAAAGGCATTTCGCCAAAGTAAATGGTTTGTTGTTTAATATCTCCTGTTTGATGATTCCATAATTGCACTGGCATATACATGCCCAAGGAATAGGTGGCATCTTGTTTTTTGGCTTGCGTCACTGTAAGTTTTGGTGGCTTAAATTCAAATTCAGAAGTAAGGAAACGCAGTTCTAATTGCCCTGTATAGTCCACGATGGGAGAAATGTAATCAAATTCTTCTTTAAGCGATTGAGTAAGGAAAGTGTAATAACTATTGCGTTGGACTGCTATGAGATCTGTCATATTTAGATTTCATGCGTGCTGCTTTATTAGGATGATAAATCCCTTTGCTTACTGCTTTATCTATATAAGAATAAATTTCATCCACATGTCCAGTTTTGAGAAGGGTTTTGATACGAGACTTTATGGATTGATTTCTTAAGCGGTTCCTTTCAGATATACGAATTCGTTTGATGGATGACTTGATGTTGGCCACAATTTCTCATAAACTTAATCTACATAACAATAAAATAGCACATGGCTAAAAGCAAGAGTAGTCGAGTGGGTATCACTTTGGAATGTACCACATGTAGACAAAATCCTCAGCAAGCTGGAGTCAGTCGTTATCGTACGAGTAAAAACAAAAAAAATACTCCCAATCGATTGGAGTTAAACAAATTTTGTGCCTATTGTGGCCATCATACCATTCATAAAGAAATCAAATGAATATCACGAAAATGATCGCCTCTAATCGAAAAAAACAACGCCAAATGGCCAAAGCTATCAAAAGAGCTCGCATTATGGCGTTATTACCATTTTTGAAGTAGGATAAAGACATGCGGATAACAACCAATCTAAAGCCAACGTCAAAATCAAAATATGTACAATGGCACGAGTCGTCGATGTAGCTATTTGTTTTGCTCCTCCACGTGTAGCAAGTCCATAGTGACAACTAATGATCGCAAGCAGTGCTGCAAATACCATGGCTTTGATCATGCAAGCACATACATCCCATAAAGTCAAGCTTGATTTCAGAGAAGTCATAAATAGATGCGTGGGAATTCCGTAAGCTACGGAAGCCAAAAACAAACTAGCTGCAAGACTCGTAAGGAAGCAAAACCATGTTAATAAAGGAAACATGATCAAGCAGGCTAGATAACGTGGTAGAATATGTAGCTGAAATGGGTGTGTTTGTAATAAATAGAGTGCATCAAATTGTTCTGAGATGCACATAGAGGCTAATTCTGATGTATAACTAGATGCAACACGAGCTGTTAGTAAGATGGCTGTGAACACAGGAGATAGCTCACGAATTAGAGTGAGACCAAGAATAGCTCCTAGTATACCAGTAGCCTGCAAACTTATGAGTTGTTTTGCAATTTGAAGACATAACACCATCCCCAGAAAAAAACTACTGATACAACAAAGAGCAATGGATTGTTCTGCTATCCAAGATGTTTGCCATCGAATCATAAATGGATAGCGCCAAATTAACTTGATCATAAGGGGCTGTTAGCTCAGCGGTAGAGCGCCTGCCTTACAAGCAGGTGGTCACTGGTTCAAATCCAGTATAGCCCAGTTTCCAGGGCTCATCGTCTAAGGGATTAGGACAGGAACCTTCTAAGTTTCTAATGTAGGTTCGAATCCTACTGAGCCCGAATTCGAACCCTTGTTTTTTACCAACCTTTCTTTGCTTGTGCTAGCACGTAGTTAGCTACATCTTCAATATCATTGTCGCTTAAGCGGCTAAATGCTGGCATGGCATTTTTGCCTTGTTGAACTTGATTTTTAATGGCTTCAACATTGTTCATCTGATTTGCTTCTAAAGCATCTAACTTTAAAGTTTTCTCTGGCATAATCACATTATTGCCACCTGCATGGCATGCGGCACAGTTGGCTGAAAAAATTTGTTCTCCATGTGCTAAATCAGCTGCAAAAGCCTGACCAGATAAACATAACGATAAACAAAGTGCTAGCAAGATTTTCATGTTTTGTCGTGCTCCTCTTTTAATAATAAATTTTACCACCACCCCATTTCTCAGCTTGAATTTGTGGTTGAGTTAAAATATGGGCAGCTATGGCATATAAATCATCTTCACTTAAATCTCTCATTTTAGGGAAAATATCTGAACTGGCTATACTTGGATGAATTTGTGCTATGGATTCCGAACCATCATAAGTGGTTGGATTTTTCATGTAGTCTACTAAGGCATCCAAATTATTTCTTGGTGGCGTGGCTAAACTTAAGGATTCTAAATCTAGTCCTATATTTGGATTGGTTTTCGTAATTCCACCTACATGACAAGAACTACAATGACTATTAAACAAACGTTTTCCACGTTTCAGTTGTTCTGGTGCAATATTTAATATTCCACCATTCGTATCTTTGGCTACTTCTATAGCCCATGTCTGATGGGCAAATAAGAATAACACCAACCAACCTATCATTTTCACGAACATACTTTCACCTCCTATGGTGCCAACGTATGATTTGATAAAGAGTTGACTTTAATTGTGAACGATGCACAATCAAATCTAAAAAACCATGTTGCAATAAATATTCTGAAGATTGAAAGTTTTTAGGCAATTCTTCTTTAATGGTTTGTTCAATCACTCGTTTGCCTGCAAAACCTACCGTAGCTTTCGGTTCAGCCAAAATCAAGTCACCTAACATGGCGAAACTAGCCATCACTCCACCTGTGGTGGGAGAAGTTAAGACCGAGATATACAATAAACGATGTTGATGAAAACGTTCTAATGCGGAGCTAATTTTAGCCATTTGCATTAAGCTTAATACTCCTTCTTGCATTCTGGCTCCACCTGAAGCTGACACTAAAATTAAAGGCAACGATTGTGATATACTCAGCTCTATTAAGCGAGTAATTTTTTCTCCCACTGCAGAGCCCATACTACCACCCATAAAATCAAAGTCCATCACTCCCAATGCCACTTTTCTATCCTCTAATCTTCCTATCCCTGTGAGCACTGCTTCCGGTAAATTCGTGCGCATTTGAGTTTGTTTTAAACGTAATGCATAAGGTTGTTGATCATGAAAATTTAAAGCATCACTGGAAGTGACATGTTCGTTGATGGGGCTCCATTCTTCCACTAGACTTGCTATACGTTCTCTACTAGGCATTCGCCAGTGATAATCGCATTCCACACATACTCGTAAATTGGATTTGAGTTGTGTTATATCCAATAAATTTTGGCAACCTTCGCATTTGCTCCAAATCTTCAATAATCTCTGCGAAGCTTTTCTCTCTGACTTACCCATAGAATGGCTCCTGCTATGGGCAGAATTACTAATACACATGCCCAAATTAGACTCCAAAAGAAAGCTGATAAACTTGGCGTCATAGTGGTTTTTGATTTATTATAATGCGGATGTGGTGAAATTGGTAAACACGCATGCTTGAGGGGCATGTTTTTTACGAGTTCGAGTCTCGTCATCCGCAAACTTAAACCCGCATCTGTTGTTTGCTGCTACCTTCCGGTCCTGACGTGGTAAACAGATGCGGGCTTCTTTATTATCGCATACCTTCAGCTAGATAATCAAAGTATGATGCTACAAATGCTTGATCTTGTGGATTGCTGATCTCTTTCAAGGCTGCTTGTTTCAAGAATTTGATTCCGTCATACATTCCTGCCATAGGTACTCCTAAGGAGTTGTACATGTCTCTTACGCCTAATAAACCTACTTTTTCTAATACCGTGGCATCTCCCTCTATGACGGCATAGGTGATCAAACGTAAATACCAACCATAATCGCGTAAACATAAGGCGCGTTGTTTAGCTCCAGAAGCATTTCCTCCTGGAGCTAAATAATCCGGATGAGCCTTAAATAATAATTGACTTGCTTTTGTGATTAATTCTTTTTCTGCATCCCTTAATAAACAAGCTAATCTGATTCTTTTTTCTCCCGTTGTGAAATAATCTAACAAATTGGCTAATTCTCCACTTGATGGATAACGTAATTCTTCATCGGCCTGATTGATTACTTGACTTACAATACTCATATTTGATTTTTATCCTATTTTTCCCACGCTTTGAGATGCAAGTGCTTTTGTTTTAGTTAATAAAATAAACTATCAGGATAAAAACGATTCAATTCAATTAGGATGCCAGCAGTAAGAAACAACCATAATGTTGCGACTACGGGTGCAGTGGATAAATATTTTTTCAAATTCATCTTGGTGATACACTAATTTCATCTTCTTTTGCTAACAGCTTTCCACTACGATATTCTTGCCATGCTGACAAAGGCCATAAAAACCCTGATAACATATATTTGAATGCCATAGGCAAATCTAAAATAATTTCCTGTTCCGTTGGATTTTTTGTTTGTTTTGTGTATTGAAGATAGGAACGCCCTACCCAACCTATCCAACCTGTGATATAAAGAAACAAAATGGCAGGAATGGTAAATTCTCTTGCATGACGCCAATCACCATCTGTAATTAAATGAGGTAAACCGTCTTGACCACAGAGTAATTCCCCATATTTATCGAAACGTTTATGTACTTGATCAATTTGTGCTTGTAATGCTAAATATCCACCACTATTAGCGTCATATTTTGATTGTCTATTTTGTAATTGGCGAATTTCATTAGCTTCTCGTTTGTGGAAAGCTTCATTTTGTTGACAAGTTGTTAACACATCGGCTGTAGCGCCATCTACACACACACACATACAAGCCAAAATGAACAGACGTGACAATTTCATAATTTTGGTTCTAGCTTTGGTTAACGATCTGTATATATATATTATGAGGTTAAAACAAGTAAAACAAATTGATTTGACACAATTAGAAGCTCTTTACTCTCAAGTAGGTTGGAGTCCCAGAAAATTACAACAATTAATGCGTCAAAGTTGGTTATGTCTTGCTCTGTATCAAAATCATCAACTCATAGGATTTGCACGTGTGGTTTCGGATCACACATGGAATGCCACCATTTGGGATGTGGTCATCCATCCAGCATATCAACGTAAAGGACTTGGCAAATACCTAGTTTATCAGATGATTCGATGGATTAAGCAACATAATGTCATACATATTAGTTTATTTGCTGAATCGCGTGCAGTGACCTTTTATCAAAGAATAGGATTTGAAGTAGTGGCTAATGCCAAAGCCATGTTTTGGTGCTAAAATAAACTTGTCGGGATATAGCGTAGTTTGGTAGCGCGCCTGCTTTGGGAGCAGGATGTCGCAGGTTCAAATCCTGCTATCCCGATCACTTATTTGACGATGACAATAAGATAAAATCGATGTAGATTTAGAATCTGGATGATCACCTAAATAGGCGATCACTGTAGCATAACGTTTTTGCTGTACCAAGCGTTGAACAAGATCAGTTGAAGATAGTACACTTAACACTAACCATCGATTAAGAAGCAACAATAAGATAAGTAATATTACTAAATATAAATTGGCTAGTAACATAGCATGCCCCCATCGTCTAGAGGCCTAGGACATCTCCCTTTCACGGAGGTAACGGGGATTCGAATTCCCCTGGGGGTAAACACTTTCATGATTGATTATGTCTAGATCACAAAAAAATGATAATTTCATTGATAAAACCTTTACAATTTTAGCCGATGTACTCGTCAAAATCTTTCCTACTTCCGAAGATGCGAAAAAAGCATTTACCTATTACCGCGAAGGCATGGCTGCTCAAGCAGAAGGAGAATATGCCCAGGCCTTGGAATGTTATTATAACGCATTGCAATTGGAAGAGGATGTGATAGATCGTAGTTATATCATTTATAATATTGGTTTGATCTATGCGAGTAATGGCGAGGATGAACAAGCTTTAGAATATTATCATCAAGCTTTAACGCTTCATCCACGTTTAGTGCAAGCTCTTAACAACATTGCTGTGATTTATCATAAACAAGGAATGGCATTGAAAGACGAACAATTATTACAAAAAGCTGCCACTTATTGGCGTAAAGCGATTCAATTAGCACCAGGTCAATATTTGGAAGCTCAAAACTGGTTGAAAAACATGATATAATTTCGCCATATCAAACATACGCTTATATGTCAGGAAAAGTGGTACAAATTATCGGACCGGTATTAGATATAGAATTTCCTTCAGGGCAGTTACCAAAACTTTTGAATGCCATTGTTGTGAACGACGGTGATCAAAGCATCACTTGTGAAGTACAACAATTATTGGGAGATAATCGCGTAAGAGCTATTGCGATGAGCAGTACGGACGGACTGCGAAGAGGGATCCATGCCAAGGATACAGGTGCTCCTATTTCAGTGCCTGTAGGTCAAGTCACTTTAGGCCGTATTTTTAATGTACTGGGAGAGAGTGTAGATAATTTGGGTCAAGTTTCTCGACAAATTGTTCAACCCATTCATAAGGCGGCTCCTAGTTTTGTACAGTTAGAGACCAAACCTTCAGTGTTTGAAACTGGAATCAAAGTGGTAGATCTCTTAGCGCCATATCGTCGAGGAGGTAAAATCGGATTATTTGGTGGCGCAGGAGTTGGAAAAACCGTGTTAATTATGGAATTAATTAACAACATTGCGAAAGCTCATGGTGGAGTATCAGTGTTTGCGGGTGTGGGAGAACGTACACGCGAGGGAAATGATCTTTATAATGAGATGAAAGAATCTGGTGTCATTCAGTCACAAAATTTATCTCAATCAAAAGTCGCACTTTGTTATGGTCAAATGAATGAACCTCCTGGAGCTCGTATGCGAGTCGGTTTAACAGCTTTAACAATGGCAGAACATTTTCGCGATGTAAACAAACAAGACGTGCTTTTGTTTATTGATAATATCTTTCGTTTTGTGCAAGCCGGATCTGAAGTCTCCGCCTTATTAGGTCGTATGCCTTCTGCGGTTGGATACCAACCAACCTTAGCCACCGAAATGGGTGCTTTACAAGAACGTATTACATCTACAACTGACGGTTCTATCACATCGATTCAAGCCGTCTACGTGCCTGCTGACGATTTAACCGATCCTGCTCCTGCTACGACTTTTGCGCATTTGGATGCCACCACTGTGCTATCAAGAAATTTAGCGGCAAAAGGCATCTATCCTGCTGTGGATCCCTTAGACTCCACTTCAACCATGTTGCAACCTTATATCGTAGGAGATGTTCACTATCAAACCGCCTCCCGAGTCAAACAAACTTTACAAAGATATAAAGAATTACAAGATATCATTGCCATTTTAGGTTTAGATGAACTTTCTGAAGAAGATCGTTTATTGGTGGCAAGAGCTCGTAAAATTGAACGTTTCTTATCTCAACCTTTCTTCGTTGCAGAGGTCTTCACAGGTTCACCAGGTAAATATGTTTCTTTAGAGGAATCCATCAAAGGTTTCAAAATGATTTTAGATGGTGAGTTAGACGATTTACCTGAACAGGCGTTTTATTTAGTAGGAAATATCGAAGAAGCGATTCAGAAAGCTGAAAAACTATGAAGATCAAAGTGATTACTCCTGATCGCTATGTATGGGATCGTGAATTTGACGAAGTCATTTTACCCAGTAGTACTGGTCAATTAGGTATTCTACCTAATCATGCTCCTTTACTTACCGCATTAGATATTGGTGTTATGAGAGCCAGAACCGCCCAAGGATGGGTGGCTTTGGTTTTGTTTGGAGGATTCGCCGAAGTGTTAAACAATCAAATCACCATCTTAGTCAATGGAGCACAAGAAGTGCATGAAATCCATCTTCAACAAGCACAAGAAGAAGAACTCAAAGCTTTACAACAGTTAGAACAAGCTCAAACTCCTACTGCACAAATCGAAGCCAAACAAAATTTAGCCAAATGGAGAGCTCGTGTCCAAGCGGCCAATTACGCTAATTCCAACTAGCTAAAATCATGATAGCATTAATCAACCATACACTGGCCAAAAAGGAGGTGTGTGAGGGCAACCATAAGGCTAAAAATACACTTAAACTTGTTGCAATCCAAACCAACAACATCATCAAAGGCCAGATTTGATACTCAATCCAAAGACTAGGAATCACCACCAGTAACCAATTCACCAACAACAAACTTATCATAATACTACTTCTAGAAATCAAAGGTGCTACCCAAATGCGGTCCCAAAAACCGAATTCACGATCAAAGATTAAAGGTAATGCTGAATGAATCCCATGTGCAAATCCTGCCCATATGAACAAACGTAATTTTCCATGCTCATTCCCATGACTACTTTGCCATAGCAGATACCACATCAAGGGTTGTGCAAGACTTAACACAACTGTAACAGGACGCCTCCATAAATGTTTTACCCATCTTGCGCTTAAAGTCAAACTCTCTTGAGCGAAGTGCTTTGTATCTCTCACGTGGCTTTTTCCTCCTTTGTAGACAGACCATTGTTGACTTGGTGTGCTCACGAGCAACATTTTCGATCAAATCAAGCTTAAGATGTGTACAAAACTAAAAATGCTATGTATAAAATTCAATTAGTCAATCAAAAAGAAGGTGTTGATGTGACCATCAATTGTCCAGGTGACCAATATATCTTAGATGCTGCTGAAGAGCAAGGTGTAGATCTTCCCTACTCTTGTCGTGCGGGGGCTTGCTCTACTTGTGCAGGCAAATTAGTGAAAGGAAGTGTAGATCAATCTGATCAGTCTTTTTTAGATGAAGAGCAAATCAACAATGGTTTTATACTAACTTGTGTTGCATATCCTACATCAGATTGTGTCATTCAAACCCACCAAGAAGAAGCTTTATATTGAGAAACAGGCCTAAGCACAAAAGCTTAGGCCTGTTTCGTTTGGATTTCTACTTCCACTCCATAAGGTAAATCTACTTTCATCAATGCATCAATCGTGGCTGTGGATGCATTGTTTAATTGTAACAAACGTCTATGCATTCTTACTTCAAAATGTTCACGTGAGTCTTTATTCACATGAGGTGAACGTAACACACAGAAGATTTTTCTTTGAGTTGGTAAACACACTTTTGATACTTGCGCACTCTGAGAAGCGATTTGAGCCATGCGATCGAGGCTGGCTTGTAGCAATGGAGCTGAATATGAATACAACTTTAAACGGATCTTCATGGTGCTTATTCTAAGATTTTTGATACGACTCCTGCACCAACCGTACGTCCACCTTCTCGAATAGCAAATCGCATTCCTTGTTCTATAGCCACTGGATAAATAAGGTTGACACTCATTTTAATGCGATCTCCTGGCATCACCATTTCTGCGGTGGAGCCATCGTCCGCTGTAAATTCTTCTATGGTACCTGTTACATCTGTGGTTCTTACGTAAAATTGTGGTCGATAACCCGGAAAAAATGGCGTGTGCCTACCACCTTCTTCTTTTGTTAACACATACACTTCTGCTTCAAATTTATGATGCGGAGTAATACTACCTGGTTTGGCCAAGACCATCCCACGTTCTATGTCAGTTTTTTGAACACCACGTAATAATACACCTACATTATCTCCTGCCATGCCTTCATCTAAAGTTTTTTGGAACATTTCTAAACCTGTTACTGTAGTGGTTTTGGTATTTTTTAAACCCACAATTTCTATACTTTCTCCCACTTTCACTCGTCCTCTTTCGATTCTACCTGTTGCCACAGTTCCTCTACCAGTAATAGAGAATACATCTTCTACGGCCATTAAAAAACTTTTATCAATATCTCTTGTTGGTGTGGGAATATATTCATCCACCACATCCATTAATTCAAAAATTTTATCCACCCACTTATCATTCCCTTGACCTATCTTTGGGTTTTTGTTACATGCTTCTAAAGCTAGCAATGCTGAACCTGTGACAAAAGGAATATCATCCCCTGGAAAATCATACTTTGATAATAATTCTCTTACTTCTAATTCTACTAATTCTAATAACTCCGCATCATCTACCATATCCGCTTTATTCAAAAACACCACGATACTAGGGACCCCTACTTGTTTTGCTAACAGAATATGTTCACGAGTTTGAGGCATAGGCCCGTCTGCAGCAGATACCACCAGGATCGCGCCATCCATTTGGGCAGCGCCTGTAATCATATTTTTTACATAATCGGCATGTCCAGGACAGTCTACATGAGCGTAATGACGTTTATCGGTTTGATATTCTACATGAGCAGTATTGATGGTAATCCCACGTGCTCTTTCTTCTGGTGCGGAATCGATTTCTTCAAATTTCTTTAATTGTACTGAGTTATCTTTCGAAGCTAATACTGCAGATATAGCGGCGGTTAATGTGGTTTTTCCGTGGTCCACATGTCCTATTGTACCTATATTGACATGAGGTTTTGTACGTTCAAATTTAGTCCTTGCCATAGTACTCCTTATCTATAATGTGCAAATGCTTTATTTGCTTCTGCCATTCTATGTGTATCTTCTTTCTTTCTAATGGCTCCTCCTGTTCCATGAGCCGCGTCCCATATTTCTGCAGCTAATTTCATAGCCATGGATTTTCCTGAGCGATCTTTTGCATATTTCACGATCCATCTTAATGCATTGTTAATACCTGTATAAGGTTTGACTTCTTGTGGAACTTGATAGGTTGCACCTCCAACTCTTCGCGCTTTGACACACACTAATGGCATCGCTTTTCCCACTGCTTGTTCTAAGGTCAAAATTCCTGACTGTTTATGTTTGGCTTCTATTCGTTGCAAAGCTCCATACACGATGCGACGAGCTAAAGATTTCTTGCCGTTTCTTAATACATGTACTATTAATAAATCCACCAAACGACTTTTCATGGTTTTTTCACTCCATATTTAGAGCGACTTCTGATTCTATTTTTGACTCCTACTGTATCTAAAGCTCCTCGAATAATATGATACCTTACTCCTGGTAAATCTTTCACCCTTCCACCACGTACTAACACCACAGAATGTTCTTGTAAATTATGACCAATTCCTGGAATATAGGCCGTGACTTCATAACCAGAAGTTAAACGTACTCTAGCCACCTTTCTTAAGGCGGAATTGGGTTTTTTAGGAGTAGTGGTATACACTTTGACACATACTCCTCTTCTTTGAGGACATTGTTTTAAAGCGGCCGATTTCGGTCGAATTTCGATCTGTTTACGTCCAAAACGGATCAACTGTTGTAAAGTGGGCATAGCATTTACATACCATATTTACGCATAAATTTTTCAATTCGTCCTTCCGTATCTAATTGTTTTTGAGATCCTGTATAAAAAGGATGAATTCCTGACCACACTTCTACATGTAATTCCGGTTTTGTTGAGCCTATTTTCATAATAGGCTTTCCATTACAATAAACGATACAATTCTCGTACCACTTAGGATGCAAATGTTTTTTCATCGTTTTGAATATTGAGGTGCTTTTCTAGCTTTTTTCAAGCCGTATTTTCTACGTTCTTTGATACGAGCATCTCTTGTTAATTTGAAATGCGCTATGTGCGGATGCAAGGCGCGTTTGATGGCTAACACGGTGGCATCTGCTTGTGCCGCTAATCCTCCTCCTTTGACTTTGACTTCACATCTCAATTCTAGAGGCTTCAAGATTTCTAAAATCTCACCAATCCATTCCTCATTGTGTTGGAAATATTCTTCTAGCGTCTGTTTTTCAACAGTTGCAGCAGCACGTTGACCATGCACAAGCCACACGCGTGCTATCGCACATTTACGTTTGCCTATAGCATACATATTCATTCACCTTTTATACGAATTTGACGCCATAATTGACGACCTCGTACCCCTTTTGGAAGCATGCCTTTAATGGCATGAGCTAAAGCCGCTTTTGGGCCGATTTGTTCAAAATTACGTACTTTCATTCCTCCTGGACGCCCCGAATGACGACGATATAATTTTAACTTACGCTTTTGACCAGTGACTCTAATCTCATCCGCATTCACAATCTCTATAGATGAGTTGGGATGTGTTAATAACCATTTCACCACTTGAGAAGATAATCGTCCTAAAATTTCATCTTTGGCATTGATTAACATATTTTTTTGGGTAACTGCAAATGCAACTTTTGTTCTAGAGCTTCATTAACTTCTTCCACTGATTTTTGACCGAAATTTTTCAACGCTAATAATTCTTCTTGCGTATATTGCATTAAATCAGCTACAGAATGAATTTGTGCTCTTTTTAAGCAATTATAAGCTCTCACTGATAGATCCAATTGTTCTATTAACATTTGAGAGAGCTGCGTATGACTATGATCTTTTTTTGTGTTAGAGGTCTTCCATTCTAAAGTTTGTAATGGATTAAACCAATTGGTTAAGATACTTGCCGCTTTATGTAAAGCCTCTTGAGGAGATAGACTCCCATTGGTACATATTTCCAAATGAAGCGCTTTGTCTACCCAAAAATTGACTCGTTTCACTGGCATAAACACGCCATCAATGGGTAACCAATCAATCACTTCACTAGGATTCGATAATCGATAACCGCTGGCTTGTTCCAATTGACATTCCAGTTCTAGCACATGTTCATTATCGACGGTGGCAATATATTGACAACTATCCACTACAGTCACTTCACTATGGGCTTGAAATGCAGCCGCTGTCACTATAGCAGGTCCTTGCACCTTAATTCTTGCTAAAGAGGGTTGTTCAAGATGTCCTCGCCATACAATTTGTTTTAAATTCAACATGATTTGCAACACATCTTCTCTCACTCCCTCTAAAGTGGCCAACTCATGAGTAGCACCTGCTATTCTTACTGCAGTAATGGCTACCGTTTCTAATTCTGATAGCAACACACGTCTCAAAGCATTTCCTATGGTGATGGCTTGTGTATGGTTTAAAGGTTGAATGAGGAATTTGGCATACACCTCTCTTGGATTTAGGATGCTTGAGGCGCTACATTCAATCTGAAAATTCATACGCGTCGACGTTTGGGTGGACGACATCCATTATGAGGGATGCCTGTCACATCTTGAATAGAAGTAATTTGTAATCCGGCTGCTTCCAATGCTCTCATAGCTGTTTCTCGACCTGCTCCAGGTCCTTTCACAAATACATCTACTTGTTTCATGCCCTGCTCTTTTGCCATTTGAGCTGCCTTCTCCGCCGCCATCCCCGCTGCAAAAGGAGTCCCTTTTTTGGCGCCTTTAAATCCTACTACCCCTGCCGAACTCCAACACACGCATCCACCTAGCGCATCGCTCACAGTAATTAACGTATTGTTAAACGTAGATTGAATATGTATCGTTCCTTTAGGGGAGGTCTTTTTACTTTTCATGTTATTTTTTCACGGCTAATTTTTTACCGGCTACAGTTTTTTTGGTTCCTCTACGAGTACGAGCATTACTTCTAGTTCTTTGTCCTCTTACTGGTAATAATGCTCTATGCCTACGTCCCCTATACGAACCAATTTCTATTAAACGTTTAATATTCATCGATTCCATACGTTTTAAATCGGATTCGATGGTGTAATTTTGTTCTATGTACTGTCTGAGACGTATGGATTGTTCATCATTCAACTCACGCACACGTAGATTTGGCGATAAGTTTAATGCGGTTAAAATCTCTTTGGCTAGAGGTCTGCCTATGCCATAGATATAACTTAGAGCTACATCTATTTTTTTATTAGATGGTAAATCTACCCCTGCTATACGCATATGTTTAACCCTGTCTTTGTTTATGTTTTGGATTCTTACACATGACAATTAACACTCCATGACGTGTCTTCATTTGACATTTGGCACAAATTTTTTTCACTGAAGATCTAACTTTCATAATGGATCATTCGTTCGTAAGTATTGGCTATAAAATATGTTCTTATTTGACGCATGGTATCTATGGATACTCCGATCACGATTAATAACGAAGTGGCTCCAAAACCACTAAAGACTTTGATAGACGAAAATAACCAAGGTAATAAGGCAATCACAGATAAACCTATTCCACCTATCCAAGTCATTCGATTTAAGGTACGATTTAAATATTGTTGTGTTTCAGATCCTGGACGAATGGAAGGTATGACCACCGCCATTTTATTTAAATTCTCACTCAATTCTTTGGGATTAGCTATGACTAAATTATAGAAATGACTGAAAAAGATAATACATGCTATATATAACCACCAGACATACCAAGCATGCAAAAAAGATAAAGTAGAAGACGCAAATATGATAGGCATCACGCCCCCTTGATTCAAGCGCATAGGTAACAAATATACTTGTCCAACGGACTGCATTAATTGTTTCGCAGATAAGATAGGCAAAGCACGTATGGCCTCTTGTAATGCTATCATTCCTAACATAGTCAACAGTAAAACCATGGTTGCTATGAACCATGGAGCTTCAATCGGATGATGTAATAAATTGGCTGCAATATTACTACATACTAAAATAGAAGTTCCATTGCCTATGCCTTTATGAGAAATTTGTTCCGCTAACCACATGACCAACATAGCTCCAGACACGATGAATAACCACGTGGACCATTGATGGCATATGGTGGACGCTTGTATTCCAGCCAAGCACAATGTGAGATAGCGTGTGTAAGTTTGTATTTGTTTTTGTCCCAATTCGCCTTCTTCTTTTTGCAGACGAGTAAGAGCTGGAATGATACTGATGAGAATTTGCATCACTATACTGGCATTGATGGAGGGGATTATGCCTAAAACGAACCATCCTCCCCCATTAAACCAAAAAGAAGTCAAGTTCGACGAGGTGTTCACTGGAACAAACATGCCTAAACGCTCTATGGCAACCAAGATACATGTTACTAATAAACGATTGCGCCAATTATCTCTCATGACTATTTCTTAAAGCTAATAAAGCCGCTTTGGCATTATTTAAAGGATTGGAACAACCTAATTGTTTTGATAACACATTGCGGATGCCAGCCAATTCCATCACACTCCTTACAGCTCCTCCAGCGATCACTCCAGATCCTGCTGCGGCTGGTTTTAAAAACACAACAGCAGCTGAGAAACGACCACTACTTGGATGCACAATGGAATTCGAGGTGGTTAATGGCACATGAATGAGTTGTTTTTTTGCATCCACCACCGCTTTGGTCACTGCAGACATGACATCTGCAGCCTTCCCCATTCCTACGCCAACGCATCCTTCTTGGTTTCCTACCACCACTAAGACTCTAAAGCTTAATTTCTTTCCTCCTTTCACCACTTTAGAGACTCTTCGTATCTGTATCACTCTTTCCTGCCACTGTTGTTGATTCATATCCTCAAACCTTCATTTCTAGCGGCTTCCGTTAAAGCACGAATTTTGCCATGATAACGATATTTGCCTCTATCCAGTACCACTTGTTTAATCCCTTTTTGTAATGCTTTTTTGGCTAACAGCTGACCTACTTCTTGAGCATACTTGATGGTGCTCTTCCATCCTTGTTTATACTGATATGTAGAGGCAGAAACTAATGTCATTCCTACCACGTCATCTATAATCTGTGCATAAATATGTTTATGGGAACAAAAAATACTTAATCGAGGTTTATTTAGAGGCTTTCCCTGCCTTACCCGCTTTAAGATGAATCGATTCATATGAATATCTGATTCCTTTACCTTTATAAACTTCTGGTGTGCGAATTGCACGTATGGATGCTGCTACACTGCCTACCAACTGTTTATCGATCCCTTTGACTACAATGGTGGTTGGGTTTTCTAACTGAAATTCAATTCCCTCCGGTGGCCTCACTGTGACAGGATGGCTATATCCTACATATAAGATTAGATGTTGCTTTTCTATTTGAGCACGATAACCTACTCCAACTAAAAGTAACTTTTTCTCAAAGCCTCTGGTGACCCCTATCACCATGGAATTGATCAAACTTCTATATAATCCTTGCCATTGACTTTCAGCGACCACCATCAACTGTTGTTCGGATTGTTCCACATGAACTTGGGGAGGAATCTTTAATGTTAAACAGCCTTTCTCTCCCTTCACCGTTAATACAGATGCTGACATTTCTACTTTGACTGCACATGCAATCACTTGCTTACCTATTCTCGACATATTCAATAGACTCCACACAACACTTCTCCGCCCACTTTTAACTCTCGTGCTTTATGGTGAGTCATCACTCCTTTTGGAGTACTGACAATCAACACTCCGAGAACTTTAGGAAAATGTTGATAAGAAGAATAGAGACGAAGACCAGGCTTGCTGATACGCCAAATGCGTTGAATACGTTTAGGCTTCAATTGAATATGTAAGTCATGTTTCATTCCTGGTTGAACTTGCGCGATCCAACCTTCTTCATATAAGACTTGAGCAACTCGCTGATTTAAGCCACTAAAAACAACTGATACCCATCGATGACGAGCCATTTGTGCATTTCTGATGCTAGTCAACATTTGACTTAAAGTATCCATAATTTTACACCCTAAAACGCATACCTAAACCTTCTAATAATGCTCTTGCCTCTGCGTCAGTTTGTGCTGTTGTAACAATACATACATCTAAACCACGAAATTGATCAATTTGATCATAGGCCAATTCTGCAAAAGCTAACTGATCAGGCAGACCTAAGTTATAATTGCCTTTTCCATCAAAACTAGTAGGATTCAATCCTCTAAAATCTTTTAATCTAGGTAAGACCAAATGAATCAATTTGGTTAAAAAATCGTACATTCTTTGGCGTCGTAAAGTCACTGTCATGCCTATAGGCATGCCTTTGCGTAATTGAAAAGCAGCTATGGCTTTTTTTGAATAAGTTAATTTGGGTTTTTGTCCACTAATGATGGCTAGTTCTTCACTACAACTATTTAAGATTTTTTGAGACACAGCACCCAAGCACCTATTCAAATGAATAGAACGCAATTTAGGAATTTGATGCACATTTTTATAACCAAATTTTTGCTGCAATTGAGGTACTACCTGTTCGTTATACCAATGGGTTGTTATTCTTTCCATATCTTCACTTTGCAAATAGCGATCGCATATTCCATACGTTTGATTTCGCCTACTTCTCCTTGACGTTTCGGTTTCACATGTTTTGTCTTGATATTGACTCCTTTCACCACCACTTGTGAATTTTTGACTTTGATCACTTCAGCAATCTTGCCTTTGTCATCTCCGGAAAGGATTCGAACTTGATCTCCTTTTTTGATGTGCATGTTAAATCACCTCCGGTGCTAAAGACACAATCTTCATAAAATTTGCTTCTCTTAATTCTCTAGCAATGGGACCAAATACTCGCGTTCCTTTTGGATTATTTTCTTGATCTATTAACACAACAGCATTTTCATCAAATCGAATATGCATACCATTGGATCGACGTACGGTTTGTTTTGTTCGAACAACCACCGCGCGCATGATTTCTGATTTTTTCACCAGCATATTTGGCAAAGCTTCTTTCACCACCACCATAATCACATCAGCTAAAGTGGCCGTGGAACCTCGAAAAACACGAATACACATCACTTCCTTAGCACCAGTATTATCTGCTACTCTTAGACGAGTTTGCACTTGAATCATAGATCCATCGTTTCGTTTTACTTATAGGTCTTGAAGGCACAATCCAAATCATATCTCCTAAAGAAGCTTTTTGTTCAGCATCATGTACAGCATAACGTTTTTTTCTAATGACACGTTTCCCGTACTTGGCATGTTTGACTTGAGAATTCACTTGCACGATGATCGTTTTTTTCATGCGACAAGAGACCACCATTCCTAACAATTTGGTTTTGTTCATAATCGGGTTAACAATTGAGCTAACTTATGACGTAATTTTTTATATTCATGAGGCTTCCACATCTGTTTCATACTTTTACGCCAGATGAGTCGATTGATCGCCTTGCGCAGTTGCGCTATTTGCTGGTTTTCCATAACATTCTTACACGAATAGGCAATTTATATGATGCCATATGAATCGCTTCTTTGGCTACTTCTGGAGCTACCCCTTGTAGCTCAAATAAAATTTGATTAGGTCTTACTGGCGCCGCCCAATATTCAGGAGCCCCTTTGCCAGAACCCATACGTGTTTCAGCTGGTTTCGCCGTGATCGCCACATGAGGAAAAACTCTAATCCATAATTGTCCCCCACGTTTCATATAACGAGTCAAAGTTCTACGAGTGGCTTCTATTTGTCTAGACGTTAACCAAACTGGTTCCAAAGCTTGTATAGCATAATCTCCAAATGCTATTTGATTGCATCGCATAGCTTTGCCTTTTAATCTGCCTAGATGAGGTTTTCTATATTTGGTATTTTTTGGACTTAACATATTTGATTGATCCATACCTTCACACCGATTACTCCATATGTGGTAGCCGCCGTTGCTGTGGCATAATCGATGCGTGTTCTTAATGTTTGAAGAGGAATTTGACCATGTCTCACCCATTCGCTACGGGCAATTTCCGCTCCATTCAATCGACCTGATATTTGAATTTTGATTCCTTTCACTCCCACTTTTTGAGCGCGAGCCATCGCTTGTCGAATAGCTCTGCGAAAAGCCATTCTTTTTTCTAATTGTTGTGCAAGCCATTGAGCTAGCAACACTGCATTGGCATCTGGATTAGAAACTTCTACTAATGAAATTCGCCATGTAAGATGGGCAAATTGGGTTTGAACTTGTGTGCGTAAAGCGTCTAAACCTGCTCCAGACCTTCCTACTAAGATGCCAGGACGAGCCGTATGTAATTCCAATTCTATTTGATGAGATTTGCGCAAGATGCGTATGCTTGCTATGCCAGCTTTGAGTACATATTCACTTAAAAGTTGCCTAATGGCATAATCTTCCTGCAACACTTGTGCGTAATCATGGGCATGCGCATACCAATTGCTTTGATGTGTATGCGTAATTCCTAAACGAAACCCCACTGGATGTGTTTTTTGACCCATATTTATAACAATTGTAAAGTGATATGACAACAACGTTTGCGAATAGGATAAGCTCTCGATTGTGCACGTGGTCTTACCCGTTTGAGAGTTGGAGCCTGGTCTACCAATAAATGCACTTGTTGTTTTGCATCTCCATTGGCACTTTTGAGCAATTTATAGACACAAGTGGCTGCACGATAAGGCAAAAAACGAACCACTTGAGAGGCTTTTTCATAACTCATTCCATTTAATAAACGAACCACACGTCTGACCTTGCTCGGTGACATTCTTATAAATCTTGCTTTTGCAACTGCTTTCATAACTTACGAATTCTTCTATCTCCTTTTATATGAGAACGAAAATTTCTTGTAGGCGCAAACTCTCCCAATTTATGGCCCACTAACGCATCGCTTATCAAGATGGCTATATGAGTTTTGCCATTATATACGGCTAAAGTATGACCGACCATAGCAGGCACGATCGTACATGACCTTGCCCATGTCTTTAATACTTTTTTTTCCCCTTTTTGATTCATGCGCTCTATTTTTTTTAACAAGCGTACATTGACATAAGCACCTTTTTTTACAGAACGTGACATAACTTTTATCGACTTCTTAATACATAAATGTTGGCACGTTTTCTTGTTTTCACTCCCAGTGCCGGTTTGCCCCAAGGAGTTAATGGTTTCGATCGGCCGATTCCGCATCTACCTTCCCCACCTCCATGTGGATGATCCACTGGATTCATGGCAGAGCCTCTCACCGTAGGTCTTCTACCTAACCATCTGCTCCTACCTGCTTTCCCCAATTTCCTTTGAGCATGAGCTTCGTTGCCTACACGTCCTATACTTGCTTTCGCATTGGCGGGCATTTGTCTAATTTCACCTGAAGGTAATTTCAATGCTACATATTGAGCTGATTTAGCCACCACTACTGCAAAGCAACCTGCCGCTCTCACTAACTGTGCGCCTTTATTGGCTACTAATTCGATGGAATGCACTTGCATTCCTAAAGGAATAGCTCCTAAAGGCAACTCATGCCCTGGCTGTAACTCAGCATTTTTGCCTGCTATCACTTCATCTCCTATTTTTAATCCTGAGGCACACAAAATATAACTTTTTTTACCATTCGCATAGTGCAATCGTGCTAAGCGAGCACTACGATTGGGATCATATTCTATAGCTGCCACTTTGGCTGACGCTTCTTGTCTTTCCCATTCAATTTGACGATAGCGCCTTTTATGACCTCCTCCCTTATGACGACATGTAATTTTGCCATGTACATTGCGTCCAACGCTACGATGAAATCCTTTAATCAGTGCCATATGCTAATAAATCTATAGATTCAGCCAACTTAACGATCGCTCTATTTGATCGGTTTCTTCTTATTGCTAAAACTTTGACTTGAAACATTTCCCATATTTGTTGTTTGATTTGCCACTTGCGTATTTTAGGAGATATTTCAAAAGTATACTGACGCATTTCCATCAAACGTGTACTTTTATCTGTCAATACTGGACGTATCATAAAAATTTGATCTGATATTGTGCTTCTAGGATGTGCATGGCATCATGACTGATCCAAATTTCTTTTGCCCATAATAAAGGTTTCACATAAATGTGCTGCGCTTGTATAAGATGAAGTGTCTTGATGTTTCTACAACTTAACCATAAATTGACATGTTTTTTATCTACAATCCATAACACGTTTGTGGCAGGCAGCATGTGACTAATGGTTTGACAACTTGGTTGTGCTAATAGAGGAGGATCTATGATTTGCATCTTCGCCGCAGAAGCTATTAAAGCTACTTTCACCGCCTTGTGAGCTTCTTTACGATTGATTTTTAAGTGCATGGGCACCGCTCTTGGTCCAAAAGCCACTCCACCACCTCGCCACAAAGGAGAACGTCTTGAGCCTGCCCTGGCACGTCCGGTGCCTTTTTGTTTCCAGGGTTTTCTTCCTCCACCCCGAACTTCAGCACGTGTCTTTGTACATGCTCCCCATTGTCTTATGGAAAGCAAATGAGTTCTTAACGCACGATGAAGCAAATGTTTCATAGCTAGTCCCTCATAATCAATAACAAATTCCCAACTTTGCCTGGAACTGCTCCCTTCAATGCTATCGTGTTTGATGATGCATCAATTTGTACAACGTGCAATCCACGAATGGTACATGATTGACCTCCCAAACGGCCAGACATTCTCGTACCAGGAAACACCCGTGCAGGAAAGGTTCCTGCTCCAATTGAACCCGGTTGACGATGATTTTTAGAGCCATGAGACATAGGACCACGCGCAAAATGATGTCTTTTTTGATAACCTGCGAATCCTTTACCAATGGTTTTGCCTTTGACTGAAACTTGTTGTCCTTTATCAAAACAAGTGATATCTATGGTGCTGCCGATAGGATATGTTGACACATCGTTTACTCTGAATTCTTTCATCCAATCTTGATAACGTAACACTAATGCCGTATAACCATGTTTGGCTTTGGTTTTATGTGCTATCACTTCATGTGATCCAGATCGCACCAGAGTGACTGGCATGGCTTGTCCATTGTCATCAAATAATTGAGTCATGCCCAATTTGGTTGCTAGCATTCCAAAACTCATATCGGTGTTTTCTCCTGCACCTTAATTAGCCTGATTGGATAATAGCATAAAACCAACATGAGGAGAACAGTTATGGGCAAAGTCGTTGGCATCGATTTAGGTACCACCAACTCAGTGATTGCAGTCATGGAAGGGGGTCAACCTACTGTGGTTCCAAACTCTGAAGGTTTTCGAACCACTCCTTCCGTCGTCGCTTATACGAAAAGTGGAGATTTATTAGTGGGACAAATTGCTAAGAGACAAGCAGTCATCAATCCTAGCAATACTTTCTATTCTGTGAAAAGATTTATTGGAAGAAAATTTGCTGAAGTTGAACAAGAAACTAAACAAGTGCCTTATCCTGTCCAGGCTGATGCCAAAGGCAATGTAAGGCTTTATTGTGCAGTCAAAGATAAACACTTCGCACCTGAAGAAATATCTGCTCAAGTGTTAAGAAAATTAGTCGACTCGGCTAGTCAATATTTAGGGGAAAAAGTTACGCAAGCGGTGATCACTGTACCAGCTTACTTTAACGATTCGCAGAGACAGGCTACAAAAGATGCTGGCAAAATTGCCGGACTGGAGGTGCTTAGAATTATTAATGAACCCACAGCTGCATCTTTAGCTTATGGACTGGATAAAAAACATAATGAAAAAATTCTTGTGTTTGATTTAGGTGGTGGCACTTTTGATGTATCTATTTTGGAAATTGGCGATGGTGTCTTTGAAGTGCTTGCTACTTCAGGAGATACTCATTTAGGTGGAGATGATTTTGATAAAAAAATTGTGGATTGGCTTATCAATCATTGGAAAACTGCTGAAGGAATTGATTTATCTAAGGACAAGCAAGCTTTACAACGATTAACTGAGGCTGCTGAAAAAGCCAAAATCGAACTGTCTAATGTTACTCAAACGGATATCAATTTGCCTTTTATTACTGCTACCGCTGAAGGACCCAAACATTTAGACCAGAGCTTGACTAGGGCACAATTTGAACAGTTAACTTCTGATCTTCTTGCACGTTGCAAAAAACCGGTCGAACAAGCTTTACTCGATGCCAAATTAAGTAAACAAGATATTGATGAAGTGGTTTTGGTGGGTGGATCTACTCGTATACCTGCTGTTCAACAATTAGTGAAAGATCTTTTAGGAAAGCAACCGAATCAAAGTGTCAATCCGGATGAAGTTGTAGCTATAGGTGCTGCTATTCAAGCAGGCGTTTTAGCAGGTGAAGTCAAAAATATTCTTTTATTGGATGTATGTCCGCTATCATTAGGAGTAGAAACTTTAGGTGGGATTATGACCAAAATGATTCCACGAAATACAACCATTCCTACAAGGAAAACTGAAGTGTATTCTACTGCTGTCGATAATCAAACCAATGTAGAAATTCATGTGTTACAAGGAGAACGTGAATTAGCAAAAGATAATAAAAGTTTAGGCACATTTCGGTTAGATGGTATACCTGCTGCCCCTAGAGGAGTCCCACAAATTGAAGTCACTTTTGATATTGATGCTAATGGCATATTATCCGTCACAGCTAAAGAACGTTCTACAGGAAAACAACAATCAATTACGATTACAGGAGCATCTACTTTAGATCAAAACGAAATTGAACGAATGGTTACAGAAGCAGAACAAAATGCTGAGGAAGATAAGAGAAGAAAACAACAAATTGAAACCAAAAATTTAGCTGAAAGTGTTTATTATCAAGCAGAAAAAATGGGATTAAAGGATGCAGCCAATCGACTAAAAAAAGCGATTGATGATTCTGATTACGAAGCTATGAGCACTTTAACTCAAGAAGTTCAAAACTTAATGGCTAAAAATGCTACCAATGCTGAAAAAAACGATGTAATTGATGCAGATTTTCAAGCACAATGATTCAATCATTGTGCTTGCTTTAATTGTTGTTTTAATTCTGATCCTGGGTTGAATACTACTACATGCCTTTCTGGAATCACTAAGCGTTCTCCTGTACGAGGATTTCTTCCGTCTCTTGCTGCACGATACTGTTTTGAAAAAGTTCCAAATCCTACCAGTTTCACTTTTTGACCAGATACTAATTGTTGGCTAATTTGTGCTAGAATTTCATTAACTACATTTCTCACTTGTTTCTTTGACAAGCCCACTTTATCTGCTACTACGGTTATTAATTCACTTTTATCCATGGTTACCTCTTGATTTTTTTTTGATTTGAGGGGATGGCTCAGGTAAGATTTGAACCTACGACCTAGGGCTTATGAGTCCCCCGCTCTATCCTCTGAGCTACTGAGCCCTCCCCCTCTCTATTCTACTTCCTCTTCCCTCTTTCGTCAATATCTCTAACAACAAACTATGTTCTACAGTTCCATTAATAATATGCGCTGCTAACACTCCTTTTTCTACAGCATGTATACAACAGTTCAATTTAGGTATCATTCCTCCTGACACTTGATGTTGCTCTATCTTGTCCTTCGCTTCCTGGATGTCCATTTTCGATATCAATGATGTTTCATCCTCTACATCTGCCAAAATCCCATTCGTGTTTGTTAAAAATATCACCTTCTTTGCTTTTAGCTTAATGGCTAACTCTGCCGCTACTACATCTGCATTTAAATTATATGCTGTGCCATCATGTGACGCGGCCACACTTGCTATCACCGGAATATAATTGGTCGCTAACAAGATTTCAATCAGCTCTGGATGAATTTCTTCAATTTCCCCAACTTGTCCCAAGCGACTTTCTGTGCATGGCTTCGCTACTATCAATTTTCCATCTTTTCCACATATTCCTACCGCTTTTCCCCCTTTGGCATTGATTAATGACACCAATTCTTTATTCACCTTTCCTGCAAGTACCATTTCTACCACTTCCATAGTCTCTGAATCCGTAATCCGCATGCCTTGCCAAAATTCAGCACGTTTATTTAATTTATGTAGCCATTCATTGATCACTGGTCCTCCACCATGCACTAACACCAATTTTAATCCACACCCACTTAAAAACAACACATCTTGAATGGCATGCATATGTTGTTTCATTGCTGCACCACCATATTTCATGACTATGATTTCATTTTTCCATTGTTGAATATAAGGCAGCACTTCTGTCAACACTTTGACTTTTATGTCATCTGCTATCATACAAATCAAACCAAAAACTACTTCCCACATTTAATACCGAACTTACCCAGATCTCACTTTGGTGGGTGTTCATAATCGACTTCACAAGCGATAATCCTAAACCTGTTCCCTCTAGTGTATGCACTTGATTTTCTACTCGCCAAAAACGCTCAAATATCGCTTCGTAATGAGCATGAGCTATTCCTATACCTTCATCACTTACTTCTAGTCTTACTCGCCCATTTGGCATTCTATATGCTCTCAACACAATTTGTGATTTTGCATCACTAAATTTCACTGCATTTTCTATTAAATTGCATAGCGCTTGCCACAATAAATCTTTATGTGCTTTTACCCTTGGTAAATTGGCTTCACATTCTATTTTTATATCCTTCCATCTTGCCTCATTTAACAATGGAGTTAATTCCACCTCATCTAGATTATAGCTTAAATTTTCTAACTTTGATAAATCCAATACGTGATTGACTAATCTTGTTAGACGATCTGTTTCACTTTGTATCATTTTTAAACTATGAATTTTTTCTTCTTTACTTAATACATGTTCATAATCTTCTAAAGTTTCCGCCAAAGACTTTATATGAAATAAAGGAGTTCTTAATTCATGTGATACATTACTTATGAGTTGATTTTTGGCTGTGTCTAATTCCATTTGTTTCGATTGATCTTCTATGAACACGATCCATCCTACATCCGCTATGGGATACGTCACTGATTTGAAATATTTTCCGTCAAGACTCAATTTTTTTCCCAATTGAATCTGATGCGTCAAGGCTATTTGATTCATACGTAACACCCGCCATTCTTTATCTACCAAAATCACTCCTCGCTCAAGCGCACTCAACAAAATTTCTATGTAGGCTTTTTTTTGTTGTTCCACCATCTGCAGCTCATGGTTTGTCCAATAATACCACCATAAAGCTTCTATATACTTCTTCCATTGATGAGCTTTGAGCACGATTAAGAATAATAAAATACCACACAACATACTCATAAACAAAAAAAAAAGCCTCATCATGAGGCTTCATTCTATGACCAATCAACTTAAACCTGCACAAATATAATCAAAATATACACCCATTTCACTTCCAGCATCTGCGCCAACTAAACTTGCAGTCACTTCTTTCATTGCTTGGATGGATTGAATGGTTGCACCAATGGGTACTCCTAAAGAATTATAAGTTTCTTTTAATCCATTCAATACTCTTTCATCTAGAATCGATGGATCCCCTGCTAACATAGCGTACGTTGCGTAACGTAAGTAGTAATCCAAATCACGAATACATGCCGCATAACGTCTTGTGGTATACATATTTCCACCTGGACGTGTAATATCAGAATATAATAATGACTTTGCTACTGCTTCTTTGATAATGCCTGCTGCATTCGCTGCAATAGAAGCTGCTGCTCTTACTCTCAATTCACCTGTTTGAAAGTAACTTCTCAATTTATCAATGGAATTATTATCCAAATATTTTCCTTGTACGTCTGCTGCATTTATTACTGCTGTAATTGCGTCTTGCATATAATCTATTCTCCTTATTGCATTGCATTTATGGTGTAATCAAAATAAAAATTAGCTTCCGCTGCATCTTCGCCGGACAATAATGTAGATACCACATTTTTCATGCAACGAACCCCTTCAGCTACTGCAGATATTGGCGTACCTAAGGAATTATACATTTCTTTCACACCTACTAACCCAATTTCTTCAATTGGAGTTACATCACCTGCTACTACTCCATAAGTAATTAAACGAAGATAGTAGTCTAAATCTCTTAGACAAGTTGCTGTCATTTCTTCCCCATAAGCATTTCCACCTGGCGATACAATATCAGGACGTTTTTGAAACAATTGTTGACCTGTCTGTTTCACAATTCTTTCTCTGTTGTCTGTTAAAATTTGTGCAATTCTTAAACGTCTTTGCCCTGATACCACAAAACTTTTAATTCTGTCTAGTTCACCTGGACTCAAGTAACGTGCTTCCGCATCAGCATTCACAATTGATTTAGTAACTATACTCATGACTGTGGTTTTTTTTTTTAGCTTAATTCAAACCACTTGTTAGCCACGTAAGTCAATACCACTTCCAAAACTTGGGACGATGAGTTTGCGATTTTGTTTGGTCAAACGATTATATAGCTGTTGCGTATTTGGGAAATTAGCTGCTGGTAAAGTAGGAAATCTTCTATATGGCACTTGATGTTCTCCAAATATGCTTTGATATTCTGTACTGTTAACCATACGCGAAACCATCGCTTGTAGTCCTTCACGTGCCAGAATTTGATTATAGTAACGAATTTCCGCCTGATTCAGTACTGCCCTTCCTAAAATGTGTTTGGTAGCAAATTCGATCACTTGTGTATTTGGGTAAGGTTGGTAAAATTCTTTTGCATACAAGGAGCTACTTGCTAAAGCTTCTATCAACTGTTTGACCGTCATTGTGTTACTTAAGACAAACTGAGATTGAAGTGTTTGCAATTCTTTACTTTGCCACATATTGCGTTCAAATATTTGTCTCACAGCTGCTTCAAAGATCACTTGGCGATCTTCGTTTGTTATAGCAAATGCATAACGAGCCATTCTTTGAACACCTTGTTTTCTTGGTTTATAACCTTTCGCAGCTTGTGCCAATTGAATAAATCTGGCTTCTTCTTTCTTCGTAATTATACTCATGGTCATAGCGCCTTTCGTGCGATAACGTTCGTATGGAACCATGTCTTCTCCAAAATTACGCACATATTCTTCGCTATCAATCATAGAATCAATCAGTGCGTAAAAACCTCTTTTCGATGCTATATCAAAGTATTCATTGATTTCTCTTCTACCATAAGTTGGACGACCCAATAAACGGATGTGAATATATTCAATGGCTTTACATACATAAAAACGAGACCAATATAAGTTTCTGAATTCATCCGATTTAGCTAATTGACGAACAAATTCTCTCATCGTCATTGCTTTTCTTCTTAACTCGTTTTCTAAAGGTTTTAACCATTGTTTTTGCTCTTGATATACATCTCGTCCAAAAACGCGAACATAAGCCGCTTGAATCTTACGCTCTATAGGTGCATCTGCTTCCACACGGTCTATTGGCAAAGCTGATGCCAGTTCACAAGGTTTGGTTGTGCCTATTTGATTATTTATACCAGCTCCTTGATATATGAGGATGCGTCTAACATCTCTCCCCATATGAACAGGACGTGACATGGTTTCTTGTGCAAAAATCGCTCCAAATCGAATAGGCAATGGATCATTCAAACGACCATACACGTGCTGTTGAGGTAGTGGTTCTTCATAATCTTTATACAGAGTGACAAACTGTGGCACTTGACGGAATGGTGCACTGTAATTGTATAGATCTATTTGTGCTCCCCAATTTCTACATTCTTGTGCTTCTTCTCCTAACTGGCGTAAGTATGGAACAGTTTCTTCACCAAAATAATCTGTATATTCTTTACTATCTATCAAAGCATCTACCAAGCCATTCAAACCCCGTGTTGACACCACTGCAAAATATTGATTCCATTCTTTTAGAGATGAAGGTGCTCGTCCTAGAAAGTGTCTAAATGCTAAATCTACTACACGTGAGTTGACAAAAGGTTGGTAAAATTGTCTTCTATATAAGTCTGATTTTCCTAAAGCACGTATAAATTCTTTAATGCTCAATTGCTGTTGTAAAGCCTTCGATTCTAGTTCTTTTTGCGATAAACCATATGCAAATGTAATATCACGTTCAAACACCTGTCTATAACAAGCGCGAATCACTTGTTTTCTTTCTTCTGTGGATAAATTAGGTTTCATTACATAACGTGGAGCTATGTTATTTCTATAAATCCATGGCAGTTTTAAACCTTGAGCATCCACAGCCGAACGACGACGGATCAAATCAGCTTTAGCAGGAGCTGCGAAAGCATTAATTAAAGTATCAAAATAAGTTTGAACTAAATTGCTTGCCTCTTTGTCCGTTAGAAACAAAGATACCGAGATCCGACGCATCTCTTTTAGCGCAACTAACGCCGCTGCACTATTACATGCTTGATCAATTAATTCTCTTAATCCCCTTGTGTTCACTTCTAAAATACTTGGATCACCCGCTATGATGGCATAAGTGACATAACGTAAAAACCAATCTAAATCACGCAAAGATTTGCGCATATTAGATACGCCATAACGTACCACGTTGATCGGTCTAAATCCTGCTTCTACCCCTGCTGAGAACCAATTTCGCCAGAAACTGCTACGAACTTGAGTTGGCTGAACGCTAGTGGCAGATGCTTGTTCAGGTGTCAAGGTCACTGCTGCTTGCGGTCTTTCTAAAAAAGACAGCGCAGAACCACCTACAAAAATTCGATCGGCGGCAGCAGAGACAATTGTATTGGCATTAAGAGAAAGTTTCGTAGCTATCTCTAAACGTTTTTCTCCTGATCTTAAATAAGTAATCAATTGATCTAATTCACCTAAACTAGGAAAACGATCTTGTTTTTCAGCGCTGGATATGACACTTAAAGAAGCGGTTTGATAAAGCTTAGGAGAGACGAAGCTACTTCCACTGCTACGACGAACACTCATGTCTGTCTCCTCTGTTTTTCATCTATTTTCATCTTAAGTCAAAAATTGTAACAAAACATATGAAAATGCCTTTATCACAACATTTAGAAGAACTGCGATATAGAAGTTTATTATCTTTAGCTGTCTGGCTTGTGGCTAGTATGATCTGTTTTACTCAAGCACAACATCTTTTGCTATGGTTACAAACACCTGCTCAAGGAGTGCGTTTTTTGCAACTCATGCCTGGTGAGATCATTTGGACAAGTGTCAAGGTTTCCTTAGATGCAGGCTTGGCCTTGAGTAGTCCATTCATCATTTATCAAATCATGCGTTTTATTTGGCCAGCCTTAACGAAAGATGAAAGCCGCTGGTTATTTGCTTTAGTCATTCTATGTGTGTGTTTATTTTGGTTAGGCATGTTTTTCAGCTATTTTCTGCTGGTTCCCACAGCTGTGGATTTATTTGTACGCTCTAGTCAGCCTGCAGTTGAAGCTATCTGGTCTTTACAAGCGTATATCGATTTTATGTGGGTTTGTTCCATAGGCTGTGCTTTGGTATTTCAATTACCTCTTTTGCAACTTGCATTAGCACGTTTTCACGTCATTAATAGTCAACAAATGTTAACTCATTGGAAATATGTAGTCTTATCATCTGTGACGGTGGCTGCTCTCATTACTCCTGATGCTTCCGGATTAACTCAACTCTTAGTGACGTTGGTGATGATTTTGCTTTACCTCTTAGGAATTTTGGTGTTAAAAATTTTTGGTCTATAATAACTCAAAAAACTTATGAATAAGTTGCTGCTTTTACTTTATGCGCTGTTTTCTATTCAAGACGTGCAAGCATACCCTATTTATGCTCAACAGGCTTATGCGAACCCGAGGGAAGCTACAGGAAGAATTGTTTGTGCTAATTGCCATTTAGCTCAAAAAGCCATTCAATTAGATGTTCCTTCTTCAGTTTTACCTAATGAAGAATTTCAGGCCACAGTAAAAATTGATTATGATTTGAATCAAAAACAAATCCTAGCCAATGGTCAACAAGGGGGCTTAAATGTTGGAGCAGTACTCATTTTGCCAGAAGGATTTACTCTATCTCCCAAGAATCAATCGCCTTATTTTGCCACTTATAGTAATGAATTACCTAACGTCATTGTCATAGGTCCAGTTCCTGGAGACAAAAATCGTGAAATCCATTTCCCTATTAAGGCGCCAGATCCAGCACTTAACAAACAAGTACATTTTGTTAAATATTCTATTTATGCCGGAGGTAACCGTGGTCGAGGTCAGTTATATCCTAATGGACAAAAAAGTAATAATGCCGCTGTATTAGCTTCCACAAGCGGTGTCATTCAACAAGTTCGTGAGAATGAGATCACCATTAAGACTGACCAAGGAGATATAGTGAATCAAGCTATTCCAGTTGGTCACACCATTTTAGTGAAACCCTCTCAACGAATTAGCAGTGAACAACCTTTGACAGCTGATCCTAATGTTGGCGGTTTTGGGCAAACTGAAAAAGAAATTGTGTTACAAAATCCACAACGCTTAAAGTTATTAATAGCGTTTTGTGTGAGTGTGTTTTTGGCTCAATTAGCATTTGTGCTCAAGAAAAAACAAGTGGAAAGAGTTCAAGCTTCAGAAATGAATTTTTAACAATTGTTTCACTGCTGACACGATTTGATCTGGCTGTACTAAACTTGCTTGTTCTAAAAGACCATTATAGGGTGTAGGCACATCTTTACTGCTGAGACGTATAATAGGAGCATCCAGTTCATCGAATGCCAACGAGTACAACTGCGCCATCACTTCTGCTGCTATGCCTCCAGTTTGCATACACTCTTCTACAACAATGGCTTTATGAGTTTTTTGTACAGAAACAATCAAAGTATTGATATCAATAGGTTTTAAACTTATCAAGTCAATCACTTCCGCATCAATGCCTTGCTTGCACAGTTGTTCTACAGCTTGCATGACATGATGACGCATTCGAGAGTAGGTAATGATGGTAACATCTGAGCCTTCTCTCACAATTTGCGCTTTATCTAAAGGTAAAATATATTCTTCTTCTGGAATTTCTTGCTTCAAATTGTATAGCAACACATGTTCCAAAAATAATACGGGATTTGCATCTCTGATGGCAGCTTTTAATAAACCTTTTGCATTATAAGGCGTAGAACAGGCTACAATTTTTAACCCTGGGACGGCTTGAAAATAAGCCTCTATACGTTGTGAGTGTTCTGCTGAAAGTTGTTTTCCTATTCCTCCAGGACCACGTACCACCAAAGGAATTGACCAGTTTCCACCAGATGTATAATGCAACATTCCTGCATTATTGCTAATTTGATTGAATGCTAACAGAAGAAAACTCAAATTCATTCCTTCTACAATGGGTTTTAAACCTGTCATAGCTGCACCTATAGCCATGCCTGTAAAACTATTTTCTGCTATGGGAGTGTCTAAAATTCTTAAATCTCCATATTTAATATGTAAATGTTTTGTTACTTTGTAAGAACCCCCATAATGACCTACATCTTCTCCTAAAACAAATACGCGCTTATCGCGTGCCATTTCTTCATCGATAGCATCACGAAGCGCTTCATACATAAAGATTTTCTTTTGCATACACATATTGATATAAATCTGTAGCTTCTTCACTGGATTGTGCAAATTGCACCGCTTCTTCGATTAAAGATTCAATTTCTTGATGAATTTGTTGTAACTCGGCTTGTGTAGTCATTTGTTGCTCTATTAACCAAGAAGCTAACTGGGTAATTGGATCACGAGCCATCCAAATGGCTTTTTGTTGTTTGGCTCTCAGCTCATCCGGATCGGCTAAAGAATGACCTCTAAAACGATAAGTTAAGGCCTCAATTAAGGTGGGGCCTTTTGCGCTTCTAGCCCTCTCCACTGCTTGTTTGGCCACTTCGTGTACAGCTAATACATCCATGCCATCTACTTCCGCTGCCGGTAAACCAAACGTTTTCGCTTTTTCATGAATTTCTACTTCTGAAGTTGAACGATGATGAGCCATACCTATTGCCCATTGATTGTTTTCAACTACAAAAATGATGGGCAGTTTCCATAACACAGCCATGTTCAAACATTCATAAAATTGTCCGTTATTCGTGGTGCCGTCTCCAAAAAAACAGGCTGTAACGCTCATAGGTTCATTCCATAGGCTATGTTGATAAAGACTACTAAAAGCAGCCCCTAAAGCAATAGGAATTCCTTCTCCTATAAATGCAAATCCTCCCAAAAAACGATGGGGCGCAGAAAATAGATGCATGGAGCCTCCACGTCCTTTACTACAACCTGTTTGTTTACCAAACAGTTCCGCCATTACTTGTTTTGGACTCACTCCTTTGCTTAAAGCATGCACATGATCTCTATATGTGCTACATACGTAATCCTCGTTCGAAAGTGCTTTGATCACTCCTGTTGATACCGCTTCTTGACCATTATATAGGTGTACAAATCCAAACATTTTGCCTCTGTAATACATTTGAGCACATTGGTCTTCAAATTTTCTACCTAAGACCATATCTTTGTATAACTTCATTGCTTCTTCTTTTTTCATATGAAACTCATTTCTCACTTGTTAGCACAAAACGAACAACATATTCAACGACTTATTCAATCGCGTCATCCTATTTTATCTGCGGCCGCTGCTCATTTATTCCAAGCTGGTGGCAAAAGAATTCGGCCTACTTTTGTGTTATTAATTTCTCAAGCCATCGGAACAATTCATCAATCACAACAACGCCTGGCGGAGATTACTGAGATGATTCACACAGCCAGTTTATTACATGATGATGTAGTCGATGAAGCATCTAAAAGGCGTGGGATAGACACGGTCAATACGCGTTTCAGTAATCGTATTGCGGTATTGGCTGGAGATTTTTTATTTGCACAATCCTCATGGTACTTAGCCAATTTAAATCATCTACAAGTGGTGAAATTTATCTCCAAGCTGATTAGTGATTTAGCAGAGGGTGAGATCAGGCAAACATCCACACAATTCTATACTCAGTTTGAATTAGCGGCCTATATAGAAAAAAGTTTCTATAAAACCGCCTCTTTGCTGGCATGTAGCGGGAAGGCTACATGTATGCTGGCGGATAGTGTACCTGAAACCATGGGTCAAAGTATGTATTTATTTGGTCAGCATTTGGGATTGGCTTTTCAAATTATGGATGATGTACTTGACATAACTGGCGAGATTTCTCAAATGGGGAAAGCCATTGGAGCCGATTTCATCACTGGCAATTTGACGGCTCCTTTGTTATTTGCACTGACACAGCAAAAAGGTTTAGTTACCTTATTGGAAAGAGAATGTTGTTATACTCAGGATGCCAATCAAGTAAGACAATTCGTTTTAGCTACTTATGCCATTGAACAAGCTAAAGATTTAGCATTTGAACATGTACAAGCAGCGATTGCCTGTTTAGCATCTTTAACTCCAAGCGAAGCTAAAGATGCATTATTCGACTTGGCTATGAACACCATCTCACGCCAACGTTGAACGTAATTGTTCAAATCCTTTTTGATCTAAAATAGACAGTTGATAAAGCATTTTGCGATTTAAAGCGATGTCATGTTGTTTGAGTTGATGTATAAAACGACTATATTTAGTTGGTAATGCACTATTTAAACGCGTAATCCACAAGCGACGAAAATCCCTCTTACGTAATTTGCGCCCCATATAACTTGCTTTCCAACTTTTCATCACCCTTTCATTTGCTACACGAAAAGTTGAACATGCATAAAAACCTTTTGCAGCTTTAAGAATTTTTTTTCGGCGTGTTCGAGCAACATTACCTCTTTTGACTCTAACCATATACTTTTTTTGATAAACGTCTTTTCCTACTACTGGATTTTTTAGCTAACAAGTGACTTTTGCCTGCTTTACGTCTTAAGTGTCCCTTGGTAGTAGAATACCTTTTTTTTATTGCTTTTTGCATGCTATTTAACCGTGTTCCATAAAGCTTGAGTTTTGACCGGTTTGATCAAATACAATCTTAGCAAATAGATGCATACTTTTGCTAATGCGAAAGGGTTTTTTGTTTCACGCCACTGTTGATATGCGCATGCACAATTATCCATCAAATGGAAAAAATCTACGTGATCCACATCTAACACAACTGGAAATAGGCGTGCAGAGGATTCATTCGTCTTTCTTATCACATGAATATCAAATGCTCTCGCATCTAAACCAATTAATTGATAAAAATCTTTTCTTTGTAAATCATTTAAATACATGGTAGCAAACACCGACAATAAGAAAAATTGGCACCATAATTCACTCCCCCAGCCTGTTAACCATTCAGGTTTAGCTTTCAAGATAGCAGCAAAAAAATCCCCATGTCGATTTTCATCTTGACACCATTTTTCAAAAAATTTAAAGATAGGATACACACTCCATTTCGGATGAGATTCTAAATGTCTATAAATGGTGATGTAACGCCAATAACCAATCTTTTCTGATAAGTAGGTAGCATAAAAAATAAATCGAGGTTGAAAGAAAGTATATTCACGATGTTTCGTTAAAAAGCCTAAATCCAAACTAACTCCAAAGTCTGCCATCGCTTTATTAAGAAAACCTGCATGACGTGCTTCATCTCTGGACATATAGGCGAAACCTTCTGCTAATAAAGGATTTGAGTTTCTTAAACGGCGAGACAACTCTTTATATAACAGAAAACCGGAAAATTCGGCTGTACATGAACGTTCAAGAAATTCTTGAAACCATTGACGATCAGATGCCGGTAATTGTCCCCAAGCTTGATCAAATTCTTCATCACGTATGAAATGGGTTTGATTATAATCTTTACGAAATTCGTTGACGATCGCTTCGATTTGTGATCGATTGAGGCTAATATCATATTTAGCCATTTGTTCAAAATCTGTGGTATAAAAACGTGGAGTAAGTAAGGTTTGAGTTTGCATTTGCAGTTGAGATTCTCATGTTATAGTAGTATTATTATATAAAAACACGACGCATGTGGGAGCTAGATTTAATTCATATAACATGGGGTTGTATTATGGCTACATTTAGTGCATCATTAGCGCTAGTGATTTGGGCAAGGAATGGATTATGAATGAAATATTGATTCTTATGATCATCTGCCCTTTGTTAGTCATGGTTGGTTTAGGGATGGGATTCGCACTCTTATGGTTACAACCATGAGCAATCCTTGGCTCATGGTATGTGCAGTTGGTTTGATTTTATCCATTTTGTTAGCACCGGTGAAAACAAAAAAAGATGCTTACCAGATAGAAATGCAAGTCTGGCCTATTTTGGCTTTAGCCACTGTCATGGTTTGTTTGTGGAGATTCGCGGAGTAGAGCAGTCTGGTAGCTCGTCGGGCTCATAACCCGAAGGCCAATGGTTCAAATCCATTCTCCGCTAACGAAATAGAGCTATAATAAGAAAGAAAAGGATCCATTTCATTATGTTAAATCTTAAGATGCCGTCCCCTAATTTTTTAGGAAGTACCGGAGGTTGGCTAAGATGTGCTGAAACAGAAGAAAAATACGCCATGACATGGTCCAGTAATAGAGAACATGTTTTTGAAATGCCAACAGGTGGTGCTGCCACCATGAATGCCGGAGACAATTTATTATATTTGGCAAGAAAAGAACAAGCCTTAGCTTTAGCAACGCAATTAAGAACTCAATTCAAAATTCAAGACTATAAAATTTACCGCATTTTTCCTAGTGGTGAAGTGCAATACTTACATCCTAAAGACGGTGTCTTGCCTTATCTTGTGAATGAGGGACGTGAACAAGTCGGTCGAATTAAAGCCACCATAGGTAAAAACGTTAATCCAGCACAAGTCAAGTTTACATCAAAAGCCACTTATGATCGATAATCTAGGTGGCAAGGAGAAGTGGCAGAGCGGTTGATTGCGGTAGTCTTGAAAACTATTGAATCGTGAGATTCCGTGGGTTCGAATCCCACCTTCTCCTAGTTAGCGGGCAACGCGATTCGAACGCGCGACATCAACCTTGGCAAGGTTGCGCTCTACCCCTGAGCTATGCCCGCATTTGTGTCTTTTATGACACAAAAGAGTTTAAGATTCCAGTTAATAACACCATTCCCACCCATCCTAATGAGGCGGTGACCATCATGGATTTATATCTCGACCATCCTGATACTGTTGATAAGCTTACTGGAATTGCTACAATCAAGATGAAAGAATATACGATCAAACCTACAACTAAAAATTGCAACACTATTGACATAATCAATGTGGATGTTTGTTTCTTATTATAATATACATATGAATATGTTGATTGCACAACTACCCGAAACTTACTCGATTTTTGCCCCTGTGATTGACATTTTACCTATTATACCTATTCTGTTTTTTTTATTGGCTTTCGTTTGGCAAGCAGCCGTAGGATTTAGATGAAGTTATGGTTGAGATCTTACTTTCAGGAATTGTATTAGGACTTGTACCGATCACTCTTATAGGTTTGCTTATGGCCGCCTATTTTCAATATAAGCGTTGAGCAGCATCATGATGCTGCTTTTTTTTTCAAGAGTTGTTGCCACAACCATAATCCAAATTGTGATGATTTTTCAGGATGAAATTGCATGGCAAAACAATTTTCTCTTTCTATGGCTGCTACCATTTGGATTTGTTCATATTTCGTGGTAGCACATACATGACTTTCTGCAACTTCTTGAATTACACCATAGGAATGCACAAAATATGCCCAAGCCGTTGGTTGTGACCATTTAGACCAATCTACCCATCGTGAGCTTTGAAAATGTAGTTGATTCCAACCCATATGAGGTAAAATTTGACTAGGTAATTGAAGCACTTTTGATTTATATATGCCTAATCCTACTTCATTTCCTTCTTCGCTCGATTCAAATAGAATATGCATCCCTAAACAAATGCCTATATATGGGTTTCCTTTTTGAATCCAATTTTGAATCAACAATTTTAACCCTTTTTCTTCTAACTTTTTCATCGCTAAATCAAAATGACCTACGCCAGGAACTACCAGCATATCAACATGATTGAGATGCCTGACGTGTTTGACGATACATACATCAGTGTCTACATGCTTAATAGCCCTGTACACTGAATGTAAATTTCCCATTGAATAATCTAAGATTCCTATCATAATTTGTTACAAAAAAGGCATGCTCAACAGCATGCCTTTTGATTTTACCAACTTGATTTCGTCACCCCTGCTAATAATCCTTCATGTGCCATTTTTCTTACCATATGACGACACAATCCAAAATATCTGTAGACTCCTCTGCTGCGACCAGTTAACCAACATCTACGTTTCAATCGTACAGCACTACTATCTCTGGGCAACTTAGCAAGTTTTTCATATGCTTGCCATTTTTGCTTAAGTGTTTCCGCCTCTAAGATTTCTTGCTTAATGTTTGCCCTTTGCTTTGCGTAAGTGGCCACTAATTTTTGTCGCTTACGCTCTCTCTCTTTTACACTAGTTTTTGCCATAGAATTTATGAAAACTTACCTGCAGTTGATGCGATGACAAATGCTGCATAAGTTAGTATATATCCTACTGTAAAATGGACCAAACCTACCAATCTTGCTTGTACGATGGATAAAGCTACTGGTTTATCTTTCCATTTGATTAAATTTGCTAATGGAGTTCTTTCATGAGCCCAAGCCAAAGTTTCAATCAACTCTTGCCAATAACCTCTCCATGAGATTAGGAACATAAAGCCTGTTGCCCATACTAAGTGTGCAAATAAGAACATCCATGCCCATACGGATAGACTATTCATACCATATGGGTTGTATCCGTTAATTAATGGAGAAGAATTTAGCCACAAATAATCTCGTAACCAACCCATCAGATAAGTTGATGATTCATTAAATTGTGCTACATTCCCTTGCCATAAACTTAGATGTTTCCAATGCCAATAGAAAGTAATCCAACCTATTGTATTTAACATCCAAAACATCGCTAAATAAAAGGCATCCCATGCAGAAATGTCACAAGTGCCACCTCTACCAGGACCATCGCAAGGGAAACTATATCCAAAGTCTTTTTTATCCGGCATTAATTTAGAACCACGTGCATCTAAGGCGCCTTTTACTAAGATTAAAGTGGTGGTATGCAAACCTAGTGCTATGGCATGATGGACTAGAAAATCACCTGGTCCTATGGTTAAGAATAATGAATTTGATTCATTATTGATGGCTTCTAGCCAACCTGGCAACCACAATTGTTGCGCAGCCGTGGTTGCATTACTAATTGATGAAGATAGTAACACATGAAATCCATATAATGCTTTACCTGATGTGGCTTGGATCCATTGTGCGAATATGGGCTCTATTAGAATTTGTTTTTCTGGATTTCCAAATGCTACCACTACATCATTGTGTACATATAGTCCTAAAGTATGAAATCCCAAGAATAAGCTTACCCAACTTAAATGAGATATGATGGCTTCTTTATGTGCTAACATTCTCGCTAACACATTATCCTGGTTTTGTTCTGGATCATAATCTCTTATGAAAAAGATAGCGCCATGGGCAAATGCGCCCACAATTAACAGACCTGCTATGTACTGATGATGAGTATATAAAGCGGCTTGTGTTACATAATCATATGCCATATAAGCGTATGGCGGCATAGCGTACATATGTTGCGCTACCAAGGAAGTCACCACTGATAAACATGCTAATGCTAAACCTAATTGAAAGTGTAATGAATTGGTTAAAGTTTGATAGATTCCTATATGACCTTTACCTAATCTGCCTGATGGTGGTCTATGTGCCTCTAAAATCGTTTTCAAGTTATGTCCTATGCCAAAATTGGTTCGATACATATGGCCTGCCACAATGAAAATCACTGCTATAGCCAAATGGTGATGAGCCATGTCCGTTAACCACAAAGATTGAGTTTGCGGGTGGAAACCTCCCAAAAAGGTCAGAATCGCTGTTCCAGCTCCTTGATTGGTTCCAAACACGTGTTGCATGCTATCTGGTGATTGTGCGTACACTGACCAATTCCCTGTAAAGAAGGGTTGTAAGCCTGCTGGGTGAGGCGCTACAGATATAAAATTATCCCAACCTACATGTTGACCTCTTGAAGCAGGAATAGCTACGTGAACCAAATGACCAGTCCATGCTAAGCTGCTCACACCAAACAAACCTGCTAAATGGTGATTTAATCTAGACTCATTATTTTTAAACCATGATAGACTTGGTTTAAATTTAGGTTGAATATGTAACCAGCCTGCTAATAAGAAAACTGCTGATAACACTAACAAACCTAATGCCCCAGAATATAACTCTACGTTATTTCTTAATCCTATGGTATACCACCAATGATACAAACCTGAGTATGAGATATTGGCCACTGTTTCACCTCGAGTAAATGCTTTCAGTGCAGCTTGACCAAAATGAGGATCCCATATAGCATGAGCTAATGGTTTGGTTTTCAATGGATTGGCTATCCATTGTTCAAAATTACCTTGCCATGCCACATGAAATAAATTTCCTGAAGTCCACAAGAAAATTAATGCTAGATGACCAAAATGAGATGCAAAGATTTTTTGATATAAATTCTCTTCGGTCATCCCATCATGTGTTTCAAAATCATGGGCGGTGGCTATACCATACCAAATTCTACGAGTAGTGGGATCACTGGCTAATGCTTGACTAAATTTGGGGAATTTTGTTGTCATATGTTTTAACCTACTGAGATAATTCTTGCTAAGAAGAATGCCCAAGTGGTCGCTATGCCACCTAACAAATAATGAGCCACTCCTACCGCTCTTCCTTGTGTGATGCTTAACGCTCTTGGCGCAATCGATGGTGCTACTTTTAACTTGTTATGAGCCCATACAATCGATTCAATCAATTCTTGCCAATAACCTCTGCCACTAAATAAGAACATCAAACTAAACGCCCACACAAAGTGTGCTCCTAGGAACATCAATCCATAGGCTGACAAAGAAGATCCATATGATTGAATCACTTGTGAAGCTTGTGCCCACAAAAAGTCTCTTAACCAACCATTGATGGTGATGGCGCTTTGAGCAAAGTTTCCACCTGTTATGTGACTCACGGTGCCATTTGATGAAACCGTCCCCCATACATCGGATTGCATTTTCCAGCTAAAATGGAAAATCACAACTGACAATGCATTGTACATCCAAAATAAACCTAGGAAGACGTGGTCCCATGCAGATACTTGACAAGTGCCACCTCTACCAGGTCCATCACATGGAAAACGGAATCCTAAATTGGCTTTATCCGGAATTAATCTTGAATTTCTCGCAAATAAAACTCCTTTTAATAAAATCAACACAGTTACATGAATGGTAAATGCGTGAATATGATGCACCATGAAGTCAGCGGTTCCTAATTTAATAGGCATCATAGCAATTTTTGAACCTACTGTGACTGTATCTGCACCAAAAGCATAGCTAGCTGTCGCCAAGGCATTCACTGCTGTATTGCCTGGTGCAAGAGTATGAATTTGTTGAATCCACTGCGCTAACACCGGTTGTAATTGGATGGCTGTATCTGAGAACATGTCTTGCGCACGTCCTAAAGCCCGCATGGTATCATTATGGATATACAAACCAAAACTATGAGTTCCTAAGAAGATACATACCCAGTTTAAATGAGATATGATCGCATCTCGGTGACGTATCATTCTATCCAACACATTGTTGTAATTCACAGTGGGAGAATAATCTCTTACCATATATATGGCTGCATGAGCTCCAGCACCTACGATACAAAAACCTCCTATCCACATATGATGAGTAAAAAGAGATAATTGAGTAGGATAATCAGTGGCTAAATATGGATAGGGCGGCATTGAGTACATATGATGGGCCACTATTATACTTAATGAACCTAACATGGCTAAATTAATGGCTAGATTCGCATGCCAAGAAGTGGTTAAAACTTCATATAACCCTTTGTGACCCTCGCCAGTTAGTGGTCCTTTATGTGCTTCTAATAGTTGCTTCATGCTATGACCTATGCCCCAATTCGTGCGGTACATATGTCCTGCTACTATAAACAAGACTGCTATAGCCAAATGATGATGAGCAACATCTGTTAACCAAAGTCCACCGGTTACTGGTGATAAACCACCTTTAAATGTCAAAATATCTGAATATTGTTTCCAATTTAATGTGAAAAAGGGAGCCAATCCTTGTTGGAAACTTGGATACAACTCTGCCATTAAATTTCTATTCAAAATGAATTCATGTGGTAAAGGAATTGATGAAGGTGCAACTCCTGCATCTAATAATTTATTCACTGGTAATGACACATGAATTTGATGCCCTGCCCAAGATAAACTTCCTAAACCTAATAAACCTGCTAAATGATGATTTAACATGGACTCTACATTTTGGAACCATTCCAATTTCGGTGCTGCTTTGTGATAATGGAACCAACCTGCAAACATCATTAATCCTGCCATGACAAGCCCACCTATTGCTGTCACATATAATTGCAATTCATTTACTATCCCGGATGCACGCCATAGTTGAAATAGACCAGAGGTGATTTGGATACCTTGTATTCCACCTCCTACATCCGCATTTAAAATTTGTTGTCCTACAATTGGCCATACCACTTGAGCACTAGGTTTAATGCCTGTTGGGTTTGATAACCATGCCACATAATTAGAGAACCTTGCACCATGAAAATACATTCCGCTTAACCAAATGAAAATGATGGCTAATTGACCAAAATGCGCACTAAAAATCTTTCTGGACACTTCTTCCAGCGAACTAGTATGACTGTCAAAATCATGCGCATCTGCATGTAAGTTCCATATCCAAGTAGTTGTTTTTGGACCTTTCGCTAAACTTCTTGAAAAGTGTCCTGGTTTGGCCCATTTTTCAAAAGAGGTTGCTACCACATCTCTATCCACAACTACTTTGACTTTTTTATCTGTTGTTAACGTCATAGGGGTTGTGATGGTTTTGATTTGAAACGCTTGATCTCTCAAGTTTTCTCAAGGTCTGATTTTCATCATCACTTGACCAGCTGTTACCATTTGAGCATTGGATACTAAAATTTGTACAATTTCCCCCTCATGCTCTGACTCAATGGTATTCATTAGCTTCATAGCTTCTATAATACATAAAGTTTGACCTACTTTTACATATTCTCCTATTTTCACAAAAGCTGGAGCATTGGGACTGGCTGCTGCATAATACGTTCCAGTCATGGGCGCTTTCACATCCAACAGTTGAATTTCTTCTTTGATGCTCGGTTGGACTCTTTCTTGTTTTGTTGCTAATGATAATTGTAAACTTAATTCATCTGTATGGATTTTTACTCTTTCCCAATTGTTCTCCGCCATGATTTGTCCTATCCATGGTAGAAGTTGTTTAAGTTGAAATTTCTTGTTGGAAAACCCAGAATCTATACCCATTGTCGGTCTCTACTATATATTGATTGTATTTATAACCTTTTATGGTTACTATTGTACCAACATAAGTCAAAATTTCTATGGGCACCTGAACCACAAATTTCTTCATGAGCACTTTTTGACCTATGCTATATCTTCTCATATACTTCTATATAAAAAACCTCTTATGAATGAACAGCAAATCTTGGACAAAGTGCAATCTATTGTATCAGAACAATTAGGAGTAGAACGATCAAAAATTTCTCCAAATGCGAGTTTGACTCATGACTTAGGTGCTGATTCACTAGATAATGTTGAGCTTGTGATGGCTATGGAAGAAGAATTTGATATGGAAATCCCAGATGCTGCTGCGGAACAAATTACTACGATTCAACAAGCTGTTGATTATATTCTTCAACATAAAGGGAGAGGTGGCTGAGTGGTCGAAAGCAACAGATTGCTAATCTGTCGTATGGGGAAATCCCCATACCAAGGGTTCGAATCCCTTTCTCTCCTCTCATAAGAAGGGACTGTAGTTCAATTGGTTAGAGCACCGCCCTGTCACGGCGGAAGTTGCGGGTTCGAGCCCCGTCAGTCCCGTATCATCACTGCTTGTGCCACTAGTTGGCGAAATTCTTTGCCATCTAAAGTTTCTTTTTCCATTAATTCTTCCACAAGAAGATCCATCACTACTCTATTTGCTTGCATTAACTCTAACACTTTTTCATAACATGCTTCAATCATGCCACGTACTTGAGCATCAATTTGAGCGATCACTTCTTCTGATACCTCTGGCATCAAACGCATATCTCTTCCTAAAAATACTTCTTCATTGCCCGTTTCTAGACATAGAGGACCTAAACTTGACATTCCAAATCTTGTAACCATTTGACGTGCCAAATTGGTGACTTGTTGCAAGTCGTTGCTTGCTCCAGTTGTCACTTCTGCACTTCCGAATACGGCTTCTTCTGCTGCCCGTCCTCCAAGCGCTACCATCATCATGCTCATCAATTGAGATTTTGATATCAGATCACGATCATTTTCTTGAGTAAACCAAGTTAATCCTTTTGCTTGTCGCCTAGGAATTAATGTCACTTTCTGTACGGGAGGATGATTTGGTAATAAGGTAGCTGTCAAAGCATGTCCCGTTTCATGGTATGCGATCAAACGTTTGATCTTACCATCCATCATCGGTGTTCCTTCCATACCCGCGATCACTCTATCGATGGCATCATCTACTTCTTTCCAAGTGATTTGTTTGAAATTCCTTCTTACTGCCAAAATAGCGGCTTCATTTAATAAATTAGCCAAATCGGCTCCTGCAAACCCTGCCGTTCTTCTGGCCACTGCTTCTAAGGATACTTGTGGATGAATTTTCTTTTTCTTTGCGTGTACCTTTAAGATCGCTAATCTCGATTTCACATCTGGCATGCTCACCACGATTTGCCTATCGAAACGACCCGGTCTTAAAAGTGCCGCATCTAATACATCTACTCTATTGGTTGCCGCAATCACAATCACACCAGTATTGCCTTCAAACCCATCCATTTCCGTTAATAACTGATTTAAGGTCTGTTCTCTTTCATCATTTCCACCTCCTATTCCTGCTCCTCTTTGTCTTCCTACAGCATCTATCTCATCAATGAAGACTAAACAAGGTGCATTTTGTTTGGCTTTTTTAAATAAATCTCTTACACGAGATGCACCTACCCCTACAAACATCTCCACAAATTCTGAACCTGAAATACTAAAAAATGGCACGGAGGCTTCACCCGCTATCGCTTTTGCTAATAAAGTTTTACCTGTGCCTGGTGGTCCCACCAATAACACCCCTTTGGGGATACTGGCCCCCACCGCTAAAAACTTCGTGGGATTTTTTAAAAACGCCACCACTTCTGCTAACTCTTCTTTTGCTTCTTCTATTCCTGCTACATCATCAAACATAATGCCTGTTTTTGCCACCATTTGAAACCTTGCTTTGGATTTGCCAAAATTTAACGCTCCTGCAGTATTGGATGATGCAGACCTACTTAATAACCAAATCAATCCTACAATAATCACTAAAGGAATAATCCAATTGGAAGCCCAATTGATCCAATTTGAAGCGGCATGTACATCCACATCTATATGTAAAGATTTCGCTTGTTCTAACCAATCACTGGAATTGACTGGTAAATCTACTCGAATCCATTGCCATCCTGTTTCTGGTGAACTTGCTTCTACTAAAGCTGTTCTTTCATACACATCTATGCGTTTGACCCAACCCATTTGCATATATTCTAATAAACGTCCATAAGTCATTCTTGAAGTTGCCACTGGCATTTGATTGGCTAATTCTTGCCAACCTATCAAACTCAGCACTAATAAAGGCAACCCCCATATCAATACATTTTTCCACATAGATTTGTTTTTGATCCTAATATAACTAAATTGGTTACAAAAGTTTATCTTCCATTAAAGCTTTCATATAAAACAATCTACCTTGATATGCTTAAAAAAGGTTCTTTAGTCAAAATCTTACGTCCGGAAAGTTATTGGTTTAACGAAGTTGGTACAGTGGTTAGTGTTGAAACTTCGAAGGTGTTATATCCAGTTTTGGTACGATTTGAAAAAGTTAACTATAGTGGATTGAATAGTACAAGTTTTGCTTTGGAAGAATTGCAAGAAATATAAAAAGAAGGTGTACAAACACCTTCTTTTTTTTTATCCCATCCAATCTACTTGAATATCATTCAGTAATAAGCTTGAATTATAAATCTGCAAAATGATCACCAAAAATAATAAAAACAATACCATAAATGTTCCCATGATTGGGGTTGTTCCCCATCCAGGTGCTACTTTTCCATACTGGGAGTTGAGAGGTCTTAAAATTTCACCTAATCTAGTTCTTAATGCCATATATATCAATTTGTGTTTTTATGGAAACTGCCACTCTTATTAGTGTCTTTGTTGCTTGTCTTGTGATTGGCATTACTGCTTATGCCATCTTTGTCTCTTTTGGTCCAGCTGCACGTGATTTAAGAGATCCTTTTGAAGAACATGAAGATTAGCTTTATTTTTTTGCTATTCTAGGTGGTTCTCTGAAAAAGATGGCGAAGAATATAGTCATTAAGGTGCCTATTAGTAAAAATACATAAACTAAAGCTTCCATATCTATACACTCGCTTGTTTTCTTGTACTTCTATCACCCACTTTTTCAAATACTCCAAATTCCACTTGTTCTGTTACTTCGGCACCTATTCCAGCAAATACATCTCTAAAGATCGTACGTGAACCATGCCATAAATGACCAAAGAAGAATAATAATGCAAAATTCGCATGTGCAAATGTAAACCATCCTCTAGGACTTGTACGGAAAACTCCATCGGATTCTAAAGTGCTTCTATCAAATTCAAACACTTCTCCCAGTTGAGCTTTTCGGGCATATCTTTTCACACTTGCAGCATCAGAGAATTTTTGTCCATTCAATTTTCCGCCATAAAATTGACAGGTTACACCTACTTGTTCAATGCTGTACTTAGATTCCGCTCTTCTGAATGGAATATCTGCTCTTACAATTCCATCTTTGTCCACCAAAACTACTGGGAAAGTTTCAAAGAATGCTGGCATTCTTCTTACGGTTAGTTCTCTACCTTGTTTATCCTGAAAAAGTGCATGACCTAACCATGCTTGCGCGATGCCATCTCCTTTATTCATAGGACCTGCTCTAAAAAGTCCACCTTTCGCAGGATTATTTCCTATATAATCATAAAAGGCTAATTTATCTGGTATTTTCGACCAAGCTTCTGATAACGAAGCCCCTTGACTTACACTTGCTTGCACTCTTCTTTCCATTTCTTGTTGGAAATAACCACTATCCCATTGGTATCTTGTGGGACCAAATAGTTCTATTGGCGTGGTTGCTGAACCATACCACATAGTACCGGCTACAACAAAAGCTGCAAAGAACACCGCTGCGATGGAACTTGATAAGACCGTTTCTATATTTCCCATACGCAATGCACGATATAATCTTTGAGGAGGGCGTACATTTAGATGAAATACAGCCGCTAGAATACCTACTGTACCTGCAGCTATATGGTGAGATGCTACTCCTCCAGGGTTAAATGGATTAAATCCTTCTGGTCCCCATGCAGGAGCAACCGGTTGAACTTTGCCTGTTAGACCATATGCATCGGAAACCCAAATCCCTGGACCAAATACTCCAGTTACATGGAAAGCACCAAATCCGAAACATAGAACACTTGCTAACAACAAATGAATACCAAAAATTTTCGGCAAGTCTAATGCAGGTTCTCCTGTTCTCGCATCTCTAAATAATTCTAAATCCCAATAGACCCAGTGCCATATAGAAGCTAAAAATAATAATCCAGATAACACTATATGCGTCAAAGCTACACCTTCGAAGCTCCATAAACCTGGATTAGCTACACTTTCCCCTGTAACACTCCAACCTCCCCATGAATCTGTCACGCCCAATCGAGCCATAAAAGGCATCACAAACATTCCCTGTCTCCACATAGGATTTAGCACGGGATCAGATGGATCAAATACTGCTAATTCGTATAACGCCATAGATCCAGCCCAACCAGCTACTAATGCTGTATGCATTAAATGCACTGAGATTAGCCGACCCGGATCATTTAACACCACTATATGAACTCTATACCAAGGTAATGCCATAATTGTTTTGTTTTTGATTGATACACTTTCTGACTTTGTTACTATCTAGCTCTATTATATAATATGAAGTTTGTGGTTTCTTCCTTGTTAGGACTCATTAGTTTTTTATTCACGCCAAAATTTAGGCCATTTTGGTGGTGGACTTGTTTATTGACTTTAACTGCTCTCATCCTCTTTCTTCTACGTCAAATGCTTGATTTATGAATACTACTGGTGCATATGCTCTTTTAGATACTCTTGTTTCCCTTGGTGTCAAACATGTATTTGGTTATCCAGGTGGTGCAATTTTACCTATTTATGATGAACTTTATCACTGGGAAAAAAAAGGTCTCATCAAACACTACTTAGTTCGTCACGAACAAGCCGCTGCACATGCTGCTGATGCATACGCTCGTGCTACTGGTCAAGTAGGAGTCTGTTTTGCTACTTCGGGACCTGGAGCAACCAATTTAGTCACTGGGATTGCTACTGCATGTATGGATTCCGTCCCATTACTCGTCATTACTGGTCAAGTGAGTCGTGCATTTATTGGCACTGATGCTTTTCAAGAAACCGATATTTTCGGCATTACTTTACCCATTGTGAAGCACTCCTATCTTGTACGAGATGCTCGCGACATTTCACGTATCATCGTAGAAGCTTATACAATTGCAAAACATGGACGTCCAGCACCTGTGTTAGTAGATATTCCTAAAGATGTTGGATTAGAAGAATTTTCATATCAACGCTATCAGACGACACCAACCAAATTACGTCCTATTCTTGCTCCCAGCCAATGGCAGTTAGAACAAATGTTGGTCATGTTACAAAGCAGTCGTCAGCCTTTACTTTATGTAGGTGGAGGAGCTCAATCTGCCTCAAAAGAGCTTCAACAACTAGCAGAAACGTTTCAAATTCCCGTGACCACCACCTTAATGGGGAAAGGATGCTTTGATGAGACACATCCACTCTATTTAGGAATGTTAGGAATGCATGGCACTGCGTATGCCAATTTTGCCGTAAGCGAATGCGATCTATTAATTGCTTTGGGAGCACGTTTTGATGATCGTGTCACAGGCAAATTAGAAGAGTTTGCTTCATCTGCTCAAGTGATTCATGTGGATATTGACGCTGCCGAAATTGGTAAAAATCGCATCCCACAATTAGCGATTTGTTCTGATGTGAAATTAGTGTTACAACAACTACTTGCTTTGATTGTCAAACCTTCTCATGACGAAACCTTGCCTTGGCGTAAACGTATAGCAAGATGGAAACAAGATTATCCTTTACTGATTCCTCGTCATTTATCTTTTTTATCTGCACAGGAAATTTTAGTGGAATTAGCTAATTTAGCTCCTTCTGCTATTTATTCCACTGATGTGGGACAACATCAAATGTGGGCTGCACAATTATTACGAGTTCAACCTCGTCAATGGCTTTCAAGTTCAGGATTGGGCACCATGGGATATGGTCTTCCTGCAGCTATTGGAGCTGGTATAGCCTATCCGGATCAACAAATTATTTGTATTTCTGGTGATGCCAGTTTCCAAATGAACCTACAAGAGCTAGCCACCATCGCACAATATGCTTTGCCAATCAAAATCTTTATTTTCAATAACGGTTGGCAAGGCATGGTGCGTCAATGGCAGCAAGCTTTTTATGGAGAACGTTATTCACATTCTAACATGCAAGAAGGTCAACCTAATTGGATGCTCTTAGCTCAAGCCTATGGTATCAAAGGAGTGGAATTAAGCAATCGAGAACAGCTACATATGCAATTGGAACATATTTTGAACCTGAATGAAGCCGTGTTAGTCAATTGTCTGATTCAACCAGATGAAAATTGTTACCCTATGGTGGCTCCTGGCAAAAGCAACTCTCAAATGCTAGGTCTAACACTACGATAAACAAAATCTAAATAAAGCACGTTCGTCATTAAGGCATACTTTCTTAATAGTTTTTCACGAGACTTATACGAAAGTAATTTCCTTAATTCTGCTTGTTCTACTAATAATGGCAAAACTCCTTCTAACTGCCAATGAACCTGTTTAGGATTTAATACAACTCCTAAATTAGGTTCTAACACTTCTGCATCAGCGCCAGCATCTGTAGCTACACATACTAAACCACATGATAAACCTTCTAACAAAGCTAATGATAATCCTTCGACCCAAGAAGGTAAGATTAACACATCTCCATGATGAATCATTCTTATTCGCCTAGGTTCCTCTTTAACAGATGCCAACCATCTTATGCCATCAGCAGCCGTATAATGGTGCATTAAGCCTCTAATTTGTGCTCCATATCCTATGAGCCATAATTGCCCTCTACATCCCATGTGTTGTGCTTTCCATGCTTTTAACAAAGCGGGTAAATTCTTTTCAACGGAAATTCTACCTTGATAAATAAATATACAATTGGTATGTTTTTTACCATATGATGGAGTGTACATAAAATGGTCAACACCATTGGGAATACATACCATCTTTTTTTCAGGGATGCCCAATTGTAATAAAAGTTGTTTATGTAAATGAGAAAAAACAATAATGGCTTTATAGCGACTCAAAAATGGTGCATACATAGCATAAGTAGCCAATTGTTGTTGCATCAAGTTCGGCAACCATGTAAATGGGGGATGAAAAGTGGCCACCAATGGGACGGAAGTTATCTCTGGTAATAATAAATCCAAAGGTGACAATGTTAATGAAACGTGCAACACATGAGGTTGAAACTGATCAATATGTTGTTGAAAGCTTTTCGCCGCTTCTAATGAAGGCCATGTATACACTTGAGATTGATAATGACATGGTAAACTTTCTTGTGCCACAAAATGAATTTCATACCCACGAGCTTCCAACATTTGTGTAATTTGTTTGCTATAAGTTACATTTCCACAAAATGGCACCTGTTTTCCCAACCACATTACACGCATATGATTTGTTTACCTTCTTCATAAACATACATCCAATATTTCTTACTTATAGTTCGAATATGAGTCAACATCAATTGTGATTTTCTTCGATTCATTATGCTCCAACCTATAAATGAATAAACAGATATAGCAGATAATTGATTCACATCTACTTCTGCCAATCCTATCCCCCTACATAAACCTAAACGATACCAACACCATATACCAGATTGGCAATTGGTCGATATATGGACCAAATCCCACTTATGGTGATGAATGGTTAAACTCACCCAACATTGCGCTTCATTTATGAAACTCTTGCATACGATCGAAGAAGTTGTATATCTCGAACATACAGATGCCGCTGGGGTCATGTATTTTGCCTCTCTAGTTGCTTTTGCACATCGTGCATTTGAACGCTTACTGGCTGATAAAGGTTTACCCTTACGCTTGATGATGCAACGTTATACCTTACCCATTGTTCATTTACAGGCTGAATATTATTTACCTTGTTATGCTGGTGATGAATTAACGATTTCCGTTTATTTACAAAACGCGGCGAACCGTAGTCTACGTTTACATTATCGTATTTTAAAAAACAGAAAAATGGTCGCCAATCTTTCTATGATCCACGTTTGTGTGAGTAAAGGACGTACAAAAGTATTACCAGATGACTTATTAGTTTGTCTGGGAGAAAGGGATGCTAGCGAGATATGACCTGAGAGGTTTAATACCTTCATAGCTAGGCATGGGCTTCACTAGGTCTGGTTGCCAATATTTCTCTTTAGGCATGAGAGGTGGCCATGTTGCTGAATTGACGAAGGCCATCCATTTCACCCCCATATGTTCATCTTCTTTGGCAATCACAACCACTTCTACTTTCATATCATTGGCTTTTTGAATAGCTTCTTCTATTTGCCACAAGAAGACACTTTTGCCTGCTCTTTTGTACGCTAAATCTAAGCGTGACACTACCCATACTCCTTGCTGAGTGATGCATCCTATATCGCCTATTTTGATCCATAATCCTTTTTGAAATTGTTTAACCCAACCTCTTAATAAGATTTCTTGATTGGATAACATTTTGCCGCTTTTATAAAGAAGCAAACCACTTCGATTCTCTTGCTTGATCATATGAGCTGCCCATGTTTCAGTAGCTCCGTAAGAACTCGGGATAGTTGGAAAATGATTACTTCCTCCACCAATTAAAACCATAGGATGACTTTTCATCCAATTGCCCCAATATCTCAGACGATACATTTGTGTATTCACCAACGAACATATGGTGATATATGGTAAAGAATTGCCAAAAGTGATTAAGCTACCTGATACAAAACTGCTCCATAACAAACTCCAGCCACTTATATGATGTATCGGTAACCAACAACCAATGATATCTTGTGCACTTTTTTTTAACCATTTATTGATACTTACAACCGCTAGCAATTGCATTTCCCATTCATAAGAGAAGATTTTACCACTTGAGCTATGAATAGATTTACTATATAGGTCATTTCGTATGAAACCTTTGAAAGGTTTAAGGAAATCTATGTTTTGAACATCATAAATTTCTTGATAGCTCATCGTCTCAAATTGAGCTGCATATGCAATTTGATTAGGTTGTGTGATGGCATAATAATAATCGGGTGTCACATACCATTTCATTTTTTATCTGAATTTTGCTATCAATTTGTTGAATCCACCTTACAGTATCAAAACCCATGGGAGTTTTCAAATTCATCCAATACACAAGATTGATTTGATGCATGATACCTACATGAGTTTCCAAATCACTTGTAAATGTAACATTTTTTTCAATGGCATAGTTTCTATTAACCATATCAATAATGCGTAACAAACTGTTGATGCGATATGATTTAATGATTAACTGAACTGGAGGCAATTGATTCACCTGTGAAGATTTGTACCAATCCATTAAAGATTCATCTAATGCTATAGGATATTGTTGTACTTGCTCTAGAGCATAACGATTATCTACCGGTTCTTCCACATATTCTACACGTGTCCAATCCCATGGTTCACTTAAAAATTGTTCTAAACTCTGATGTCGATTGAAATCCACTCGCATCCAAGCATGTTGGCTTTGCCTCCAATTTTGATGTGCTTTCCATTTGACACATACATGATTTAAACAAAATTTGGGAGCTAAGGCATTAATAGCAATGCACTGTGTGTGTGTGTTTTTTTTTTTTTTTAATAAATGAAAAATCACCAGCGCTATCATGGTACTTAAGGAAGGGTGTAAAGATGTGAACCATGGATTTTCACTCAAAATAGATCCCCAATTCCAATCCATTTGGAGAATTTGAAATTTGATGCGTTGTAATTCCATCACATCAAATTTAGAACACAACTCTGACCACACTTCATGCTCTGACGTCACCCACTGGCAAAACCAACCATATCGAACTTGTTGATCCATATGAGCTCGATAAGAATAAAATCTTATGTGATGAATGCGCATAAAGCCAATAATATACTATAACGAAATCCAAATCTCAGAGTTGGTAACAACAGAGATGAACTATTTCTCATACTTAAAGTACAAAGTTTCAAAGCATAAGGAATGAACAACAGATTAAGGATAAAACAAGCAAAAGACATTCGTAAAATAAACCAATAAAATAAACACCAAACACATATCATCATAAAAATTTGATATTCCATAATGGCCCATTTAGACCCAAACCATACACAAGTGCTTTTCTTAGGAGAACAGGTATCGCTAATTCTATCCCTTATATTGTTGGCCATTAAAACAGCAGCCGACCAACTTCCATTGACCATACTAATGAGCAAAAGATCAGAATGCAGATAAGGCATGTGATAAATCAAAGATAAAAGATAAGTAGCTAATGGACCGCAAGCAAAAAATGTTAACCATTCGCCAGCCAAACCTAAGCAAGCACTATAATACCAAGCTATGCCCACTAAACCCAAGACCATGAGCAAAATCAATAAAGATTGAAAATAACAGCTAAGAGCAATGATGAAGAAAAATAACATCATTAAAGCCATTTTCATGAAAGAAGGAGTTAACATCTTGGTCAATCTAACTGGCCCCTGTCTCAACGGATGATCAATACCATTTAAAAAATCCAAATAATCATTGACCCAGTTCGACCATATTTGTAGCAAAAGACAGAGTAATAAAGCCCAGAGAGAGAGGTGGAAAGAAATAGAGCCTTGAGAATAAGCAAAGCTCGATACAGATGACCAACAACAAAGACTGACTAATAAAGTTTTAGGTCTTGACGCTAACAATAATGCTTTCATATGGATTGGAGTGAATTAATTATCAAATTGTTGGGATCGCATGGGTTTGATCACATATTTATAGCACCTGGAGCTCGTTCAACTCCTTTGGCAAGGGCAGCGATGAAACAAGGCAACTATGTCGTGCATTTTGATGAGCGAAGTTTAGCATTTGCAGCGTTAGGAGTTAGCAAAACAAAACAACATAAAGCCATCGTCATCGTCACATCTGGAACTGCAGTAGGCAATCTCTTACCGGCTGTCATGGAGGCAAGTTTATCTTTCATAAGTTTGATCTTGCTTACAGCAGATAGACCTTATGAATTAAGAGAAACCAGTGCTAATCAAACAGTTGATCAAGTGAAAGTATTTAGCAATTTTACTAGATGGCATTTTGATATACCTGCACCAAATCGTTGCATTCAGAGTAATTGGTTAGTATCTACCATTGCCTATGCAGCATTTAAAGCAAAAGATGGACCAGTGCATCTGAATTGCATGTTTAGAGAACCATTGACCACATATATGATCGAGCCACCCAAACTCAAATCAAAATATGTGGTCAATGGTAGCGAAATCAATTGGCATGTTGATTGGCATGAAAAAGGTGTTTTTATCATCTCAGAAGAAATGGATGAAGAAAGCTTTGAATTCGTGATCAGACTTGCTCAAAGATTACAATGGCCAATTCTAGTTGAGATCTTATGCGTAGCTAGATCTCAATATAAACATGGTTACGTGATTCCATATCATGAGATGCAACAAGAGTTACCATTGCCTTACATGATCATCCAATTTGGCGATCGACTGATATCAAATGGATTGGTGGATTTCATCAAAAAAACACAAGAATATATTGTTGTAAGTCAGTCACCTTTTAGGATCGATGCTCATTTAGCAGTCACCACAAGAATTGTAAGCCATGCCAAATATGTTGTGAAATCTTGGTTAGAAAAAGTCACACAAAAAGAAAATAAGCAATGGTTAAGGTTATGGCAACATTTCAATGTCTGCGGCGGTTATCGATTAAGAAAATATTTTGGACGTGAAAACAAGTTATCCGAACCTGGCATTATTCGAGAATGTTTTCAACATGCTAAACCAGTGATGTTTGTGGGTAATAGCATGCCCATAAGAGATGCCAATAAGTTTGTGGAATGTGATCATGAAAAGCATGAAGTGCATGTATTTGCCAATCGTGGAGTCAGTGGAATAGACGGCAATTTAGCCACAAGTATGGGGGTGAGCTATGCACTGAAAAAACCTTGCATGTGTATTGTGGGTGATTTAGCATTTTTACATGATATAAATTCTTTGCACTTATTGCGTCATTGGCAGGTATGTGTAGTGGTGATCAACAATAATGGAGGGGGGATTTTTAGTTTTGTGCCTAATATGGTCATGCATGGAGCTCATAACTATGACAATTTTGCCCATTTGGCAAGACAATTCGATTTTGGTTATGATGACATTAGCAATGGGTATGAATTGAAGCAGTGTTTAACCAATACACAAGGTGCTCATTTGATAGAAATCAAGACAGATAGAGATCAAAACTGGTTTTTACACAAGCAACTAGAAAAATATGTGACACAACGTTAATAAACAAATTTATTCTCTGTTTCATTCCATTCTGCATGTGGCAATGATGCAGCGAGAATTCCTGAACCAGCAAATAGCACCACTTGATTTTCACGAATGAGTGCACAGCGAATCGATACACATAAATGAGCATCCTCATCTCCGATCCAACCAATGGGACATGCATAAGCACCACGATGAAACGATTCATATTTTTGTAACATGAGATAGGCTTGAGGCATGGGACTTCCACAAATAGCAGCGGTAGGATGAATGGAATTAATAAGATATGTATCTAAATAATTAGCTTTTAATTTGACTAAGAAAGCAACATAAAGATGTTGGACATAGGGCGTCTGAAAGATGGAATAATGATGAGAAGTAAATAAAGTGCCCAATTGATTCAATTTGGCTTCCAAGTCTAACTTCACCCAGTTTTCTTCAAGCACATCTTTTTCATTTTCATGTAAATGAAAGCACCAAAGCGCATCTTGTCTATTCGTGACTGATCTCGGGCGAGTGCCAGCCATAGCCTCAGTCATTAAATGATGTTGATGACGAAAGTAAAGACGTTCTGGAGATAATGCAACCAATGCTAAATGAGGTTGCCATATATAAACAAAATGGAAACAATTGGGTTTATAAGTCAACCAATCAAACACATTGACACCATGTTGAAAATGCAATTGTTTTTGCCTTGCCATCACGAGTTTATGAATGTTGGTTTGACGCATTTGATGAAGCATTTGCAAGAGAGTTTGATTCCAACCATATAAATTGGGCAAATATTGAATATGAAATAAAACATTGTTATTCAAAGGATATGGAGAAGCAATGAAATGACTCATCTGTTTGATGGCGCTTTGGATATGCTCGAGAGGTAAAGAAGTTGTAAATACGTAATTAAGAGCGAAGATATATTGATTGGCTACATGATGAAGTTCATACCGAGGCAGACAGAAAGAAGGAGAAGAAGAAGCCACACCCATAAGACGAAAAGGCATATGCTGCTGACCACGGATAAGCTGAGTGGAAAGCAAATGAGGTAAATGATGAATGACAAAAACTTGATGGCATGCCACCATATGCCAACCAGATTCTCGATCGATCCAACTGATTTTGGGATAAAAGGATTGTGAATTTAACCAATCAATTAAACAAATAGGATGGGGAAGAGACCACTGCAAACGTAAACAATAAAAACGAAGTTGATCTACAGATACATGCCTAAGGGAAAAATGAAGCATCATATGGATATCAAATATGAAAAGAAAGATGGCATAGCCACCATAACTATTAATAGACCGCATGTATTGAATGCATTTCGTCCTCAAACCGTGAAAGAGATGTTAGAAGCGATGACAGATGCCAGATGGGATGAAAAAATAGGCGTAGTCATTTTAACGGGCGAAGGAACACGAGCATTTTGTACAGGCGGAGATCAAAAAGTAAGGGGAAATGAAGGATATCAAGATGAAGGGGGTAAACAATCGTTAAACGTGTTGCAATTGCAAAGAGAAATAAGGAGTATACCGAAACCAGTGATTGCCAAAGTAGCGGGATATGCCATAGGAGGAGGCCAAATTTTGCAAATGCTATGTGATCTAACCATAGCGGCAGATAACGCACGATTTGGACAAGCAGGTCCAAGAGTAGGATCTTTTGATGGGGGATTTGGAGCAAGCTATATGGCTCGAATAGTAGGGCAAAAGAGAGCTCGAGAAATTTGGTTTTTATGTCGTGAATATACAGCAGAAGAAGCATTAGCCATGGGATGGATTAATGCAGTGGTGCCATTAGAAGAGTTAGATAAACAAACAGAAGCATGGGCAAAACAAATATTAGCACATTCGCCCATGGCATTAAGTATGTTAAAAGCAGCATTGAATGCAGATTGTGATGGTCAAGCAGGATTACAAGAATTAGCAGGATTAGCCACTCAATTATTTTATGGAACGGAAGAATCACAAGAGGGATTAAAGGCGTTTTTGGAGAAAAGACGTCCACAATTTAGAAAAGCCCTTGACGAGAATTGAACTCGCCACCTTTCCCTTACCAAGGGAATGCTCTACCAATGAGCTACAAGGGCTCTAGTTGGGCCGGGCTGGATTTGAACCAGCGTAGGCATAGCCAGCGGATTTACAGTCCGCCCCCATTAACCGCTCGGGCACCGACCCATTGGAAGTGTGATGAAATGAAGTTATATTAGGAAAAAATCTCAAGGAGAAAAATGATGCAAAAACTAGGTTTTAACAATAATGCAGAAATGTTGAACGGCCGTCTTGCTATGTTAGGATTTGTAGCAGCATTAATAACAGAAGCTTTGACAGGAAAAGGAGTGTTACATTTCTTAGGACTTGTGTAAGTAAAAGCATCTACATCTGAAGGATCAGATGTAGATTTTTTTTTGTTGGATATAACCTGATTTGAACAGGTGACATTCACGAAGTCAGCGTGAGACTCTACCGGACTGAGCTATATATCCGGATAAGAAATAGTTTGGTTACGCTAATTTGAGACGAGCAGCTTTGCCAAACCGATGACGTAAATAATATAATTTAGCACGTCGAACTCGAGCACGTTGTAAAACGGAGACATCCACCAACAAAGGAGAAGACATATAAAGAATACGTTCCACACCCACTCCTGAAAGCAAACTTCTAACAGTCATTGTACAAGCAGTTCGAGAGATGACGATGCCTTTAGAATATTGAACTCTTTGTTTTTCCCCTTCGGTAATAACTAAGCCAAAACGAATCTGATCGCCAACTTGCACTGACATAATAGAGCACATATGTATATATGATACGATATGATAAAAATATCAAAAGATCAATCAAAGTTAACCCCAAACTTGAGATGGGCAGACCATCATGTTTGAGCGCTTTACCGAAAAAGCCATCAAAGTGATCATGTTGGCGCAGGAAGAAGCTCGTAGATTAGGACATAATTTTGTTGGCACAGAACAAATTTTATTAGGTTTAATAGGTGAAGGAACAGGACTGGCTGCACGAGCATTAAAAACCTTGGGAGTCAATTTAAAAGAAGCACGCATAGAAGTAGAAAAAATTATAGGACGAGGTTCTGGATTTGTGGCCGTGGAAATCCCTTTTACACCGAGAGCTAAACGCGTATTGGAATTGTCTCTAGATGAAGCAAGAGTATTGGCCCACAATTATATAGGAACAGAACACTTATTATTAGGTCTTATACGTGAAGGAGAAGGAGTAGCCGCCAGAGTATTAGAAAATCTCGGGGTAGATTTATCCACTTTGCGTTCACTCATCTTACGAATGCTCGATGAAACTTCAGAAGTAGCAGTGGGAGGTGGGTATTCTCGCAGTAGAACTCCTACTTTGGAAGAATTTGGTGTCAATTTAACTGAATTGGCCATAGAAGGAGAATTAGACCCAGTTGTAGGGAGACAAAAAGAAATTGAACGTGTGATACAAATTTTGGGCAGGAGAACCAAAAATAATCCGGTGTTAATAGGAGAACCAGGAGTAGGAAAAACCGCCATTGCAGAAGGGCTTGCTCAAAGGATAGCCAACAGAGATGTGCCAGACATCTTAGAAGATATGAAGGTGATCACTTTAGACATAGGATTATTGGTGGCAGGCACAAAATATAGAGGAGAGTTTGAAGAAAGATTAAAGAAAGTAATGGATGAAATCCGTGAAGTAGGCAATGTAATTTTGGTTATAGATGAAGTTCATACGCTGATAGGGGCAGGGGCAGCAGAGGGCGCCATAGATGCCGCCAATATTTTAAAACCGGCCTTGGCAAGAGGGGAATTACAATGTATAGGAGCCACCACCTTAGAAGAATACCGAAAACATATAGAAAAAGATGCCGCATTAGAACGTAGATTTCAACCAGTCATGGTAGGCGAACCCACCGTAGACGAAACCATAGAAATTTTAAAAGGTTTAAGAGATCGCTACGAACAACATCACCGCGTCAAAATCTCTGACACAGCTTTAGAAGCAGCGGCCAAATTATCTCATCAATATATAGCTGATCGTTATTTACCAGATAAGGCCATTGATTTAATTGATGAAGCAGGTTCTCGTGTGAGATTAATGTATTACAAACTGCCCAAAGTGGCTCTGGAATTAGATAAGGAGTTGCGAGAAGTTACGCGATTAAAAGATGAAATGATAAGAGACGATAATTTTGAGAAAGCTGCCCAATTGAGAGATCGAGAAAGAGAAATTCGAGCTCAAATGGCGGCTATGACCAAAACCTATCGTGATCAAACGCAACAAGAAATGAAACAAACTCCACCTATTGTAACAGAAGAAGATATTGCACAAATTGTAGCATCTTGGACTGGAATTCCAGTGAAAAAGCTCACCCGCTCTGAATCTGAAAAATTACTTCATATGGAGGAAACTTTGCATCAAAGAATTGTGGGTCAAAATGAAGCAGTGACGGCCGTGTCTAAAGCCATAAGAAGAGCTCGAGTAGGTTTAAAAAATCCTAATCGTCCTATCGCTAGTTTTATTTTTTCTGGTCCTACAGGAGTGGGCAAAACTGAATTAACAAAAGCATTAGCATCTTACTTTTTTGGTTCCACGGAAGCCATGGTAAGATTAGATATGTCAGAATATATGGAGAGACATACCGTATCAAAACTGATCGGTTCTCCACCAGGTTATGTGGGTTATAATGAAGGAGGTCAATTAACAGAAGCCGTAAGAAAACGACCTTATACAGTGATTTTATTTGATGAAATCGAAAAAGCTCATCCTGATGTGTTTAATATTTTGTTGCAAATTCTAGAAGATGGTCGTTTAACTGACTCAAAAGGTAGAACCGTTGATTTTAAAAACAGTTTATTAATTATGACTTCTAACATCGGTTCAAAAATTATCGAAAAAGGAGGTGGAGGTTTAGGATTTGAATTAGGAGAATCATGGCAAGACACACAATATAGTCGATTAAAAAGTTTAGTGAATGAAGAATTAAAACAATATTTTCGTCCAGAGTTCTTGAATAGGATCGATGAAATTATCGTATTTAGACAACTGACAAAAGAGGAAGTAGGCGAAATTGCCGAAATGATGTTGAAAGAGGTGTATGAAAGACTTGTACAACAACAACAAATTCAATTACAAGTCACGGATCGATTTAAGCGCAAAGTGATCGAAGAGGGTTATAGTTCCACATATGGAGCAAGACCATTGCGTCGTTCTATTATGAAATGGTTGGAAGATCCACTGGCAGAACAAGTGTTAGCCAATACTCTTTCACCAGGTATGACAGCTGTGGTAGACTTAGACGGAGAAGAAGTCAAGATCTTACCCTCAAAACAAGTAGAAACACAAATAGCATAGGTGTAGACCTATGCTAAGCCGGGATAGCTCAGTTGGTAGAGCAGAGGACTGAAAATCCTTGTGTCACGAGTTCAAATCTCGTTCCTGGCATCTGAAAAGGTATTGGAAGGCGCATGAAACATTAAATAAAATTGTCCACATGGACCATTGCGATGTTTAGCCAAAATCATTTCGATTTGACTACTAGAGAGTTGCAGATCTTTATGTAAAAATAAAACCAAATCTGCATCTTGTTCAATAGAGCCACTTTCACGCAAATCCGATAATAAAGGTTTCTTATTCACTCTATATTCCAAATTGCGGCTTAGTTGAGATAGCACCACTACAGGCACATTGAGTTCACGCGCTAGCGCTTTTAAATGTCTGGTAATATTCGATAATGCTTGCACACGATTCAACTGGTTTTCATCCCCCAACATTTGTACATAATCCAGCACAATCAAACCCAATTCACCATGTTCGTAAAATTTGCGTTTGGCTTGAGCTCTAATTAAATCGATTGTCATCGATGGACTATCTTGCAAAAAGATGGCACATTGTTTTAAGTTGTTTATAGCATTTTCTAACTTTGATTGATGCTCCTGCAAGCTATAAGCTGATTTTAACTCTGCGTTACTTAGCTTCGTTTCTAGTGACAGCAGTCTATAACCCAATTGGGTCTTGTCCATCTCTAAGCTGAATATCAAAATCGCTTTCCCCTCCCTACTCACTCTCTTCGCTAGATTTAGTGCAAATGCCGTCTTTCCTACCGATGGTCTTGCTGCTACCACGATCATATCTTGTTTTTGTAATCCTTGCGTCAATCGATCCAAATCACGGTAGCCTGTTAAATAACCTGTAGAAGTTGGATTCTCCATTTGATTCAACATTTGTTTTTGAATCATATCTAATGTTTGAGCCAGTGACGTCATTGGTGGCGCTTGTTGACTTAATAATGTAACCAAAGCATTTTCCGCTTGTGTTAAAACCTGTTCTATGGATTGTTTCACATCTAAAGATGCTCCTAAAAATCTTAGCGCCAGTTGCTGCATAGAACGCCTTAAATACGCATTTTTCACCCACTCTATATACGTCAATGTTTGATAGGGCGCTTTTGTCGCTAAAGATAACTGTGTGAGAGATTCATGACCTCCTACGATCTCCAAACTATCTGTCTCTGCAAGGCTTATATATAAATTATTCACATTGATCTCTATGCCTTTTTTATACAGCTGATACATATGTTGATACAGAATTTGATGCTTAGGAATTAAAAACATATTGGGTGTAATATCTAAGCATACAAAATCTAATGATTGCTTATCTAAAATGACACATGCTAATAATAATTCTTCGGCTACGATAGCTCCTGAAATATGTTGTTTCATCATAAAATTTCAATGGAGAGATGGCTGAGTGGTCTAAAGCGTAGCATTGGAAATGCTATGAAAACTTTTCGTTTTCCGAGAGTTCGAATCTCTCTCTCTCCTTGAGCCACCTCATATGTAAACTGTTGACAAACATGTATTTCACAGGCGATGAAACGCCTAATAACATCTTTACTGTTTCTAAAGCTTGGAAATATCCTATCAAAGGCGGTAAGATGCCTATAACTCCTACACACTCATCCATTTCATTGATGTCACTACATTTGTTTCCACGATAATGACAAACTCCAAACATTCCGTTCCATTGCCATACTGAAGCCAAAATCAAAGGCTTGCATAAGACTCCGCATACTTGTTGCAACAGTTGTTTGCTTTCAGTATTGTCTGTTGCATCTATTACTATATCATAATCATAGGCCATTTCTAATGCACATGCATAATCTTTTAAACGAAAATTATATAACTCAATTGCTGTTTGATGGTTATGTTGATGCAATTGATACAACGCGGATAATGTTTTTGAACAACCTACAAAACGTTCTTGATGCAAGATTTGTCTTGGTAAATTCGAAATCTCTACTTCATCTCCATCTACCAAAGCTAGATGACCCACTCCTACACTACATAAAGCCAAACTCACCGCACAACCTAATCCCCCCAATCCTACACATAACACACGGGCATTTTCTAAACGTACTTGTGCTCTTTTCCCCATTTGAGCTAAAATGACTTGTCGAGTATAACGATGCATAAGCGCCTTTAGTTCAGTTGGTAGAACATAGGTCTCCAAAACCTATTGTCGAAGGTTCGAGTCCTTCAGGGCGTGAAGGTGACGTGGATGTCACAGCTATGATATCATAAACAAAAACCATGGGCAAAAAGGCAATAGCAGTCGTTAAATTAGCTTTACCTGCAGGCAAAGCCACTCCCGCTCCACCTGTAGGTCCTGCGTTGGGTCAATATGGGGTGAACTTAGTCATGTTTACCAAAGAATATAATGCCAGAACAGCTGATCAAATAGGTATGATCATACCTGCTGAGATTACCATTTATGAGGATAAAAGTTATACTTTTCTCTTAAAAACTCCTCCTGCTTCTGTGTTGCTAAAGAAAGCTGCTGGATTAGAAAGAGCTTCTCGTGATCAAACCATCGTTGGTCGTATTACCAAACAACAATTAGAACAAATTGCTTTAACAAAATTACCTGATTTGAATACCAAAGATGTTCATAAAGCCATGAGTATTATTGCAGGCACTGCTGCCAATATGGGAATTCAAATTCTATGAAACGTTCAAAAAGGTATCTTCATTTACTGTCCAAAGTCAAACATCCCATTTATCCTCCCAAAGAAGCTGTTATGCTATTAACTCAAATGGCTACGGCTAAATTTGTAGAAACCACTGAAGCTCATATACGTTTAAACTTAGATCCTAAATATTCTGATCAACAAGTAAGAGCAACTGTGCTGTTACCACATGGCACTGGCAAAGCCATTCGAATTGCCGTCATCACGAAGCAATCCAACATTGAAGGCGCTGATTTAGTAGGCTCTGAAGATTTATGTGAACGCATCTCAAGATCATCCATAGATTTCGATTGTTTGATCGCTACTCCTGATATGATGCCAGCTGTAGCTAAATTAGGCAAAATTTTAGGCCCTAGAGGATTAATGCCTTCTCCGAAATCAGGCACCGTTACTACCAATGTAGCCGAAGCCATTCAAGCTTTTCGAAAAGGGCAAATAGAATATCGCACAGATAAAACGGGTATCATTCATGTGCCATTTGGGCGTGTGAGCTTTGATCCAGAAGATTTGTATGCTAATTTAGTAGCGATCAAACAATCCGTGGAAGCCAATAAACCTTCAGGAGCATCTGGTCAATATTGGAAGAGCTTTGTCATAGCAACCACCATGAGCCCAGCCATCCGTCTAGATATGCAACAATGGATATGAGCACAAAAATTACCAACTTACTCGAAGAAATTAAATCCTTAACCTTATTAGAGGCTGCTGAATTAGTTAAACAAATGGAAACCACTTTCGGAATTGATGCTTCTATGGCTGCCGTGGCTACGGTGCCTTCTTCAATCAGTTCTGAAAACAAAGCTGAAGAAAAAACCGAATATGCACTTGTGCTTTCTCAAGTCCCCGCGGATAAAAAGATTGCCGTCTTAAAAGTAGTCCGCACCATCACTGGTTTAGGATTGAAAGAAGCAAAAGAACTTGTTGATTCTGTTCCTAAAACTCTCAAAGAAGCTCTCTCTAAATCAGAAGCTGAAGAAATGAAAACACAACTCACTGAAGCTGGTGCTCAAGTGGAATTGAAATGAAAATAGACACGCTAGCGTGTCTATTTTCATTTCAGAATAATCCTAAACTTATGGCATCTTGTATAGATTTAGTCGCTCCTATTCCTAACCAAATGGTGATGACTGTCCCTACAAGGAACACCATCGTTGCGATAGGTCTTCTCCAAGGATTTTGATAGCGATTTCGATTTTCAATAAATGGAACCAAAATCAATCCTAAAGGTACTGATGCCATGGATAAGACGCCTAACAATTTATTTGGGATCACTCTTAACAAATTAAATGTGGGATAAAAATACCATTCCGGTAAAATCTCTAAAGGAGTAGCAAATGGGTTTGCTGGTTCCGAAATCGCTGTAGGTTCCATAATCGCTAAACCTACACAACATGTAATCGTGCCTAAAATCACCACTGGGAAAGTATATAATAAATCATTTGGCCACGCTGGTTCTCCATATGTATTATGACCCATACCTTTCGCCAATTTGGCACGAACTTGAGCGTCGGATAAATCAGGTTTTTTTAAGATAGACATAATGTTTATAAAGGGCCAGAGATTCCTTGTTTTCTTATCATTAAAAAATGCGCTAACATGAACACCAGTGACAACACTGGTAAGACCAAAGTATGCAAACTATAAAAACGAGTTAAAGTTGCTTGTCCTACACTAACATCTCCACGTAACAATTCTACTAAGTTACTTCCTATCAATGGAATCGCTTCTGGTACTCCTGTTACAATTTTACATGCCCAATAACCTACCTGATCCCAAGGTAATGAATAACCAGTCACCCCAAACGATACCGTCAATACCGCTAAAATTACCCCTGTGATCCAAGTAAGTTCTCGAGGCTTTTTAAAACCTCCAGTTAAATACACCCTAAACACATGTAAAATCATCATTAACACCATCATACTGGCTGACCATCTATGTAACGAACGAATTAGCCACCCAAAATTGACTTGGGTCATCATATACTCTACTGATGAAAATGCTTCCGCCACCGTCGGTCTATAATAGAAGGTCATCGCAAAACCTGTCGCTACTTGTACTAAAAAACAAGTCAACGTCATTCCTCCCAAGCAATAAAATATATTCACATGAGGAGGCACATATTTGCTTGTGATGTCATCTGCTATTTCTTGAATAGATAATCTTTCTTGGAACCAATCGTAAACTTTCGACATAGAATTCTAAACCATGAATAACCTACCCATATTTTAGCCGCGTAGTGTACTTAAAGCCAATGGGTCACAAATACACCAACCTTGTTTATAATTCATTAACCATCCGTGCTTTTTCCAAGTATTCAATACGCTCCATACTGATGCTTGACTGGTGGTTAAAATCCTAGCTAAGCAACTTTGAGATAATCTCCAAGGAATATATAAACCTTGAGAGGATTCTTGAGCATAATAATCTGCGAATAACAAGAATAAACTGGCCATACGCGAAGCATTACTTTTATGAACGATCACAGATAACCATTGCAACATATCATGTTCTCGTTGGCGTAGCTCATGCCAAGTTGGTTTCTGGTAGGCGATCTCTGTGGTGGTTAAACATTCATATTTATACGACGGCAAAGTAATCAACGCACTATGATTAAAAATTAAACTTATACAACAAGTACGATCCACTAAAATTAAACCACGTTTTAATACACCTTGAGAATTCTCTGGTATCAAAGTCCCTTTTGGAAAAATGAGCATACAAGTCTTACTAATAGATGATGACAAACATTTAACCAAATCATTACAACAATATTTTCATTCCTATGGTATTAAGCTACTTATAGCTCATAATGGTAAGCAAGGTATTGAACAATTAAATTTACATCATGTAGATGTTGTGATCTGTGATGTGATGATGCCTGAAATGAATGGATATGAAGTGTTAAAATGGATACAGCATAAGTGGCGTGTCATTTTATTAACAGCCAAAGGTTTAACTCAAGATCGCATTTATGCCTATCAACTGGGTTGTGATGCTTATATAACAAAACCCTTTGATCCAGATGAATTATTAGCATTGATTTTAAGACATCATCAACATCTCCAATGGGATTGGGAAACCACTCTAGAGCTCACACCTAAACAACAACATATGTTGAATGGTATTGCTAAAGGTTTATTGAACAAACAACTTGCCACATCATTAGCGATCGCCAAAAGGAATGTAGAGCGTTACAGTTCAGGATTATTAAACCTCACACATACTCATAATCGTGCACAATTACTGATCTATATTTTAAGCCATCAGATTTGGACATAGGGCGAACGACGGGACTTGAACCCGCGAAATGATGGAGCCACAATCCATTGCCTTAACCACTTGGCTACGTCCGCCATGATCTTATGATTTCAATTTGTTTAAATGGAAATAAGTTCGTTATGAAACACTCTATGAGTGTTCAAGATTTATTAGAATATTTACAAGTTCCTCTTCATTTAGTGACGATTGAATATAATGCGCAATTGTTACCAAAAAATCAATGGGCATCCGTGATGATTCAAGCGAATGACCATATGGAAATCATTACTTTTGTTCCTGGAGGCTAACATATATACAAGCTTGTTGTACATCAAAATAGACCATTTGCACCGCAAGATGATCTCCCTTTTCAACGCACAAAGAACCCCAGTGCACTAACACACTTGGTACACCATTAATGTGGCCTTTGATAGAATGATGGGTTACCTCACTGACATTTAATATTAACGTTTGATTTGCCCATTTTTCAACCAACGCATAAGTGTAACTTACTCGTAAAGGAGAGACGGAAATCAATTTCACCACAAAACGATCAGGCGGTTTTGGCGTTGCATGAGCTAAAGGAATCAAAATTTTCATAGCTTCCACTTCTACTTTCACACCATGATGCTTCAACCATTGTAGCGCAGTTGCCCATATAGGCAAATTAGCCTGATGTAATTGCAGTAAACGACTAATTGAGCGAGAATAAATTAAGGCTTGACAAGATACGATCCATTGTGTGTGTGATTTAGCCACCAACAACACTTCTATAGGTTGACCTATTTGACTATTCAAATCCATATCAGCTATATACGCTAAATGGCTATGTTGAATATCAATGAGTTCTCGGCTGACGACGAAACCATGTACAATTTGACCTAGTTGAAAAGGCATAGATGATAACAGGTCTTGACAAAAGGCTTGAGGAAAGTCCGGGCTTTGCAAAGGGCTATCTAGCTGAAGAAATTCAGTGCCATCCAAAGGTGAGGAAAGTGCCACAGAAAAAAACCGCCTGAAAAGGTAAGGGTGCAAAGGTGCGGTAAAAGCGCACCAGTTAAGATGGTGACATCTTAACTTCGGCAAACCCCTAGCAAAAAGCAAAGTGCTCCTGAAGTCTGCCCTTTGAATGTCACAGGAGCTTGACTGCTAAAAGCTTCATGCTTAAGAAGAATCATCATCCTAAAAAAAGAACCTAACCCGGCTTATGACCTTTGAAAACTTAAACCTTTGGCCTTCGCATAGCGATGCATAAAGCGCATAAAACGATCCCACGCTTGAGCATTTTTCATGACATATAAAGCCTCTATAATTTGAGGTTGTCCATTCACAAATTTAGCATTCACATGACGGGTGACTAATTCTCCTTCTTCGTCAATCATATACATTCCAGTGATTTCACCTTGTTGTTGCAATAAATTGGGTTGGACAAAACGAAACAATGCGGTACCTGTTTGTCCATCTCTGGAGCGAGTTAAACGTACAGTAGGGATGACGGCTTCATCCAGTCCTTGAATAAATTGTATACTAGCCATATGTTTTCTGGGGTGGGAGGATTCGAACCTACGAATGGCGGAGTCAAAGTCCGCTGCCTTACCACTTGGCTACACCCCACAAGAGTCGGGCAAGGAGGGATTCGAACCCCCGACACCGTGGTTCGTAGCCACGTGCTCTTATCCCCTGAGCTACAAGCCCTCTTCATCAACTATAATACACAAAAACTCTATTATGTCAAAACGTATTCTTTATCAAGAGCAAGCTAGACGTGCCTTATCTGAAGGGATGGATATTTTAGCGGAAGCCGTTGCAGTCACTTTAGGTCCCAAAGGACGTAATGTGGTTTTAGAAAAAAAATATTCTTGCCCTCAAATCGTTAATGATGGAGTTACCATAGCCAAAGAAATTGAATTGGCTAATCATATGCAAAATACTGGTGTATCTTTGATTAGGCAAGCTGCTTCTAAAACCAATGAAGTGGCAGGTGATGGCACCACCACAGCCACTGTGTTAGCTCATGCAATGATTAAACAAGGATTAAAATATGTTGCTAGTGGTGCTAATCCTATGGCCTTAAGAAACGGGATGGCTCAAGCTACACAATGGTTAGTGGCTCAAATCGCCGACTTAGCTAAACCTATATCAGACCACATGGCCATTATGCAGGTAGCTTCTTTATCTGCGGGTAATGATGAACAAGTAGGTCAGATGATTTCACAAGCTTTTGAACAAGTGGGAGCCGATGGTGTCATTTCTTTGGAAGAAGGCAAATCGTCCACAACGCAATTGCAAATTACACAAGGAATGAGATTTGATAAAGGATATATTTCACCTTATTTTGCTACTGCAAGTGACACCGTTGTCTTGAATCAACCCTACATTTTGCTAACTGATAAAAAGATAACTCTAGTGAAACAAGACCTTTTGCCAGTCTTAACCTTAGTATCAAAAACTAATAGAAGTCTATTAATTATTGCTGATGATGTAGAAAAAGAAGCGCTAGCCACTCTGATCTTAAATAAATTAAGAGGCGTTATACAAGTAGTAGCAGTTAGAGCTCCAGGTTTTGGAGATCGTAAAAAAGCGTTATTAGAAGATATGGCTGTCTTAACAGGTGGACAAGTGATCACCCAAGATGCTGGTTTAAGTTTAGAAACCATCACTTTAGATTTACTTGGAGAGGCTCGTCGAATAGAAATTGGTAAAACATATACCACCATCGTTGCAGAAGGAAATGAACATCAAGTCAAAGCTAGATGTGAACAAATTAAACAACAATGGATGAGAAGCGATTCAAGTTATGAGAAACAACAATTACAAGAAAGATTAGCCAAATTGTCCTCAGGGGTGGCAGTGATCCAAGTTGGTGGGGCTACTGAAACCGAAATGAAAGAAAAAAAATTAAGATTGGAAGATGCTATTAATGCAACTAGAGCCGCTGTGGAAGAGGGAATCGTGCCAGGAGGTGGAACCACTTTAGTACATTTAATCAAACCGTTATTAGATTGGAGTCAAAACTTAAAATCTGAAGAACAATTAGGGGCACAAATCGTGGCTAAGGCTTTAAGTTCACCATTACATCGAATTGCCACCAATGCAGGTCATAACGGAAGCTTAATTGTAGAACAAGTTCAAACCAGAGACGATCACCATTGGGGATATGACGCTGCAAGTCATCAATTTGTCAATATGATTGAAGCAGGTTTAATAGATCCAGCCAAGGTGACACGTTGTGCGCTACAAAATGCCATTTCTATTGCAGCCATGGTGTTGACCACAGAATGCATGATAGTAGACAAACCAAGTGGAGAGAAATAGATATTGACGATAAGTACCAGTTCCATAGAATGGCACGATAGAATAAGGGTAATGACGTATCAGACTCCAAATCAAATCAATGGGCAAGTCATGCATATGACTTGCCCATAATGCATCATAATGACGAATGGTAGACCAAGCTAATAAGAGCCAATAAGAAGGCGTGGTTTTGCCAATGATTGATGACATAGGTGGCTTCATCAAGTATTTTTTTACGTTCGGAAGGCCAAATCCAAATTTTGGATTCTAATTCGGTTTTTAATAAATTCCAAGCATCCGTACGTGGCCAAAAATAGTAACCTGTTACTGGCATTTTGTCCGTAGGAGTTAACAGTTGATCCACCGCCATTGCTAAGAGTTGCTTAGAGGATACCACTTTAAGTTTTAACTGCATATAAATATTTGACCGTTTCAGTCATTTGAGCGCCTTGTTTTAAACGCCAAGTCATACGTTCGCGATCTAACACGCATTGTTTAGAAATAGGATTATAAAAACCAAAATCTTCAATAGCTTTGCCGTCACGTCTGGTTTGACTGCGCATAAGCACCACTCTATAGCTAGGTACAGATTTACGACCGCAACGTTTCAGACGAATTTTAAGCATAGGATTGTGCAAGATGATTTGAAAGATAGATTAACATGGTTTCCAAGAAGGCTAAAGCAAATAAAGGCGCTAAATCAAAACCGAATAAAGGAGGCACGATGGTGCGAAATAAATTAATGTAGATGTCGGTGAATTGTGCTAAAAAGTAAAAAGGCTGTACATACCAATTCACATTAGGAAACCAACTTAAAGTTATACGAACTAACATGGCACCTATGTAAATTTTGATCAGCACAACAAGCGACTCCAACAAAATTAATAACATAGTCAAACAAAAGCTTCTTGTCTTATAAAGACAAGAAGCCACATTTTATTAATCTAAAGGTCTCATGGATAACACAGCTTCATTTTCACGGTTAATCCCTTTTTCAAAACCGGCTGCAGCTGCACGTGCTCTGCCAGCATGCCACAAATGACCGATAAAAAGGAAGAAGCCTAAGAAGAAATGAGAAGTGGTTAACCAACTTCTTGGAGAAACATAGTTCACAGAATTAATCTCTGTTGCTACACCACCTACGGAGTTTAAAGATCCTAGAGGAGCGTGAGTCATATATTCTGCAGCTCGACGCTCTTGCCAAGGTTGAATATCATTTTTAATTTTATTTAAATCCAAACCATTTGGACCACGCAGAGGTTCTAGCCAAGGAGCTCGTAAATCCCAAAAACGCATGGTTTCCCCACCCAATATCACTTCTCCCGTAGGAGATCTCATCAAATATTTTCCTAAACCTGTTGGTCCCTGTGCGGAGGCCACATTTTCTCCCAAACGTTGATCTCTTACAAGGAAGGTAAATGCTTGAGCTTGAGATGCTTCAGCGGCAGTTGGACCATAAAATTCGCTAGGATAGGCAGTATTGTTGTACCAAGAATATTCTGCTGCTATTTGGCCCATCAAAGCTAAAGCGCCTAGACTATATGATAAATAAGCCTCACCCGACCACACAAAGGCTCGTCTGGCCCATGCAAAAGGTTTGGTAAAGATATGCCAAAGACCACCTGCTATACAAATGACGCCTATCCAAATATGGCCACCTATCAAGTCTTCCATATTGTTGACACTCACAATCCAACCGTCACCACCAAAAGGGGATTTCAGTAGGTATCGAAAGATAATCGCTGGATTTAATGTCGGATTAGAGATCAATCTTACATCTCCACCACCTGGAGCCCATGTATCATACACACCGGAGATAAACATGGCTTTGATCACTAGAAGGAAAGCACCTACTCCTAAAAGAATTAAATGAATTCCTAAAATGGTGGTCATTTTGTTTTTATCTCTCCAGTCATATCCAAAGAAAGGGAAAGATTCTTCTAAAGTATCTGGACCAATAATGGAATGATAAATGCCACCAAATCCTAGTACAGCAGAAGAGATTAAATGTAACACTCCTACTACAAAATAAGGGTAAGTATCCACAATTTCACCACCCGGAGCTACTCCCCAACCTAAAGTGGCTAAGTGAGGTAATAGAATCATGCCTTGCTCATAAAGAGGTTTATCTGGCACAAAATGTGACACTTCAAATAAAGTCATCGCACCTGTCCAAAACACAATTAAACCCGCATGAGCCACATGGGCTCCGAGTAACTTACCGGATAAATTGATCAATCTGGCGTTGCCTGACCACCAGGCAAAGCCAGTTGATTCAATCGTTTTACCTCCAACTAAATTATAGGGCGTTTCCACGTGGCAATACCTCCTCAGGGAACACAAAGTTTTCATGAGGCTGATCTTGAGCAGCCATCCAAGCTCTTATGCCTTCATTTAACAAGATATTTTTCGTATAGAACGTTTCAAATTCAGGATCTTCAGCTGCACGCAATTCTTGAGATACGAAATCATAGGCACGCAAATTCAGTGCTAAACCTACAATTCCTATAGAGCTCGCCCAGAGTCCAGCCACAGGTACAAAGAGTAAGAAGAAATGTAACCAACGTTTATTAGAAAAAGCCACTCCGAAGATTTGAGACCAAAAACGGTTAGCCGTTACCATGGAATACGTTTCTTCTGATTGCGTTGGGGTGAAAGCACGGAAAGTATCAGCCGCTTCACCATCTTCAAACAAGGTATTTTGTACTGTAGCACCATGAATCGCACATAGTAAGGCTCCTCCTAAGATGCCCGCTACCCCCATCATGTGGAATGGGTTCAGCGTCCAGTTATGGAAACCTTGTAAAAAAAGAATAAATCGAAAGATGCCTGCTACTCCAAAACTAGGAGCAAAAAACCAACTAGCTTGACCTAGAGGATATAGTAGGAACACGGATACAAATACAGCGATAGGACCTGAAAAAGCGATGGCATTATATGGTCTTAAACCCACTAGTCTTGCAATTTCAAATTGGCGTAAACAAAAACCAATTAATCCAAAAGCTCCATGCAAGGCTGTAAAAGTCCATAGACCTCCTATTTGACACCAGCGAGTAAAGTCTCCTTGAGCCTCTGGTCCCCATAAGAATAATAAGGAGTGACCCATACTATTTGCTGGTGAAGACACCGCTGCTGTTAAGAAGTTGCAACCTTCTAAATAGGAAGAAGCTAAACCATGAGTATACCAAGAAGTAACGAAGGTTGTGCCTGTAAACCAAGCACCTAATGCAAGATAAGAACAAGGGAACAGAAGTAGACCAGACCAACCAATGAACACAAATCGGTCTCTTTTTAACCAATCGTCCATTAAGTCGAACCAGCCACGTTCTTGTTCACGTCCAATTGCTATGGTCATGATGATATTGAGCATCTGTGGCGTTATGCTTTACGGTTTCTTTTATTATAAGCACAAAAGATAAGGATTTCACGTTCTGTAGATTGAAGAAATTAAATAACCTGAACCCCTTGCCGTAAGGATAAAACTTGGATGGCTAGGGTCATCTTCTAATTTGGCACGCAAACGAGAAATATGTACATCAACCATTCGTGTATCCGTCGACCATGAATAACCCCATACATGTTGTAAGATCCAATTTCTATCTAAGGTTTCACCTGCGCGAGTCATTAAGAGTTCTAATAGAGTGTATTCCATTGCAGTGAGACGAATAGGTAGATGGTTTTTCCAGACTTGTTTTTTATGACCATCTAAACGTATGGCTCCTATTTCAATAATTCCGCTACGATGATGACGTCGAAAAATACGTTTGATACGAGCTTCTAACTCTCTAGGAGAAAAAGGTTTGACGATATAATCATCTGCTCCTAATTCGAGACCAGTAATTTTATCATCAATTTCACCTAAAGCCGTGAGCATAATAATGGGAATATCAGATTCTTCACGAATATGTTGACAAACGCTATAACCGTCTAATTTAGGAATCATCACATCTAAAATGACTAGGTCTGGTTGATGAAGGTGAAACAGTTGCAGAGCCTGTTCACCGTCAGAAGCATCAAACACTTGGTAATGAAGTAGAGAAAGACGAGTACACAGAATACGTCGAATATTTATGTCGTCGTCAACTAAGAGAATTTTCATAACTAGCGCC